AGTTAATGATTTACCAGTTCCTTGAATTCCAATTAACAATAATCCACGTGGTGTTGGTAATCCATAATTTGAAGCTTGAAGACTAAAAGCAGTTTTTCGCTTATTCAACCAATCTTTTAAATTATTTAATCCACCTAAATTTGTGATTTGTTCATTCACAGAGCAATATTCAAGGATCTCTGTTTGACTTATAATTTGTTTTTTTTCACTTAGTAAAACTGGAATACTATTATTATTAATAGTTTTATAAGTTGCAATAATTTTTGATAAAACTCGCCGTATACGTTCTAAAGATAAACCTTGACAAGCTCGAGCTAAATTTTCAAATAGTTCTGGTTCAACTTTAATATCTAGCGAATTAATTAAACGCGTTAATTCTTGATTAATTTCATCTTCTAAAGGTAATTGGAATTGGAGAACTGTAATTAATTCTTGTAATTCCTTAGGAATCGCCAAATCTGAACCTATTATAATAATCGTTTTAGGCTGTAATTTTAAAATTCGACTAATATTTCTTAACTTACGTGATATTGAAAGATCAGTTAAAAAACGATTAAAATCTTTTAACAAAAATAAAGCTGGTGTCTCTGTATTTAAACGCTCTACAAGTTCTAAAGCTTGTAATGGATTTCGTTTAGCAAATCCTTGATTATTTGGATTATTTGTATACCCGTCAATAAAATCCCAGGTATAGATACTTCGATTTAATTTTGTTTTGACATTTTTACGAACAACATATTCTACTCGGTCTTCTTCAATTGTATTAATATAAATGACTGGATAGCGAGCTTTTAAAAAAAGAGCTAATTCACTAGTAAACTTCATAATATAATTATTCAAAAAATTGATTTGCTAAATTAATATTATAATAATTTAAAATAAAAAATTATTTATTATTAGAGTAATTTAGATAACTTACTCTAATAATTAAAATAAACAACTAGCGAGGAAGCGTTAATTTTTTTCTTCCTTTTTTTCGACGATTACGTATAGTTTTTCGACCTTGAGGAGTTAACATTCGAGCTCTAAAACCTGAAAGTTTTAAAATAGAATATCGACTTTTATTTGAAAGTGTATGTTTTGACATATTCTAATTAAGATAATAATAAATTTTTTATAAAATTGATGATCTTAGTAAATCATAAATTACTAAGTGTCTTAAAATTTCTTTTTGAGTTTCAAATATATAAAATGCCTCTTGCTTATATTCATATAATGGATTTCTTTGTCCATATCCGCGCCACCCAACTACTTCTCGTAAAAGAGTCATTTTTTGTAAATGTTCACGCCAAATTTTATCAATATTTATCAAAAGAAGACTGCGCTCCAGATTTTCACCAATTCCATCTCCATAAACAGCCAATTGATTTAATTTTGACTGATAAACTAACCAAAATTCATTAAACAAATATGTTTTTAATTCATATAGATTGAATTCATCAATCAATAATTTTGAATCTTTAACATATTTTAAAGATAAGTTTTTACCAAATAAATTTTCTAATAACAAAATGATTTGTTGATTTGATAACTTTTCATTTTTTATCTCGAATAATATATCTGTTATAATTTGTTCACCAAATGCAAGAATATTTTTTTGCATAGAAGCGCTTTTCAAAATTTGCTGTCGTTCAAAATAAACAATATTTCGTTGCTGATTTAACACGTCATCATAATCAAATAGGTTTTTTCTTTGTTGATAAGCTCTTTCTTCGACTCTCTGTTGAGCGGAATCTAAACTTTTTGTCAAAAAATTGGATTCTAATGGTGTATCATCAAACATTTGCGTTTGCATAAAAGTCTGAATTTTAGAACTTCCAAAAAGACGCAACAAATTATCATCTAAACTTAAAAAAAATCTTGAAATTCCAGGATCACCTTGACGGCCACATCTTCCTCGTAATTGATTATCAACACGACGTGAGTCATTTCGCTCAGTTCCAACAATATAAAGTCCACCAAGATTTTTAACAATCTGATTTTCTTGTTGTTGATGCTTTTTATAATATTTAACTAATTCATTAATCAATAGTCGGATAGAAGACTGAACGGAATTAATTGGAATTGAAACATTATCATTTTCTCTTAAAACTCTTAAAATATCTATATCTGATAATTTTAAAAAACTGTCATCAGCTAATAATGATACTAAAACACTTAAAAATTTTTGTGAAGCACACTTAAATTGAGAGCTTAAGACTAGATGAAGCAGATTAACTTTTTTAGATACGCGATAGTTCTTAGATAATGTTAGAATATTATATAATTTTTTTTGAATTTTAAAAGTGATATTTCCTCCTAAAATGATGTCAGTCCCACGTCCTGCCATATTTGTTGCAATCGTAATTGCACTCTTTTTTCCCGCCTGAGCAACAATTTCTGATTCTCGACGAACATTTTCAGGTTTTGCATTCAAAATTTGATATGATAATTTATATTCATTTAACAATTGAGCCAACATTTCTGATTTTTCAACAGTTGTTGTTCCAATTAAAATAGGTTGTCCTACTGACGAAATTTCGTTGCAATTCTTTGCAATTGCATTCCACTTTGAAAATTGATCTTTATAAATTAAATCTGGTAAATCATTACGAAGAGTTGGACGAGCTGTTGGAATTTCATCAACAGATAAATTATAAATTTTTTCAAATTCGATTTCGGCTGTTTTACCGGTTCCCGTCATGCCAGATAATTTTGGATAAAGCAAGAAAAAATTTTGATATGTAACGGTAGCAACAGTTTCTGTTTTTTGACGAATTTGTAACTTTTCTTTAGCTTCAATAGCTTGATGTAAACCATCCCCCCAACGTCGGTCAGGCATAATGCGTCCCGTAAATTCATCAACAATAACAATTCGATTACTCTGAATAATATAATGAACGTTCTTAAAAAATAAAGCATTTGCCTTAATTGCATTAATGATATAGGGAATCCAAGGATCGCGAGGATTATATAAATCTGACACTCGTAAAATTTGTTCAATTTGTTTACTACCTTGTTCAGTTAAAATAATATTTTTATTTTTTTCATCAACTTCATAATGAATATTAGCTTCTAAGTAATCAGTAATTTCGGCCGCAATAATATATTTTTTAACTGGAGTTTCAATATTATTCGAAACAATTAATGGTGTCTGAGCTTCATCAATTAATATAGAATCAACTTCATCAATAATACAATAATTGAAAGGTTTTAAAACTACATCAGTCAAGTTTAATGCCATATTATCGCGTAAAAAATCAAAGGTTAATTCATAATTTGTTACATAAGTAATATCAGCATTATAGTTTTTTTTTCGCTCAAATTTACTCATATCATCTTGAATTAGTCCAGTATTTAGCCCTAAAAATCGATAAATTTGTCCCATTGAAACTTGATCGCGACTAGCTAGGTAATTATTTACTGTTACGATATGAACGCCTTTTTCTGTTATAGCATTTAAGCAAGCTGGTAAAGTTGCCACTAATGTTTTTCCTTCACCTGTTTTCATTTCGGCAATTTTTTGATTATTTAAAACAAGCCCACCGATTAATTGAACATCAAAATGTCTTAGTCCAAGTGTTCGTGAACTGGCTTCACGTGTTAAAGCAAATGATCTAGCAATTAAGGAATCTAAATTTTGACTTTCTTGATATTGTTTTCTTAATTTGAAACTTACATCTCTTAATTCACTATCATTAAGAGTTTTTAAATTATCTTCTAGACTATTTATTTGATTAATTAAATTTTGATATTTATTTATAACGGAGTTAGCTTGAAATATTTTTTTTCGCATTGAAAAATTTTTTAGACGATAATATTAATACGTTTTTGTTTTCCTTTTTCATAATCAAATTTTATAGTTCCATCTATAAGAGCAAATAATGTAAAATCTTTTCCACATCCAACATTTACACCTGGTTTAAATTTCATACCACGTTGACGAATTAAAATATTTCCTGCTCGAACAGTTTCACCGCCAAATTTTTTTACACCTAATCGTTTTGCATTTGAATCTCGACCATTTTTTGTACTTCCTGCACCTTTTTTATGTGCCATAATATTTAACTCCTAACATTAATAATTAACTAATACTAATCTCTTCAATTAAAACTCTTGTTAGCTCTTGTCGATGCCCTTGTTTTTTTCGAGTTTTTTTTTTTGGTCTCATTTTATAAATAATTGTTTTTTTACCTCTTAAGTGTTCTAAAATTTTACCTTTAATTTTTACACTTTCGAGATAGGGTTTACCAATTAAAATATTACCTTCGTCATTTAACAATAAAACACGATTTAAAGTAATTTGTTTGCCTAACTCTGTTGAAATTCTATTGAAATCATAATATTTTCCTGTTTCAAGCCAAAATTGTCTTCCACTTATTTCGACAATTGCATATTTCATAATTTAAATTAATTTATTTTTAATTCATTTTTATCCTACTAAAATTTATTTTAAATCGTCAATCTCTAAGTAATATTTCTTAATTTTCTATTCTATCTTTTAATCTCAATAATTCTGTATGAAAAAGATCAAAAGCTTTTGATTTATAACATTCAGGATTACTAATTATTGATAATTTTCGAGTAATTTTAATATTTTCGATTTTAATAACTTCAATAGTTTTAAGTTTAATTTCTTTTTCAATAGCTGAGGATGAAACAAAGGCAACACCTAATCCTAAACTAACTGCTGTTTTGATTCCTTCGATAGAATTTAATTGTAATATTGTTTTTAATTGTTTAATTTCAATTTGATTTTGAATTAAAATATTATCAATAAAATTTTTTATTGTCGAATTAGGATTCAGTGTTATAAACTCTAAACAATATAAATCTTCTTTATTGATTTTGGCTTTTTTAGCAAATGGATGTAATTTTGAAATGATCAAGCTTAATTCATCAGAAACAAAAGGTTGAATACTAAGACTTTTTTTTAAATCATCAGAAATTTCTCCTCCTACTACCGCGATATCAATTTCACGATTAATAATTTTTTTTGCAATGAGTCGAGTTGAATTTACTTGAACTTTTAAATTTATTTGTGGATAATTCTTAGCAAATAAAACTAGTATTTGTGGCATTAAATAAGTTCCAATAGTTTGACTTGCACCGACCGCTAAATTTCCTCGATCTCCATTTTTTAAATCAATTAATGCTCGACAACTTTCTTCGCATAAAGCTAATATTCGTTCCGAATATTGCAAAAGAACTTTTCCACTTTCTGTTAAAGAAATTTTATTTCGTTCACGATTAATTAACAAAATATTAAGATTTTTTTCTAATGTTTTTATTTGTTTACTTAATGAAGGTTGAGAAAGATAGAGAACTGCAGCTGCTTTTGTAAAATTTTTTTCAGTTGCAACAGCTTTTAATATCCGTAGTTGTTGTAAAGTAAAAGGAAGCATTAGTTATTACAAATTAAAATAAATAAAGATCATATAATAAAATTAGATACGGGTGGAGAGACTCGAACTCTCACAACCAAAGTTACTAGAACCTAAACCTAGCGCGTCTACCATTCCGCCACACCCGTAAATTTTTTAAAAAAATTAGTTATTAGTGAATATTAAATAAATCTTTAAAAAAATATAAAATTCAAAGATTTATTCATTTTCTTCAACATATATACTATAAACAAAACTTGTTGGTTTACCTCGTAACATTGATTTTGCTAAAGATAAAGATTTTTGAGCTGTTTGATATCCTTTTCTTTTCCAGTTTGCTTTTCGAGCATTTTTTTTAGCTTTTGAGGTTCGTTTCTTAGGTACAGCCATTATTTTAATTTAATTTAAATAAGTTTTTACATATAATATATTAAACTAAGAAAAAAGTCAAATAAATTATTTTAAACAATAAGAATGAAACTTGTTAACTTGGGTAATATTTAATAAAAACATCTGAATACTTTTAAGCGAATTAAAAAGTAACTATTTAAATCTAGTAATTAGATATTAAGCTATTTTTAAGAATCCTTAAATACTTTTTAGCAATATAATTAAATATATATATAATCGCACCATAGTCTATAATTTTTAATGTTAAAGATAAAAACTTTCTAGTTAAAATAAAGAATTTGAAAGCAAGAGAAAATTATGGCGCTCTATTTAAAATTATGTTAATTGGCAATTCAAAATTTGTAAGTACAAGTGCTTTTGTTAAAGTTTGTATGGCGGTTAGAATGAAATAAGTTAAAGAGTCAAAGTTAAGTTTTTGAGTATTTTTGAATAAATTCGGAATCCATTAATTTAACCATATTTGAATCTCATAAAATAAATAAGCTTTAACTAAAATCTTTGCTTATTACAACAAAAGAATTGCTTCCCAAGTTTTAAGACATATAAAATTTTTTAAGCTTACTCAACAATCTATATTCGTAAAATTCTATTATAATCTCTAATATGTAATAATATTAAGATAGATTAATAAAAATTGTATTATTGAACTAATAACACAATAATTTGGATAAATCTTAGAATTTTATCTATAACTTTAGAAATTCTTTAGAAATTCTGGTTTTCACATATAATTATAAACTGTAATATTGTAGAATAAAATATTATTCTCTAAATTTAAATATTTATATATATATAAAGGATTCTTATTTATGGATACTCGTTTATTTGTAACTGCTGTGCCATTATTAATTGCAGGATCATGGGCATTATACAATATCGGTCGTTTAGCGATTCAACAAGTTCAACGTTTATCACGTTAATATTAATATCTAGAATGTGAAATCAAAACAATAAAGTAATATAGTTATTTATTTTAATATAATAAATAACTTTATTTTTATTGAATTAAACTACAATTTAAGATAATAAATACTAAAATTATAAAAATTATGTCTCATACTGTTAAAATTTATGACACATGCATTGGATGTACTCAATGTGTAAGAGCATGTCCTACTGATGTATTAGAAATGGTTCCGTGGGATGGTTGCAAGTCAGGTCAAATTGCTTCTTCTCCTCGTGTAGAAGATTGTGTAGGTTGTAAAAGATGTGAAACTGCTTGTCCTACAGATTTCTTAAGTGTACGAGTATATTTAGGAGCCGAAACAACTCGAAGCTTAGGTTTAGCATATTAATCTAAAATTTTTATAGTATTTTAATACTATAAGTATAAGCACTATAAAAATCTTTTTTAAAAATAAAAAATATACACATTAATTCAAATTATATTAATATGTATATTTTTTAGTTACTTTTATTTGTTTTACTATCTTAATAGCTTCTTCATAGAAAGCTTCAAATCCGACATCACATTTAGTAAATTTTTTTATAAATTCATTATAATTTTAAATAAAAAGGACTTAATTGGAAAATTTTGGATTTTGACCATACAAATTTAAATCGTATCTTTTTTCTCAACGGATACCGGATCCTTTTTTAAATTTAATATTCTGACCTAATAAAATATTAGGTAAAGTACTTTTAACTATTTATCTAGCTCTATAAAATAATGAATATATAGGACATGACTGAATTATACCTAACTATGGATTAAAATTGTTTTAATCAGCTTTATTTTTGGTTCATCTACTAGTCTAGCAAAATACAGTTACAATCTGTAATTAATTACACTATATATTGCCAGAAATCTATTTTTGAATCGTATTTCTGGCGACATAAGGCGCGATTTAATGACATATATTTATTCAATCCTAGAATTTTAGCCCAAGATGGTGACGAAATCGTAGAAAATTTAGGGGCTCAAGCCTTGGGTTACGGGTTTGGACTTTTAACAAATCGGCCTTTTGAAGCTATAAAACTTTTGCTGCTTATCATTAGTTGTGAGCCTTAAACCTATAACTTTGTTACTAACGTTACAAGTGCAACAAAAGTTGAAAAAGTTGTTACACTTGCATTTCTTGTTAGTTAAACCGGTTTACTCAGTAAGACTGGAGATCCAGTCTTAAATGTCGGAGCAGGTGGATTCATTGATCTTCTTTCCCAATACATTGACACTATAGCAAAATCGATTTTTTATAGTGAAATTCCTTCGTTAATACTAAGTTGGTGAAATCGGTTATAATTGCGATTTACTTACAAAAAGGGTTACATTTTGACCCTTTCGAAGATAAAATCCGGATCATTGCTTGTTGAATAAGCTGTATTTATAAGGGTTTACTTGGCTTGAATACAACTTTATAAAAAAAAGGGAGTTGACACTTAAAGAAGACATTTGTACTTTTAAAATTTAACATAAGAATTCGATTGAAATGTAACCTATTTCTTTATTTAATCAATGAAATAGGTTAAACTAAACCGGGTAAATTAAATGTAAAGTTTTTTTAGGCAGTAACCTCTATTAATTCTGGGTCAACTACACTGTTTAATCGTATAAATCTTCTGATGGTTGACGATAAACTTTTACCAAATAACATTTCACAAGATTTTATAGTTTTTGAGAAACTTTTAGTTTGCTTTAGTTTACTAATGAGATAAGATTACGTAAAATTAAAAGTTTAAAAAAGCAAAAAATAAAGTTTAGCCTTTTTAAAATAAATAATTGAAAAATTTTTAATTGTTAAAAAAGTTTCCGATAAATGGAAACTTTTTTTAGTACCTTTAGATAAAATATTATTCTATAGTAAAATGAACAAGGATACCCCAATATAATTTTTATTTTTTAATATTTCATTTTATCAAAGGAATTAAAAGATGAAGAAATATCCATTTAATATTCGTTAAATAATTATGAGAGCCACCCGTAACTATGCAAACCTTTACCTAAAAAATTAACTCCTAAATAACAAATCCAAATAACGAAAAACCCTAATCCACCTAATATCGCAGTTTTTTTACCTTCCCACCCTTTTGTAATACGGGCATGTAAATAAGTAGCAAAGACTAACCATGTTATTAATGCCCAAGTTTCTTTTGGATCCCAACTCCAATATGATCCCCATGCTTCATTAGCCCAAATGCCTCCAGAAATAATTCCAATAGTTAAAAAGGGGAAACCTAATCCAATAATTCTATAACTCCAATTATCTAAACTTTGTAATAATTTTAATTTGCCTACTTCTGATATTTTATTAGAAGATGAAATTACCTTTGCTTCATAGTAATCTAACATTACATTATACAAGGGTAATGAAGAGTTATCCATAATTCTTAAATCAATCTCTTGATATTGAGAAATAACTAAAAATAAAATACATAGTAATGATCCCATAATTAATGTAGCATAACTTAATATCATCATACTTACATGCATCATTAACCAATTAGATTGTAAAGCAGGAACTAAAGGACTTGATTTTTGCATTTCAGGTGAAAGTGTCAGATTTGCAAATCCATTAATTAATAATGTAACAGGAATTAAGATTGCTCCAATTAATCTACTTTTCGTTTTCATCTCGATATATAAATAAACTGTTAATAAACTCCATGTTAAAAATAACAAAGATTCATATAAATTACTTAATGGAAAATAACCAGCTATAATCCACCGAGAACAAAGAATGAAAAATAATAAGACATTTGCTATTATTGTACTAAATCGACCAACTTGAAATAAAACTGATCGATTAGTAAAAAAGGATAAGTTAATCCAATATATTACCATTGCAAATAATAAAACTCCAAAAACAATATTTGATGAAAAGTTTTGAATTGCATTCCAATCCATGAAATTTCTCCAGTAAAAATTTTCTATATAAATTATCTTACACTTTATTATTGTACTAAAAAATCAATATAACTATATATCTATCTTTAACTTATCATGATAACTAGTTTTGTTTTATAAACAAGTTATAATTTAAATTGACATTAATTTCTATCTCAAAGTATTATAGTTTTAATTTAAATAAAACAATAAGATTATGTCAGTATTACGAAAATATGAGATAATGATTCTGTTAACAGAAGAATTTAATGATAGTCAATTAAAGACGTGGGTATTTAACTATGCAAAAAATTTAAGAAAATTTAATGTTTGTGATATATCAGTAATTTCACGTGGAAAACACAATTTAGCATATTTAATTAATAATAAAGTTAAAGGAAATTATATTCAGTTAAATTTTTCAAGTATGCCTAGATATATAAATAATTTTTCAAATATCTTAAAAATGGATTCTCACGTTCTAAGATTTTTAGTTTTTAATAAAGAATAATTATTAATTATTTTTTATATTTAATTACATTATTTTTTCAAAAACGTCGGGAATTTTGGTTAATCTGCTTTAAATAGAAAGCACTTTCATATCTTGGAGGTTCCTTAAACTAAATTTTAAGGATTAGTTAATTGTTATGTAGTAGATAAAATTTATATATTATAATTTTCTTCTAATCTTTAAAATTATTAATTAGTTTGTGTTATTTGAAATATATTTATTTCGATAATTTTTTTCTGGGACCCAGAATTATTAATAGAAGTAAAAAATTTTGTAATTTAAAGGATTTTATGTTATTATCTAATTTAAATATTAGATATCCCTAGTAGCTCAGTGGTAGAGCAATCGGCTGTTAACCGATTGGCCGTAGGTTCAAATCCTACCTGGGGAGTAGTTACAAATGAAAAAATGTATGAAAAATGACTTCGATCAACTAGAAATTGGAGGGAAATCTTTTAACTCTCGCCTAATGTTAGGGACTGGAAAATATAAAACAAGTAAAGCGGCTCTCGAAAGTATTCAACAAAGTGAATGTGAGATTATTACTGTTGCAATTCGACGTCTTCCTATTAATTTAAAAAATGATAGTACTAGTTTTTTAAATCATTTAAATTGGGAAAATTTATGGTTATTACCAAATACAGCTGGATCCCAAACGGCCGAGGAAGCTATTCGAATGGCTTTCTTAGGTCATGAATTAGCTTGTCAAATTGGTCAAGAAGACAATTTTTTTGTCAAGTTAGAAGTTATTTCTGATCCTAAATATTTATTACCTGACCCAATTGGAACCTTAAAAGCAGCAGAATTTTTAGTTAAAAAAGGTTTTACAGTTTTACCCTATATAAATGCCGATCCAATGCTGGCTTTACATTTAGAAGATTTAGGATGTGCTACAGTGATGCCATTAGGTTCACCCATTGGATCCGGTCAAGGCTTAAATAATTTGGCAAATATTAAAATTATTATTGAAAATGCCGGAATTCCAGTGATTGTTGATGCTGGTATTGGAACATCAAGTGAAGCAACCACTGCTATGGAACTTGGAGCTAGTGGTGTTTTATTAAATACAGCAGTTGCACAATCTAGTACTCCTGCTCAAATGGCTAGAGCGATGAATTTAGCAGTAAAAGCTGGTCGACTTGCTTATTTAGCAGGCCGAATGGAAAAAAAACTTTATGCAACAGCAAGTTCACCTTTAAATCAAATTAGTAAATTTAATTAAAATTTGAGAATTTTATAATATGCTTATTATTTTAAAATTTAGAGGCATTTGCTTCTCGTGAAAAAGTTTATGGTTATCAAATAGAAAATCTATTTAAATATTTTTTTGAGAGAATGAATAATTAGCATCTCATAAATAGTAATCTTTAATTTTTAAGAATTCATATCAATAAACTCGCTAATATGGAGAAAAATTTTAAATAACAAAATAATATTTTATAATTTGTTCGTTATTAACTTAAAGCGATAAAATAAAATCCTAAATGATTAAGAATGCTTTTATATTTCTTATAATAATTGAAGAAAATTTTGATTATTCTGAAATACAGGAATATACAAAATTAACAAAGGATTTCCCACCTGATCAGATTACTGAAAATAATTTTTTGGACTCTTTTATGGCTATCTCTGCAAAAATCATTAGAAAATTTGCCTCAAATTTTATTTATTAAAACTTGGAGAAGAATGAAAAATAATTATTATTCATATCATAAGTGATTTATTATTTGTTGGAACTTTTAATGTTAACTTATAACAGACAAAATAGTTTTACGTATTCCTAAAATGATTACACAATTTGTATCTATATAAATTAAGATTATAATGCTTAGTATTTTTTACCTTTGATATCAATTCTAAGCATACATCTATACTGAATTCTAAAAAGATTTATTATCAGGTTTTAAATAAATGCCGGAAATACTTTAAATTCTAAATCTTATGTAAAAAAATATTGCATAATTTTTACTAAATAGATAAGATTTAGAATTTAAAGTATTTCCAATATAACAAGTAAAATTATTAATTTAAAATTTATATGGCAAAAAACAAGGGCACTCGAATTTTAATTACACTGGAATGTACAGAATGTCGTTCAAATTTAAATAAACGCTCATCTGGTATTTCAAGATATTCAACACAAAAAAATCGTCGCAACAATCCTGAACGATTGGAATTAAAAAAATATTGTCGACACTGTAATAAACCAACTATCCATAAAGAAATAAAATAAAAATGGCAAATAAACAAAAAGTTTCACCAATTAGTCTAAATCAAAAAATTGATTACAAAGATATCGATTTATTAACACTATTTATAACAGAACAAGGAAAAATTCTTCCTCGACGAGCAACAGGCGTTACAATTCAACAACAACGTAAGTTGTCAAAAGCAATTAAACGTGCTCGAATTTTATCTTTATTTCCATTTGTTACATCTAATTCTGTTTAAAAACTTTTAGAGTGATTATAATGAATCTAGAAGTTTATGTTTAAAAAAAGAATTTTATGGGAAATTTTATCGATAAAACATTTACTGTAATTGCTGATATTTTATTAAAAGTTTTACCAGCAAGTAAACAGGAAAAACAGGCTTTTTCTTATTATAGGGCTGGAATGGCTGCGCAAGGAAAAGGCAGATATGCAGAAGCATTACAAAATTATTATGAAGCGCTTCAAGTTGAAGAAGATCCTTATGACCGAAGTTATACTTTATACAATATTGGCTTAATTTATGGTAATACAGGAAAATATACTCAAGCTTTAGAATTTTATCATCAAGCTTTAGCGTTAAATTCGAATCTTCCACAAGCTTTAAATAATATTGCAGTTATTTATCATTCACAAGCCCTTCGAGCACAAAGTTTAGAAGAAGAGGAATATGTAGAAATATCAAAAGAATTATTTGATAAAGCTGCAGAATATTGGATTCAAGCACTAAAATTGGCTCCTGACAATTATCCTGGAGCTCGAAATTGGTTAAAAGTAACCGGTAGATTACGTGAGAATAATTGAACAATAAACTTCTCATTATTAAATAAACAAAATGTTATTATAATCAAGAATTACGAGAAGTTTGCTGTACAATAATAGATAATTACTAAATTTATAAATCTTTAAGAATTACAGGTAAGATTTCGAAAGTATATTTATTCTGAAATATTTTAATATGTTAAATCAAAATGGTAAAAACTAATTTAAATAAAGGTTTCGTTACTCAAATTATTGGTCCTGTATTAGATATCGAATTTCCATCAGGAGATTTACCTCCTATTTACAGTGCAATTAAAATTGAATTAGAAGATGGTAGTTCAACGATCGTTGAGGTACAACAATTATTAGGTGATAATCAAGTACGAGCAGTATCAATGCGCTCAACAGACGGTTTAAAACGTGGAGTTGAAGCTCTTGATCTAGGTGGACCAATTAGTGTACCCGTTGGTATGCCTACATTAGGTCGTATTTTTAATGTAATTGGAGAACCAGTGGATGAACAAGGCGATGTTTCATATGATGAAACTTTACCAATTCACCGAGATGCTCCAGCATTCACAGAATTAGAAACAAAACCATCAATTTTTGAAACAGGTATTAAAGTTGTTGATTTATTAGCACCTTACCGTCGTGGTGGTAAAATTGGTTTATTCGGTGGTGCAGGCGTAGGTAAAACTGTATTAATTATGGAATTAATCAATAACATTGCCAAAGCTCACGGTGGTGTATCTGTATTTGGTGGTGTAGGTGAGCGTACACGTGAAGGAAATGATCTATATGAAGAAATGAAAGAATCTGGTGTAATTAATGAAAGTAATTTCTCAGAATCAAAAGTAGCTCTAGTATATGGTCAAATGAATGAACCTCCAGGAGCACGTATGCGTGTAGGTTTAACAGCTTTAACAATGGCTGAATATTTCCGTGATGTAAATAAACAAGATGTATTATTATTTATTGATAATATTTTCCGTTTTACACAAGCAGGTTCTGAAGTATCAGCACTATTAGGTCGTATGCCTTCAGCGGTAGGTTATCAACCTACTTTAGCAACCGAAATGGGTGCATTACAAGAACGTATTACGTCAACAACACAAGGTTCAATTACGTCTATTCAAGCTGTTTATGTACCGGCAGATGATTTAACGGATCCAGCTCCAGCAACTACTTTTGCTCACTTAGATGCAACAACAGTATTGTCACGTAATTTAGCAGCTAAAGGTATTTATCCTGCAGTAGATCCATTAGATTCAACTTCTACAATGTTACAACCTGGGATTGTTAGTGAAACCCACTATGAAGTTGCTGAAACTGTAAAAGAAACATTACAACGTTACAAAGAATTACAAGATATTATTGCAATTTTAGGTATTGATGAACTATCAGAAGAAGATCGTTTAACAGTTGCTCGTGCACGTAAAGTAGAACGATTTTTATCTCAACCATTCTTCGTTGCTGAAATTTTCACTGGTTCACCTGGAAAATATGTAAGTTTAGAAGAAACTATTAAAGGTTTTACTATGGTTTTAGGTGGTGATCTTGATGATTTACCTGAACAATCATTCTACCTTGTAGGTAACATTGATGAAGCAATTGCAAAAGCAGAAACTCTAAAATAAGGAGTAACATATATGGTTATGAACATTCGCGTTCTTACCCCTGACAGAGTTATTTGCTCAACAACAGCAGATGAAGTTGTTTTACCAGGTTTAACAGGTCAAGTAGGGGTATTAGATGGTCATGCAGCATTAATCACAGCTTTAGATACTGGATTATTACGAATCAAGTTAAATGAAAAGTGGACACCGATTATTTTATGTGGTGGTTTAGCTGAAATTGATCGAAATCGAGTAACGGTTTTAGTAAATGATGTAGAAGAACTTGTCAATATTGAACTAAATGAAGCTACTAAAGAATTAGAAAAAGCAACGTTGGCAGTTGAACAAGCTGAAACAAGTAAAGCTAGGCTTGATGCTTCTGTTGAGTTAAAAAAAGCAACAGCTCGTTTAGAAGCAATTAATTATTTATCATAATAATTAGGTAAGCTAAGTTTTACTCGTTTTTTAATATTAAAACAAATTCTAAAAACATTTTTTAGAATTTGTTTAACATAAAAATTAATAGAATAGTACGAATTTATTTTTCTACATGGTGACTAATTCTAATTTTAATTTTACCAAGAATTCAATTATAACATTAGAATTACCTTTCTCAGAACACATCGAAGAATTACGGCAACGTATTTTTTTAATTTTTGGAATAATTTTATTGTTAACTTGTTTCTCGTTTATTGAAGTAAAAAATCTCGTTAAAATTTTAGAATTACCAATTAATAATGTAAAATTTTTTCAGATTTCACCTGGAGAGTATTTTATCTCAACAATAAAAATCTCTTTTTATACCGGATTATTTTTTTCAAGTCCTTTTATTATAGGACAATTAATCTTATTTCTATTACCAGGATTAACGAAAAAAGAAACTAAAATTATTTTACCGCTATTATTAAGTTCGTTAATTTTATTTGGACTAGGATTAGCTTTTTCTTACTATACTTTAATACCAGCAGCTTTAAATTTTTTTTTAAATTATAGCGAAGAAGTACTTGAACCATTTTGGTCATTCGATCAATATTTTGAGTTTATTCTCGTTTTATTTTATAGTACAGGGTTAGCATTTCAAATTCCAATTCTTCAAATCTTACTAGGGTTATTGAATATTGTGTCACCAAAACAAATGTTAGGTGCATGGCGATATATTATTTTAGTTTCAACAGTTCTTGGCGCTATCTTAACACCCTCAACTGATCCTTTAACACAGTTATTATTGTCTTTAGCAATATTACTATTATATTTTACAGGATTAGGTATCTTGTTTTTAATAACGAATTAATTTATGAATATTTAGACTTAACAAGTATTTGAACTATGGCAACTAACAAGTTTTTTAAAAGTCTTTTATTTGCTTTAACGATTGCTGTAAGTGTATTTGGGGTTTTTGTTCAAGAATCATCAGCATATCCCGTTTTTGCACAGCAAAACTACTCAAATCCTCGCGCAGCTAATGGGAAATTAGCTTGTGCCAATTGTCATTTAAACCAAAAAGCAATTGAAATCGAAGCGCCACAAGCTGTTCTTCCAAATTCAGTTTTTGAAGTAGAAATTAAAGTACCCTATGATACAAGCAAACAACAAATTGGGGCAAATGGGAAAAGTGCTGATTTAAATGTTGGTGGTATCTTAATTTTACCAAAAGGATTCAAATTAGCAGCAAAAAATCAAATCTCAGAAGAAGTTAAGGCAAAAAATAAAGGCGTGTTTATTTCGCCTTATAGTAGTGAGTTTGATAATATCTTTGTTGTTGGACCAATTGCAGGAAAAAAACATCAAGAATTAATTTTCCCAGTGGTTGCACCAGATCCAGAGAAAAACTCGGAGATTAAATATTTAACTTATCCATTTTATGCAGGTGGAAATCGTGGCCGTGGTCAGGTTTACCCAACAGGGGAAAAGAGTAATGTAAATATATTTGGTGCTACACAAGCGGGTCAAATTACAGAAATTACAACAGCAGAAAAAGGTGAAACAACTATTGTAATTCTTAACTCAAATGGTACAAAAACTTCACAAATTGTCCCAGCAGGATTAAACTTAATTGTTAAATCAGGTGACATTGTACAAACAGATCAAGCCTTAAATGTTGATCCAAACGTAGGAGGTTTTGGTCAAGAAGATTCGGAAATCGTATTACAAAATCCAGCGAGAATTGTTGGTTATCTTGCATTCTGTTTCTGTGCTTTATTAACACAAATCTTATTAGTTTTAAAGAAAAAACAATTTGAAAAAGTACAAGCTGCAGAACTTAACTTCTAATCTACTAAATAACAAGGAATGACTCATAATTGAAGTCATTCCTCAGTTTTTAGTTTTTAAAATTAACTAGTATAATTCATCTTCTTGATGTACTAAAATTGTACAATCTGATTTTGGATAAGCAATACATGTTAAAACAAATCCAGCTTCTACTTGATCATCATCTAAAAAAGTTTGTTCAGATTGATCAATTTCACCTTCTGTCACTTTACCGGCACAAGTTGAACAAGCACCAGCACGACATGAGTATGGTAATTCAATACCCTGTTCTTCAGCCGCATCTAGAACAAATACGTCATCATTACAATCGATTGTTGAATTAATATCATGTTCTTCACTTAACAATGTCACTTTGTAAGTAACCATATAACTCCTTAATTTAAATAATTATAAAGTAATTTTAAAAAGATTCTTTTAGTACTACTTTACTACTTTATATTATACTACGTAAATTTAATACAAATAACAATTTTTTTATTAAATAAAAATAATTTATTTTATTTAAATGTTTGTTTTAAACGACTTGCTTTTCCTTTTAAATTTCTTAAATAGTATAATTTCGAGCGTCGTACTTTTGATGATCGTAAAATACTAATAGAGGTAAGTTTTGGCGAATGAATTAAAAAAATTCTTTCTATTCCGATTCCTTGGAATGTTTTTCGAACAGTTATTGTAGTATTAATTGAACTATTTTTTTTAGAAATAATTGTTCCTTCATAAAACTGAACACGTTCTTTATTTCCTTCAATAATTTTAACACCTATCCTAACATTATCTCCGATTTTTAATACTGGAATATTAGTCTTTAAAAAGATTTTCTCAACATTGCTGATTCTTTGTTGAATATGTAATTTAGACATGATTTCTAATTATTAAATGTAATTATTTCTTAATTATTAATCTTACAAGTAGATTAAAAAAAAAACAATATTAAAATATTTAATTTTAGATGCATTCGACTGGGTTCGAACCAGTGATGTTCCATAGGAAAACGGATTATGAGTCCGGTGCCTTCAACCACTCGGCCACGAATGCAAATATGGAGCTGATGGGAATTGAACCCATGTCCATTAAAAATGTGTTAATATATTCGTTCACAGGTTTAGTTTCGAAGAACAATGTTAGTATTTAATGATAATAATATTATTCAAAACTACAGTAGAGACAAATACCTACGAATAGTGAAAAAATAAATGGTTAAACAGCAAATTGCAATGAATCTAACTGAGTTTTTTTGAAACCTGCAAAAGCAAGCAAAGATAAAATTAAATTTTTAGCAGTTATTATATAAATTTGTATATTTTTTACGAAGAATACCTACTTCGACCTGATTCATATGTTAACTAATTTTCAATGTCGAAACCAAAACAGCCCCTTTGATAAATAATAAAAAAATTATAAGCATGAAGGGAATCGAACCCTTGGCTTTCAGAATCGGAATCTGATGCTCTATCCACTGAGCTACATGCTTGTAGTATAAAGGTTTTTACTAATTTTTACAAAATTTTTCAAAAAGTAAATAAAAATTTACTTTTTGAAAAATTCTTAAAAATTAGTAATAAATTTTACCACCACCCCATTTTTCTGTAACAATTTTTGGTTGTAATAAAATGTGACCAGCCATTGCATATAAATCGTCATCGGTTACTGAGCGCATACGTGGGTAAATATCTGCACTTTTAATACTTGGATGAACCTCAGCAATTGAATCTAATCCATCGTATGATGTTGGGTTTTTCATAAAATCAATTAATGCATCAATATTATCACGGCGAGGTGTCGCTAAGCTTAAAGCCTCTGGATCTAGACCAACATTTGGATTTGTTTTTGTAATACCACCGACATGACATGCACCACATGTTGCATTAAATAATCGTTTACCACGTTTAACTTGTTCGGGAGTTAAAATAGTAGTATTACCTGACGAATCTTTAACAACTGTTCGTGTTGCTTCATCTAAATCAATAGCTGATGCAGTTGTAATAAACATACCAAAAATACATACGAATACTACAGAAATGATTTGTGAATACTTTCTAAACATAATTTCAAAAAATTATTTACAAACTTGAAACCAAGATTTTTACACGGATGTATCAGTTTCATTTTTTTTTTTTAATTTTGCCATTTTTGTAATTAAACCTCGTAACCGAATATTTTCCCATCCAGCCACTAAAACAGTGATAATAATCAAAACTTGACTAAATAAAAGAATTGGATCTAATCGCCAGCCATGAACCATTAAAATACAACTATAAAGAAACCCGATAGTTGCAAAAAAAATATCTTCATCTCTGGCCACTTCGGGTTTAACATCCCTAAGAAAATATAAGATTAATACTCCAACAGTTACAATAATACCTAAAAAAATATTTGGGCCAAAACTAATATTTATCATAAGACATTTTTTTTTAATTTCTTATATCCTAAGATAACATTAACTAAAAACAATATAAACAACTACTTTAAAATTTATCTGATTTTTAAGCTCGTGTAACTCGGTCACTTTTACTAATAACGACTAAAGCAATGCCAATAGCAAGTACAACAATTGCGCCTGCAACTAAACTCGATACAAAATTTGCTAATGAAGGTGTCATTTTATAAAATTTCCTTTTATTTTAAATAATAATAAAGTTAAAGTATAGTAAGATTGACTACACTAGTTATTGTATCAATTTTTATAAAAAAATCTAATTTATATTAGTCAAATTAATAATTAAAATAAGAAATAGAATAGATATAGGATTAATACTAGCTTTAAAGTTTTATTTTATGCTGCTATCTTACGATTCTGACATGGTAAATAAATTTTAAAATTCTATTAAATCCTATATCCGTCTTATACTATACTAAATTATTGAATAATAAGCAACTTTTAATTTTATTTAAAATATATTGCTATTTTACAAAAGTTTTGATATGATAATTTCCAAGATCTAAAGCCTGGATAGCTCAGTTGGTAGAGCAGTGGATTGAAGATCCTCGTGTCACCAGTTCGAATCTGGTTCTGGGCAATCTACTCTTATTATATCTTCAAATGAATCTCGAAAAAACTTTTTTTTTAGCAAAAATCATTTTGATCAAATAACAAAATTTATTTTCCACCGTATTATTTTTTAAAATTCAATTTAATTAGCTACAGAGCTATATTATATTGACTTCATTATGAGACTTGTATTTCTTTCTTAGATAATACGTAACGTGGATAATTTATGGTAGAATTAATATCACTATGTCTAATAATTTGGGGTGCATGTAGAGTAGTTGCTGTTTTTAATAAGTTTCAAATCATACTAATACAAAAACTATACGATTTAATATTGTAAGTCTAATTAAGGATTTTTGATAAATTAGTTTATATTTTTTAAATAAGTATTTATATCCATCTTTTTAGAAAATAATGATGTTCGCTCCAGAGCTGATTTTTTTAATGCTTTAAGAGCAGTCTTTGATAAGACATGAGAATGAGCTTGCCCATTTTTGTAATGAATCACATTAAATTACGTAGACGAAATTGTATCAAGGATCTGCTTTTCAGTTATCATACATATCTAGTTAATTCGAAGGCCTTTAAAATATAATATAGTAACTGAGATTAATTTAAATCTTTTTGTCGTACCCCTCTAATTCTAGCATTTGCAAGAAATATAGGAAATAAATCATTATTTATAGGATCTAGAAAAGGTAGTATTTCTCCATGTTTTTTATCCCTACTAAGTAACTCATCAACGTTATTGTGAAGTTGCTTTAAGCTTTCCTATAAGGGTTCCATAATTTACTCTACCTTATTGTCTAGTAATTTGAGGATTGTTGCTTATGATATTATAAATTTCGTTAAGCCTATTATCGAGTACTTATAAAACAATATTATCTTCAAAATTATCTTAAAATGCTATTAAGAATTAGAATTAGAATTAGAACATGTAAAAAATCCAGAAAAAATACATAGAATTTCTCCGAACTAAACATATTGTACTATAAACTAAAAAAGTCAAAATTATAAATTATATATTCTGTGGACAATAAATTAAAAAAATGGTAGTTAAGAGGAGCCAATTAAAAATATTTATACAAACGATCATGCTCTTCTGCATAATAGTGTTATTAAGTTAGTACAGCTTATATTAAAGAATAATTTATGTATAAGGGTTTAGAAGAACAAAACAAGGTTTTTGGGCTAACCGAGGAAAATTTTTTCTAGTAATGAAGAATTTTCGCGATAATATTATTAATCTTGATAAATTTGAAACTGCTTTTACGTTATTACATCAGAAAACACGTGAACAGTTTGATATGTTCATAATAGATTTGAAACAAATCAAAAATTTTAACCTAAGACACGATCAGATCAGTTTTTGAGTTTTATAAACAAAATTTTCCATGAATTTAAAGAAATAGAAGACGAATATTGCACTGAGCAAAAGATTAAAGATTCTGTAAAAAAGATTTCTTTAAAATTTCAAAATTTTGTGAGTGAAGAGTGAGAAATTCTCTTACTCTTCTTAATTATTTTATATTTTATTGTAAGCACTCAAATTTCGTTCAAACTGCCACTATTTAATTGGGACCAATTTCTTTTCATTCTAGAGCATTTTAGGACCACTTCAGAGTATGTTTGGTTTTCTGATTCTTTGATTAGTTTGAATGAAAATATTTGATTCAGTTCTAAGCTTAATTATATTCATATAGAGTAACCTTATTTAGACTCCAAAATTCTGTTGATAAATATTTTATTTTAAACTCTTGCTAAGCTAAATCTAATTGTTTTATAATTTTTCTACAGATTCAGTATTAAAGTAAAATCGAATCCTGTTAAACTAATGGGTTTTATTTTTAATAAAAACCCTAATTTTACGGTTCATCTTTTAGTAGTATAAGACCTAATTGTTACACTATAAGTAATAAATTTGAGCGATAAAATAAGACACGTAAAGATGATCCATTTAATGGACACTTCTTACGTGTATTTAAATAATTTAACTTAAAGTTACTAAGTTAGCATTCCAAGGCATCTTTTTCACTTTTTGACAATACTACACAAATACTTTACAACCAACTGAAACTGGTACGGTTACAATTGTTATTAAATTAGGGGCTGGTACAAAGGATGCAGCTATCGATAAGCCATCCGTTAAACACCATCTTGGCCCAACTTTGACGCGAATATTCTTAGCTTGAATTTCATTTTGAATTAATTGCTGTTTTTGAAATTTGATTGAGGAATTCGACTCTTGACTTTTAGAACTAACACAAGCATAACCGTATTTTTTATTAATTGACATGCAATATGTACAATAAATAATAGTTTAATTTAAAGTGTAATATAAACTTACAAAAATATAATTTATTTACAAATAATTAACTGAAGTTTAGAGTTTACCCCAGATGAACAGTCTGGGCGTGGGAATAAATAAGATATTTCTATATACGGTTGTAAGATTTAAATATGCCCTGAGAGGGCATTTTAAGACCCGTGAAGGGTGTTTGATAGCTTGAGTAGTGTATAGCTCAGAGAAGGTACTTTAATGTTCTCCGAGCAATTTTTAAAATAGTCTAGAATCAAATTTTGACGAATAGTGATTTTTCATTTCGAAGAGAAGTGTTCGAACCCATGATTTAAAAACTTTTGGACTTATTCTAGAATCGATCTGATAGGAATCGAAAAGTTGAATTAGAATTAAAATATAATTTGAAAATCCAAGCGCTTGATAATTGATCTTTAAAGAAATTGAATTTGATTCTAACTCTTTTCCAACTCTAACAATCGATTGATATCTTTCTTTAAAATTTAAGAAATTGCTTGAGCCGTTTAAAAACTCATTAATAAGCTCAATATATTGATCTTGGTTTTCCCAGTTTAATTGATCCACTAATTGGGAAAGATCCCTAGAAACATTGCAATTAGTTCGATAATCTTTGACGATACTTTGAAGTTGAAGATAAATTTCTTTTATAGAATTATAAATATGACGATCTTTGATAGTTGCTAAAGCTTCATAAAAACTTTCTTCTTTAACTACAGCTTCGAAAAACTGCTGTTCACTCTCAAGGGACATTTCTTCTAAAGTCCAATATAAACTATTAAGTAAGTCATCTACAGGATATACTTTTTGTTGTGGCGATAAAATTATTAAATTTGATTTTAATCTATTATGAATCTTTTCTTGCCAATTTTGAAGTTTCACGTATTCCGAGAATAGTCCACCTGCAGAAATTCTACCTTCTAAGAACTGCTCGAGTAAATTCAGATAACAATCTAGTAATTCTAACTCTAATCGTGCAGATGTTTTTACAGAATAACCTAAAAGTTCAAGATAATCCGATTCTGAAATATCGGATAAATGTTTTTCATGTTGATCCAATTTTTGCGAATCTTTTATTAATTCACGGTAACGTTTTTTATTCAATTTCATATTATTTAAATGTTAATTTAGTGTGTCAAGATTCTTTGTAAGTATAAAGTTTTGAAAAGTCGATTCTTTATACTTGGTGGCAGTAATTAATTCACCTGTTTCTCTATAAAAATCGACTACTTTTCTTGTTTGCATATCATATTTATATATAGCTTTATGAATTTTCTGTTCTGCCTTCGAACTGTAAGTTCCCTCCATTAATTTACCATTAGTACAAATGTCTTTTATCGCCATCTGGTAATCTTTTATTAATTCAATAGGAGGTAGTGGACGTCCTTCTCGGGCATAATTATAAATTCCGATCTCATTAATACGCTTTACATCTTCATTTTTCATTCCGTAATCTTCTGGGCAAACCCCGAGTTGAGATGCATGATAAATTTTGCCCGCTGCTTTAACATCACTAATGTGTGTATTAGGTGAAATTTCCAGGACCCCTGGGTACATTTCATTTACCTGTCTTTTCGCTTCTTGATCAGACATTACAAAATTATAAGAAGTTTTAGGCTGATTAAATTTTAATGACATATCATTAAATTCTTGAGCTTTTGTCGGAATTACTGAAAGTTGTGTGGAAGTTGAAGTTGGTGCTAGTCCAAACCCCGGGCTAGGCTGTGGTGCATTCCACTTACCAATTTGATCAAATATTGCAAAGGCATACACACCTGATAACTGGCACATTACATAAATAACTACACCAATAGCAACTATAGTTAAATTCGCACTCAAATTACCCACCCTTAGTTTTTTTAAAAGCTGTTCGTTAATATACGAATAATGCCCGTTGATATAAATTAATGGAATCATATGATTATTGTAATTATTGTCCATCATAACAATCTTATCTAAGCGCGGATTAATAATTGGAACATGCTGAGGAACTGTTTGCCGAGCTGAACGATGGATCTCAGGAGCTTAAGGGAGTATTGGTGAAACTCCAATGCCCTTTGCCTTATAAGGCACACCGAATAATACACCGAAAAGAATAGCAGTTGAGAATATAATTTCTTTATTCTGAGAAGTGATTCTATCTTTAATAGTACAAAAAATTTGACCATTTTTAGAATTAACCTTTACAACTTGTTCACAGATTTTATCAGAGAGGAATACTTTTATTTTCGTCTTCTGTTCTTGCATTGTACGGATACTTATAAATTTCTTTTGTCATTGAACCTCCTTAAATATTCTAAACATTATTATACTAAAAAAAAGTCTTAAAGAGACTGTAAATTCAACATTTAGTAAGTAAAAACTAAAATACACCGAAAAGTTTACGCTATTAGCCCTTAATAAACTTGATATTAAATTTTATCGTTAAGAGATAAATTAGTAGTAATTTTTTCATAAAGAATAATTCCATCTGAAATATTAGAAGTATTCAAGTCATAAATATTTATCGGACTTCGGTTTGGCATAAGTAAACCCTCTTTCTCAATAAGTTGATACTGTCGCAAAATCAGGGGGCGATGGGTCTATTCCATTTATAGTTTCGCTTCCAAACAGAAGATTAAGAAGATTTACTAAAAACAACATATACAATGTCAATTAGCAATTATAGGAATTTTTATTCTTAGTCTAGGATGTAGTTACGTTGTTATTATTTTCACTAAAAAATTGATCAAAAGATGCAAAAGTTTAAAATCAACAATTAAAAACTTTAAATTTCATCAACGTCATGCTACATTGGTAGAATGGATCAAAATCTAACATATTGAAATGTGAAAAAGTTGAGTCTTTCTTTAAGCTTAATATCAAGTAGTACCAGGCTTCAACTATAGTGTCAAGCTTATAAATTTAGCTGATTTTTTGAATTTTCATTTTAATTCAAGAGACTACGTTTAACTCCGCTACTTTCTAAAGTGTATTTTCTAAAATAAAATACTAAATTAACTTTCTAATTGATGAATTAATTGATTAATGGAATCTTTGTAATGAAGAATTTCTTCTAAATATATACTTTACTTTTTGTAGTTACCTTAGATGGAAGATTATTTTGGACAATTATAGAAACATAATGAGGAGATCTTCACTCGTTATGTTTCTACAATTGTCTTTTAAGTCTTTTAAAAAAGAGTCTGCTCAAAATGTTAAAAGTACTACATTTAGCTTCTCTTAATCTTCGATAATGAATCTATTATAGAACCGTTTCATTATTTAACTACTAAGAAAATTATAAATCATTTAAATTCGCCATTGGATCTAAATTTGCTTCATTATCTAGTTTTGTTGCAATTAATTCTTTCATAGCTGTTTTTAATGCTTCAACAGAAGATTTTAAATCCTCAATTTGATTATCTTGAATATTTTGTCGGATAGTATCTATTAATTGTGTAATATTATATTGTATATCTTCAGAAATGTTATCTTTTAAAAGTGATAATTCCTTTTCAGCCTCGAAGCATAATGTTTCTGATTGGTTTTTTAAATCAATATTTTCTCGCTTTTCTTTATCGGCTGTAGCATACTTTTCGGCTTCGGCTAACATATCTTCAACTTCACTTTCACCTAAATTAGATGCACCTTGAATAGTTACAGATTGTTCAACCCCTGTTTCTTTTTCTTTTGCTTTAACAGATAAAATTCCATCAACATCAATATCAAATGTAACCTCAATTTGTGGAACACCACGTGCAGCTTCTGGAATTCCATCTAATCTAAAATTACCTAAACTTTTATTTCCAGCAACTAATTCACGTTCCCCTTGTAAAATATGGATTTCTACATTAGTTTGGCTATCCACTGCGGTTGAGAACATTTCTGATTTTTTAACTGGAATTGTTGTATTACGCGAAATAATTTTTGTCATCACTCCACCCAATGTTTCAACGCCTAATGATAATGGTGTTACATCTAGTAATAAAATATCTTTAATTTCACCTGCTAAAATACCAGCTTGAATTGCTGCACCAATTGCTACAACTTCATCTGGATTAACCGTTTGATTTGGTTTTTTACCAGTTAAAGATTCAACTAATGCTTGAATAGCTGGGATGCGCGTTGATCCACCTACTAATACAACTTCATTTATGTCAGATTTCTCTAAACGGGCATCATTTAATGCTTTTTCAACTGGAATGCTACAACGAGAAATTAAATTTTCACCTAATTTTTCGAACATTTCTCGTGTTAATTCTTTATCAATATGTTTTGGGCCTGTTACATCTGCAGTAATAAATGGTAAAGAAATATTTGTTTTTTCTACTGTCGATAATTCCATTTTTGCTTTTTCAGCGGCTTCTGTTAAGCGTTGTAACGCTTGAATATCATTTGATAAATCAATATTTTCTTTTTCTTTGAAATCATTCATTAACCACTTAACTAAAACTTTATCAAAATCATCACCACCTAAGTTTGTATCACCAGCCGTTGAAAGAACTTCAAAAATACCATCTCCAACTTCTAAAATTGACACATCAAATGTTCCACCACCGAGATCAAAAACTAAAATAGTTTCATTTTGTTTTTTATCTAAACCATAAGCCAATGATGCGGCTGTTGGTTCATTAATAATTCGTAAAACTTCAATACCTGCGATTTTTCCAGCATCCATTGTTGCTTGTCTTTGAGAATCATTAAAATAAGCTGGCACAGTAATAACAGCTTGACTCACTTCTTGGCTTAAGTAAGTTGTTGCATCATTAATTAATTTTCTTAATACTTGAGCTGAAATTTCTTCAGGACTAAATTCTTTATTTAATGCTGGACATTTAATTTTGATATTGTCATTTGAATCTTTATTCACTTGATAAGGTAACTGTTTAGATTCTGCTGAAATCTCACTTTCTTTCGAACCAATAAAGCGTTTAACCGAGAAAAATGTATTTTCAGGATTAATAACAGCTTGTCTTTTTGCAATTTGACCAACTAGTAATTCTTGTTTTTTCGTATATGCTACAATTGAAGGTGTTGTTCTTAAACCTTCTGCATTTATAATTACACTTGGTTGTCCACCTTCAATTGCTGCTACCACCGAATTTGTTGTTCCTAAATCAATTCCTACAACTTTTGCCATATTTTTCCTTAATAATACTATATTCTTGTTATTTTTCTTTACTATAATATGTAGTATAAAAAATAAGATTGTTTAGTTAAAGCTTGAGAATCCGTATATTGTAGTTCAGAAATTTCATAACAGTATAAAAATGTCTTTTATAGACAAAGTTAAGAAAATTTTCTAGACTAAGAATATAATTTACTAATTTTAATTAGTCTATTTAATAATCCGAAACTAGAATATAAAAATTAGTAGCGTTGATTAAGCATAAAAATAGTAGGAGGACTATTATGAGTGTAGGTTTATTAGGGAATAAAATAGGCATGACACAAATTTTCGATGAATTTGGTAATATTGTTCCAGTTACAATCTTAAAAGTTGGACCATGTATCATAACTCAGGTTAAAACAGAAAATATAGATGGATATAAGGCTGTTCAAATTGGTTATAGTAATGTTTTAGATAAATCATTAACTCAACCTGAATTAGGTCATTTACAAAAATCAAATCTTCAAGCATTAAAATATTTAAAAGAATTTCCTGTAGATAATGAAAATGAATTTGAAGTCGGTCAAATTTTAAAAGTTAATTTATTTTCACCCGGACAAATTGTAAACATAAAAGGTAAAACAATTGGTAAAGGATTTTCTGGACTTCAAAAACGTCATAACTTTACACGTGGTCCAATGACTCATGGTTCTAAAAATCATCGTGCACCTGGATCAATTGGTATGGGAACAACACCTGGTCGTGTTTTACCTGGAAAAAAAATGGCAGGCCAATTAGGGAATAAAATCACTACAATTAAAAAACTTAAAGTGATTCAATTAAATATAGAAGAAAATATTTTAGTTATAAAAGGATCTGTTCCCGGAAAACCAGGAAATTTATTAAGTATTGTGCCTTCTAAATAAATAAGATCAAATTAAAAATAAAATATTATTAAAATTAAGTATGACTGCTCAAAAATTTATAAAATATACTCCTTTAAATATAGCTGGTAATCCGTTAGATTCTGTTGAAGAATTAAAATTAAATGTTCTTGAAAAATCGGGAAATTATCTAATACATAAAGATCTTTTAAGGCATCAGAATCTACAGCGACAAGGAACTGCTTCAACAAAAACACGAAGTGAAGTGCGGGGTGGAGGTCAAAAACCTTGGAAACAAAAAGGTACAGGCCGTGCCAGAGCTGGTTCAAATCGTTCACCTTTATGGAAAGGTGGAGGTATCATTTTTGGTCCTAAACCCAAAAGAATTTCTTTAAAATTAAATAAAAAAGAACGTCGCTTAGCTTTACAAACTTTATTATATAATAAGAAAAATAATATTCTGATTATTGATAATTTAGAAAATGAATTGATAGAATCAAAGACAAAAAACTCTTTAAAAATTTTTAATGCTTGTAATATTAATTTAGAGCAAAAAGTTTTAGTTATTGTTTCAAGAAAAACAATATCATTAAAATTATCAACCAAAAATCTTAAAAATGTAGAGTTAATTTCGGCTTCAAATTTAAATACTTTTAGCTTATTAAAAGCTAAACAAATTATATTAACACCATTAGCACTAAATCATATAAAGGAGATTTATTGTGATTGATTTTTCCAATGTGTCTACTATTAATACACAAATTATTAAGTATCCCCTTATTACGGATAAAGCAACAAGACTTTTAGAAAACAATCAATATAGTTTTATTGTTGATCGTTATTCTGATAAAATTACAATTAAAGCAGCAATTGAATATTTATTTAATGTAAAAGTTATTAAAGTAAATACATGTCTTCTACCACGTAAAAAAAAGCGTGTAGGTAAATATATCGGATGGAAACCACAATATAAAAAAGCAATTGTAAGCTTAGCAGAGGGTGATATAATCAATTTATTTACTGAAAATTAATATAAAAAGTAATAACACTTATGAGTATTCGTATTTACAAATCATATACACCTGGTACACGTAATCGAGCACTTTCAGCTTTTACTGAAATTACAAAAACTAAACCAGAAAAAAAATTAATTCAAAAAAACCATCGTAGCAAAGGACGAAATAATCGAGGAATTATTACAATTCGTCATCGTGGTGGGGGTCATAAAAGACGTTATCGATTTATTGATTTTAAACGTAATAAATTTGGAATTCAAGGAATTGTAGCAGCAATTGAATATGATCCAAATAGAAATACAAGAATTGCATTAATTAATTATAAAGATGGTGAAAAACGCTACGTTTTGCACGCAAAAAATTTAAATATTGGAGATGTTATTTTATCCGGTTCTGGTTCTCCGGTAAGTATTGGAAATTCTTTACCACTATCTGAAATTCCATTAGGCTCAGCGATTCATAATATTGAATTTATTCCAAATAAAGGTGGGCAACTGGTTCGTGCAGGTGGTACAGCAGCACGAATTTTAGCTAAAGAAGGAAATTATGTAACGTTAAGATTACCTTCTAAAGAAATTCGATTACTTCGCAAAGAATGCTTTGCCACAATTGGTGAAATAAGTAATAATGATGCTTTTTTAGTTCAAAGTGGTAAAGCTGGGAGAACGCGGTGGTTAGGAAAACGTCCAACAGTTCGAGGTTCAGTGATGAATCCATGTGATCATCCACATGGTGGAGGTGAAGGAAGAGCGCCAATTGGTCGAACTCGTCCATTAACACCATGGGGCAAACCTGCATTGGGAATGAAAACAAGAAAAAGAAAAAAATTAAGTAATACTTATATCCTTCGTCGATGCGTTTAAATCATTATTACATATATTAATCTAAATATTTTAAAGATGCCAAGATCATTAAAAAAAAGCCCGTTTATTGCTTATCATTTAATAAAAAAAATTAATAAAATGAACGAAGCAGGTAAAAAAGATACAATTATAACCTGGTCTAGATCTTCGACTATTTTGCCTAGTATGGTTGGTTTTACAATTGCAGTTTATAATGGTAAACAACATGTTCCTATTTTTATTTCTGATCAATTAGTGGGCCACAAATTAGGTGAATTTATATCCACAAGAAACTTTAAAACACATATTAAAGCCGATAGAAAATCAAAACGCTAACTAAAGAAAACTAATGAATCAAAGTTTGTACGAAATTCCATCTTGTAGGTGTAAGGAAGAATTCTCTATTACAAAAAAACGAAAAGCAAAAAAACGAAAACGTCGTGATGAAAAATTATTTCTAGATCTTGATCTAGAAATAAGTAGATCTAAAACTTTCCAAATAAAATATGAAAAAAACCTTTCATCAATTGCAAAATTATTATTAAATAGTTTCCAAAATAAATATTTTTATTATGCGATTGATGATATTTTATATTTATTAAACTCAAATCCAATTGAACGAGATAATCTTTTAGCAATTTTGTATTCACCTGTTCTTTCATTACAAAATACTCTTTCTACCAATTTTTTGGATATATTGATTTCTAAGATATATATTAGTGAAGTAGTAAAAGCAAATAAATTTTTAACTAATAATTATCAAAATTTTGAGCCATTTAGTTATATAACAATCGAACTTTTATATAAAACTACAAAATCTATTAAAAAAGAAGAATCATTGTGGTAAATCTATATACTTATATAAAAGTTTTAAAAGAAAATTATCTTTTATTAAAAAAAGTACACATTAAAAAGAATTAGTTATGGCAAATTCGCAATCAGTAAAAGCAGTAGCGAAATATATTCGAATGTCTCCTCATAAAATTAGACGAGTAATAGATCAAATTCGAGGTCGATCTTATCAAGAAGCATTGATGATTTTAGAATTTTTACCTTATGATGCCAGTGGTCCAATTTGGCAAGTTGTTCATTCTGCAGCAGCAAATGCAAAGCATAATTATGGTCTAGATAAAAAAAAATTAATTATTGATCAAATTTTTGCAAATGAAGGTCCAAGATTAAAAAGAATTCGTCCTCGTGCTCAAGGACGAGCATATAAAATTTTAAAACCAACCTGTCATATCACGGTTATTATGAAAGAAAATATTAACTTATAATTTTAAATTTAAAAAATTAATTCTATGGGTCAAAAAACACATCCTTTAGGATTTAGATTAGGTATTACTCAAGAACATAAATCTTTATGGTATGCCAATTTGAATCAATATGCAAATATTTTAGAAGAAGACGATAAAATTAGAACTTACATTAATAAAGTTTCAAAAACAAATAATATTTCAAATGTTAAAATTTATCGAAATGGATTAAATGATCATATCCAGTTAAATATTGAAACGGGAAAACCTGGAATACTAGTAGGTGATTTAGGAGCTGGACTTGAAAATTTATTAAATAATCTTAAAAAAAGACTAACGTCTAATTGTCAACTTACGGTTAAAGTTTTTGAAGTTAAAAGAGTTGATCTAGATGCTAATCTTCTTGCTAAATTAGTTGCTGAACAATTAGAAAAACGAATTGCATTTAGACGTGCTATTCGTGAAGCATTACAGAGAGCGCAGAAACAAAATGTAAATGGAATTAAAATTCAAGTTTCAGGACGTTTAAATGGAGCTGAAATTGCTCGAAGTGAATGGATTCGAGAGGGTCGAGTTCCTTTACAAACTTTGCGTGCTGACATTGATTATGCAACGATGGAAGCTAATACTATTTATGGAGTTTTAGGAATTAAGGTTTGGCTATTTAAAAGTGAAATTTTATCTAAATAAAAGAATTCAGTATATTTTTATTAAATTAATTTATTATGTTAAGTCCAAAAAGAACAAAATATAGAAAATATCATCGGGGACGTATGCGAGGAAAAGCAACCCGTGGAAATGAAATTTGTTTTGGTAATTTCGGTTTACAAGCATTAGAACCCAACTGGATTACATCACGACAAATTGAAGCTGCTCGACGAACAATTACACGTTATACAAAGCGTGGAGCTAAACTATGGATTCGTATTTTTCCTGATAAAACTGTTACAGCTCGGGCTGCTGAATCAAGAATGGGTTCTGGAAAAGGGGCTGTAGATTATTGGGTTGCTGTAATAAAACCTGGAACTATTATATTCGAAATTAGTTCTGTCCCAGAAGAAGTTGCAAAAGCTGCATTAAGTTTAGCCGCTTATAAATTACCATTAAAAACAAAATTTATTAATAAAGATAGTATTAAATAAAAAATGAGTCTACCTCAATTTACTGATATTATTTCACTTTCAAATATAGAAATTTCTGAAGCGATTATTAAAACTGAGAATGAATTATTTCATTTACGTTTTAAAAAAGCTACACGTCAAACTTTTCAATCTCACGAAATAAAGCATACTAAGCATCGCTTAGCTCAATTAAAAACGCTTTTAACATCACGTTTAGAAAACTTGGAACAAAAATAAGAAATTAAGGAGCTTAAAATGCCAGTAAAACAAAAAATTGGTATTGTAATTAGTAATAAAATGCAAAAGACAATTGTCGTAAAAATTGAAAATCGATATCCACATCCAATTTATTCAAAAACTCTAGTAAAAACTAAAAAGTATGTTGTTCACGATGAAAAAGAAACGTGTGATATTGGTGATAAAGTACTCGTTCAAGAATGTCGCCCATTAAGTAAAAAAAAACGTTGGAAGTTAGTTGAAATTCTTTCAAAATCATCGTTAATAAGTTAAATATTATTTTATGATTTATCCTCAAACAATTTTAACAGTAGCCGATAATACTGGCGCTAAGAAAGTAATGTGTATTCGAATATTAGGTGGTAACAAGAAATATGCAGAAATTGGTGATACAATAATTGCAGTTGTGAAAGAAGCAATGCCAAATATGCCTATTAAACGTTCTGATGTGGTAAAAGTAATTATTGTTAGAACTAAAAAAATCATACGCCGACAAGATGGTATGTATATTAGATTTGATGATAATGCAGGAGTAATCGTTAATGCAGATAATAATCCGCGCGGCACTCGGGTATTCGGTCCAGTTGCTCGAGAAATTCGAGATAAGAATTTTTCTAAAATCGTATCTTTAGCACCGGAGGTTTTATAAAATGTCAAAACAACAAAAAGTCCATGTTCAAGTAGGTGACCAAGTAACAATTATTTCAGGTTTTCATAAAAATGAAACCGGGAAAGTTATTAAAATTAATCGAAAAACTGGAAAGATTATTGTCCAAGGAATTAATTTTAAGTTTAAACACGTTAAACCCAATACAGATAATGAAATAGGTGAGATTAAATCATTTGAAGCACCTATTCATCATTCAAATGTCAAACTAAATTTAAAAGAAGTATCTTAATATGCTAAATCAACATTCATTAGAAGAAATTGCTGACATTCATAATTTACTTGGAGATATAAAAAGAGAGTATGAAGAAGGAATTAAGCCTATTTTAATGAAAAATAGTCCTTCTAGATTTAAAAATATACATACATTGCCAAAGTTAAAAAAAATTCAAATTAATCGTGGACTTGGCTTAGCTGCTCAAAACACTAACATTTTAAAAAAAAATATTGAAGAATTTGAAAAAATTACAGGACAAAAACCAATTATTACAAGATCAAAAAAAGCTATTGCTGGATTCAAAATCCGCGAAAATATGGAATTAGGATTAAGCATAACGCTAAGAGGTGAAAAAATGTATGCGTTTTTAACAAAATTATTATTTTTTACTTTCGCACAAATTAGAGATTTCCGTGGACTATCGTTACGAAGTTTTGATAAAGCTGGAAATTATACACTTGGTTTAAAAGAACAACTTATCTTTCCAGAAATAGATTATGATGATGTAGATCAAACTCAAGGTGTTACAATTACTTTTGTTATCGAGAACTCTTCTCCAAAATATAATTCAAAATCAATGGATAAAATTTTAAATGGAATGATTTTATTTAAGTTTTTAAGATTTCCCTTAAATGACTGCGGATATTATGAAAAATATAAATCATTTTCTGAAATTAATCAAGTCTGGGATAAGAAAAAACATTTAAAACGGAAACGTTGGTCACAAGAGTAATTAAAGAAAAATATATTTGATAAGGAGATAATTGTGGTAACTGATACTATTTCAGATATGTTAACAAGAATTAGAAATGCACATCTAGTTAAACATCAAATTGTACAAATTCCTGTTACAAAAATGTCTTTAGCTATTGCAACGATTTTAAAAGAAGAAGGATTCATTGAAGATTTTGAAAGTTATTCAGAAAATAAAATAGAGTATCTATTACTTTCCTTAAAATATATAGGAAAATCAAGAAAATCGGTTATTAGTGAAATTAAACGAATAAGTAAACCAGGTTTACGTGTTTATACTAACTCAAAGAAATTACCAAGAGTTTTAGATAATTTGGGTATTGCAATTATGTCCACTTCTAAAGGTGTAATGACAAATTTAAAAGCTAAAGAATTGGGCATTGGGGGTGAAGTTTTATGTTATATTTGGTAAATTAAGGAGTTTGTAGTATGTCACGTATAGGAAAATTACCAATTACTATTCCAGAAAATGTAGATATAAATTATAGTAATTCAGAAATTACAGTTAAAGGAAAATTTGGAATTTTACAAACACAAATTCCAGATCCAATAGGAATTCAACAAGATAAGAGTATTCTAAAAGTAAGTTTAAAAAATGAAGCTCGTAATCTTCGATCATTACATGGTTTATATAGAACATTAATTAATAATATGATTATTGGAGTTTCGGAACAATTTCAAATCACTTTAATTTTAAAGGGAGTTGGTTATCGGGCAGTTATTCAAGGAAAAGAAATTATTTTAAATCTAGGTTACAGTCATCCCGTTAAAATTAATATTCCTGATAATATTTCAATTGAAGTCGTTCAAAATACTACTATTAATTTAAAATCGTGTGATAAAGAAAAATTAGGTTTATTTGCTTCAAATTTACGGGCTTGGCGACGTCCTGAGCCCTATAAAGGGAAAGGGATTTTATATAAAGATGAACAAATCATTCGTAAAGCTGGAAAAGCTGGTAAGTAACTTAGTAATATTAATTATAATATTATTATACTTTTAAAAAATTAAAAATTAGAACTATGAAATTGTCAAAAAGAACTTTATCAAAATTAAAAAATAAAAACAAAAAGTTAAAACCTAATAAATATAAAAAATTAAAACGCGAAGCTTTACGTGGTAATGTTAAAGGAACACTTGAAAGACCAAGATTATCAGTCTATAAATCAAATAAGCATATTTATGCACAAATTATTGATGATAGTAATTCAAAAACATTATTATGCTGTTCAACTTTAGATAGATCTATTCGGCTTAATTTATCAACAGGACGTACTTGTGATGCTTCTCGATTTATGGGAGAAAAATTAGCGGAACTAAGCTTAGAAAAAAATATTACAAAAATTATTTTTGATCGTGGTCCATATTTATATCATGGGCGTGTAAAGGCATTAGCTGATGGTACACGAGCCGGTGGGTTACAATTTTAAATTTGTGAATAAATAGACAAACTAAATATATTTTATGAGTAGTGATTTTAAAAAAATAAATAAGTTAAAAAAAAATTCTCGACGTAATTCTAAGATTCAGGAAACCAAATTTGTTGAGCGCCTAATTAAAATTAGTCGAGTTTCAAAAGTTACAAAAGGTGGTAAAAAATTAAGCTTTAGAGCAATTGTAGTGATTGGAGACGAAAATGGGAAAGTTGGAGTTGGAGTTGCAAAAGCAGATGATGTAGTAAATGCTTTTAAAAAAGCAAAAACAGATGGTTATAAAAACTTAATAGAATTACCATTAACGAAGTCATTAAGTATTCCGCATCATGTATTTGGAAACTTTGGTGCCTGTAAAGTAATTGTTCGTCCATCTATTGAAGGTTCAGGTGTAATTGCTGGGGGTGCAGTTCGTATTGTATTAGAAGTAGCAGGTGTGAAAAATGTAATTGCAAAACAATTAGGAGCTGATAACTTGTTAAATAACGCTAGGGCAACAGTTTGTGCTTTACAGAATCTAACTACGAAATCAGAAGTAGCAGAAAAACGTGATTTAAATTAATAAAAAAGGTAAAACAGTGAAAATTACTAAAAAAATGAGAAATGTTTTATTAAATCGCTTATTATTAAGCCTTGGAATCCTTTTATTAATTCGAGTTGGAACATTCCTGCCTGTTCCAGGAATAAATCATAGTGATTTAGCATTTTATATTCAACGACACTCAACTGCTAAAAATTTAATAAGTACCTTTTCAGGTGATAATACTTTTGTAATTGGATTATTTACTTTAAATATTTTTCCTTATATTAACGCAACTATTTTTGTTCAATTATTACTTGGATTTTCTCCAAAACTTGCAAAATTACAAAAAGAAGGTGATTTTGAGAGTCGTCGTTCAATTAGCCGTTTAACACGTTTTATTACTCTTATTTGGGCTATTATTCAAAGTATTGGAGTTACCTTCTATTTAAGACAAATTTTATTTGACTGGAATTATTTATTAGCAGTTGAAATCGTTTTATGGCTAACAACTGGAGCAATGATTGTATTATGGTTAAGTGAATTAATTACAGATTATGGCTTAGGAAATGGTGCTTCATTATTAATTTATACTAATATAATTTCAAATTTACCTAATCTTTTTAAAAAATTAATTATTCAAAATAGTACTAATTCTACTATTGTTTCAGTAATAGGTATTAGTTTATTAGTTTTCATGTCATTATATGGAATTGTTTTTTTACAGAAGGGTATTCGAAAAATCCCGTTAATTTCGTCAAAACAATTAAATCAAACATCATTTCAAGACACGGTTAAGAATTATCTTCCTTTAAGATTTAATCAAGCAGGAGTGATGCCAATTATTTTAACAACTGCCATGTTGGTGGTTCCAAATTATATTATTAACCTAGGGCTATTTAACTGGTTAAATTTTCTTCAATCGTTTAAATTTATTTATTGGATAGGTTATTTTGTATTAATTTTGGCATTTAGTTCTTTCTATTCATCGATTGTTTTAAATCCCAAAGATTTAGCCGATCAACTTCAAAAAATGGCTGTTACAATTCCAGGAATAAGACCAGGATTACAAACTACTTTTTATTTAAAAAAGGTTATCAAAAGAATAACATTAATAGGTGCTACAATGTTAGCTATTATAACAGTAGTACCGAATTTTATTGAATCAACTTTTAATATCAGTGGTTTAAATGGATTAAGTACCACTTCTTTATTGATTTTAGCTGGTGTTGTACTAGATTTGATTCGTGAAATTAATAACATTTATTATTCAAATGTTTATAAGAATATGTATAAATAAATTAAAAATTATTACTAGAAAATTTAAAAATGAAAGTTCGTCCTTCAGTAAAAAAAATGTGTGACAAGTGTCGAGTAATTAAACGACATGGTAGAATTATGGTAATTTGTCAGAACCCAAAACATAAACAACGTCAAGGATAATATTTTAAAGGAGTTCCAAAAATGGTAAGATTAGTTGGTGTTGATTTGCCAAGAAATAAAAAAATTGCATATGCTCTTATGTATATTCATGGAATTGGTCTCACATCTGCAAAAAAAATTATTGAAATTGCAGATATTGATTCTGAAACAAGAGTCTATGATCTAACAACAGAACAAACAGTAGCATTACGTAAAACTTTAGAAGAAATAAATTTAAAATTAGAAGGTGATTTAAGAAGATTTAATGGTTTAAATATTAAACGATTAAATGAAATAAATTGTCACCGAGGGAAACGACATAGAAACAGTTTACCTGCACGCGGTCAAAGAACTAGAACAAATGCTCGTAATCGACGCGGGGCAAAGAAAACTGTTACTGGTAAAACCAAGTAACGTTATTTATAATCTTAGTCAATTTATTTGAAATTTTTATATGGCACAAACAACTAGAAAATTAGGCACTAAAAGAGATAAGAATAGATTTACAAGTGGAATTGTTCATATTCGATCAACATTTAATAACACAATTGTAACAATTACTAATTTAACAGGTAATACAATCTCCTGGGCTTCAGCTGGAAGTTCAGGTTTTAAAGGTGCACGTAAGAGTACACCATTTGCTGCTCAAACTGCAGCTGAAAAAGCAGCTTTAGAAGCGTTAAATAGCGGTATGAAAAATGTTGAGATTCTGGTAAAAGGCCAAGGATCAGGTAGAGAGACAGCAATCAGAGCAATTGAAGGTGCAGGATTTGAAATAACAGCAATTCAAGATATAACATCAGTTCCCCATAATGGATGTAGACCTCCAAAACGACGTCGAGTTTAAAATCTCTATTTTTTACATTAAACTATGAATAACATTTCTATTAAATGTCTTAAATCAGAAAAAATTGAATCAGGTGCTCACTATGGACAATTCTTAATAGATACTTTAAGACCAGGCCAAGGCATTACAATTGGGAATCAATTACGCCGCGTCCTATTAAATGATTTGAGTGGAGTTGCGATTTCAGCTGTTCGAATTGCTGGAGTAAGTCATGAATTTTCAACTATTCCGGGTGTCCGTGAGGATATACTTGAAATATTATTAAATTTAAAAGGAATTGTTCTTAAAAGTAAAACACAAACCTCAGAATTTGGTCGCTTAAAAATTCAAGGGCCAGCAGTTGTTACTGCCGATTTAATTGAATTATCTTCAAATTTAGAAATTGTAAATCCAAATCATTATATAATGACCATTTCGACTTCTAATATTTTGGAAATTGAATTTAAATTTGAGTACGGAACAGGTTATAAATTAGCATCTCAAGTTTTTTTAGAAAAAAGCGAAAATTATTTACAATTAGACACTATTTTTATGCCAGTTCAAAAGGTCGATTTTAAAATAGAAAATGTTTATGATAATTCAAACAACATAACTGAACGAGTCATTTTGGATATTTGGACAAATGGTAGTATTTCTCCAAACGAAGCTCTTACATCTGCGGCTCAAATAACTATTGATTTATTTACTTTATTAGTTGAAAATAACGATACAAATAAAACTAGTAAATTTAAGCTCACACCTCGTTCAATAAATATTGAACCATATACAAATATTGCAATTGAAGAATTACAATTATCTGTTCGAGCATATAATTGTTTAAAAAAAGCTCATATAAATACTGTTGGTGATTTGTTAAAATATTCTCCAGAAAAATTACAAGAACTTAAAAATTTTGGACAAAAATCAGCAGATGAGGTTTTTTCTACATTAAAAAATAAATTAGGTATTATTTTAAAATAATTACTACTTTATTTTATTTACTTTATAAAAAAATTTATGAATTCACTAAATAAAACATTTTTACCAACGAGAAATTACAAAAATCGTAATTGGTATATTATTGATTGTAAAGGAAAAAGTTTAGGTCGACTAGCAACAATTATTACTAGTTTATTAAAGGGTAAAATAAAATCTCAATATCATCCAACAACTGATATTGGAGATTATGTAATTTTAATTAATGCTGATTCAATTATTGTAAATGAAAATAGTAAGCAGTATCTTGTTTACAAGCCTGGACGACCTGGTCATTCATTAAAAATTAAAAATGTTTCAGATTGTCTTTCACAATTAACAATTAAAAGAGCTGTTAAAAGAATGTTACCTAATACCGAAGCAAAAAGATTAATGAGAAGATTAAAAATTTATAATACACAAACTCATCTACATCAAGCACAAAATCCAATCGAGATTGATATAGCAAATTTATATTTAAGCATTAAATAAAAAATTACGAAAATATTAAAAAACAGAATTATGGCAGAATTAATTTTTCAAAAAAATAATATTGGTCTTGGAAAACGTAAACGAGCCGTTGCACGAGTTTTTCTTATTCCTGGAGAAGGAAATTTAATTATTAATAAAGTTTCCGGGCCTCAATATTTACAATATAACAATACTTATTTAAATACAATTTGGTCGCCTCTACAAGTTTTAAATTTGGAGAAACAATTTGATATTGTAGCATTAGTAAACGGCGGTGGACTTACTGGTCAAGCTCAATCTATTCAATTAGGAGTTGCAAGACAATTATGTAAAATGGAGAAGCAAAATCGAGCAATTTTAAAACCATTTGGGTTTTTGACACGTGATTCACGAATTAAAGAACGTAAAAAATATGGTTTACGAAAGGCAAGAAAAGCTCCACAATATTCAAAACGTTAAACTTTATATATAATATGCCAAAATCTAATATACATCCTAAATGGTTTAAAGACACACCTGTTTTATGTGATGGTAAACCACTTTCTTTAGTTGGTTCCACAAAAAATGAACTACAAATTGATATATGGTTAGGAAATCATCCATTTTACACAAAATCGCAAGTTGTGATTGATAGTGAAGGTCGCGTCGAACGATTTATGAAAAAATATGGTTTAAATTCAGCAGATCAATAATTTATAAAATTTATTTAAAAATAGCTTTAAATTTTTATGCCAACTATACAACAATTAGTTCGTTCAAGACGTTTACAAATTAAAAAAAAAACAAAGTCCCCAGCACTGGTTAATTGCCCCCAACGCCGAGGAGTTTGTACAAGGGTTTATACAACTACCCCTAAAAAACCAAACTCTGCTATTCGAAAAGTTGCTCGCGTTCGATTAACGTCAGGTTTTGAGGTTACTGCTTATATTCCTGGTATTGGGCACAATTTACAAGAGCACTCAGTTGTTTTAATTCGGGGCGGTCGAGTAAAAGATTTACCCGGAGTTCGTTATCATATTATTCGTGGTGCTTTAGACACTGGAGGTGTTAAAGATAGAACTCAAGGTCGCTCAAAATATGGTGTAAAAAAACCAAAATCTTAATCTAGTTTTATTTATAGAATAAAAGCTATTTTTAGCTTTTATTCCATTTATTGTATACTAAGTCAAAATATTTATTAATATGTTATGATATTATGTCACGTAGAAATATTTCAAAAAAACATTTTCCAAAAGCAGACTCAATCTATAATAGTTATTTAGTTAGTTTACTAATTACCAGAATTTTAAAATCAGGTAAAAAAACGATTGCAAAAAATATTGTATATGAAGCATTTGAGATTATAAAAAAGAAAACAAGTCAAGATCCTTTAGAAGTATTTGAAAAAGCGATTAGAAAAGCAAGTCCAATTGTAGAGGTCAAAGCTAGAAGAATTGGAGGTTCAACTTACCAGGTTCCAATTGAAGTAAGTGGATTTAGAGCAACAAATTTATCACTACGCTGGATTATTCGATATGCAAATCAGCGAGTTGGAAGAAGCATGTCAATTAAATTAGCAAATGAAATCATTGACACAGCTAATGAAATTGGTAATACTATTAAGAAAAAGGAAGAAACTCATAAAATGGCTGAAGCAAATAAGGCTTTTGCACATTTTAGATATTAATTCCAAATTTAATTTATAATTTATCTCGCTAAAAGCTTAAAACTTAATTGTAATTTTTAAAAACTCAAAGGAATTTTATAATGGCACGTGAGAAATTTGAACGTACAAAACCGCACGTTAATATTGGTACAATTGGACATGTCGATCATGGGAAAACAACATTAACTGCAGCAATCACTGCTACATTATCATTAGAAGGTAATTCACAAATTAAAGACTATTCAGACATTGATGGTGCGCCAGAAGAACGTGCACGTGGTATTACTATTAATACAGCACACGTAGAATATGAAACAGAAAATCGACATTATGCTCATGTGGATTGTCCAGGTCACGCTGATTATGTAAAAAATATGATTACTGGTGCGGCACAAATGGACGGAGCGATTTTAGTTGTTTCAGCTGCTGATGGTCCAATGCCACAAACTCGTGAACATATTTTATTATCAAAGCAAGTTGGTGTACCAGATATTGTTGTATTTTTAAATAAGCAAGATCAAGTGGATGATGATGAACTATTAGAATTAGTAGAATTAGAAGTTCGTGAGTTATTATCTGCATATGATTTCCCAGGTGAGGATATTCCAATTTGTCCAGGTTCAGCATTACAAGCAATTGAAGCAATTTCCTCAAACCCAGATATTAAACGTGGGGATAATCCATGGGTTGATAAAATTTTTGCATTAATGGACGCAGTAGACGAGTATATTCCCACTCCAGAACGGGATACTGAAAAAACATTCTTAATGGCAGTTGAGGATGTTTTCTCAATTACAGGTCGTGGTACTGTTGCAACTGGTCGGATTGAACGAGGAATTGTTAAAGTAGGTGATAATATTGAAATTGTCGGTATTAACGAAACTCAAACAACAACAATTACTGGAATTGAAATGTTCCAAAAAACTTTAGATGAAGGTTTTGCAGGCGATAATGTTGGAATTTTATTACGTGGAGTTACACGTGAAAATATTGAACGAGGAATGGTATTAGCACAACCTGGTACAATTACTCCACATACAAGTTTTGAATCAGAAGTCTATGTTTTGACAAAAGATGAAGGTGGTCGTCATACACCATTTTTTACAGGTTACCGACCTCAATTTTATGTTAGAACAACTGATGTAACAGGTGCAATTACTCAATTTACAGCTGATGATGGATCAATTGTAGAAATGGTAATGCCAGGTGATCGTATTAAAATGACTGCTGAATTAATTTACCCTGTTGCAATTGAAGAAGGTATGCGATTTGCTATTCGTGAAGGGGGCCGTACTATTGGTGCAGGTGTAGTTTCTAAAATTGTTAAATAATTAAAAATTTTTATGGAAATAAAAACGAATGCTAAGATTCGTGTAAGATTAGAATCCTTTAATCATGAACTTTTGGTTTCTTCATGTCAAAAAATTACTGATATCTTAAATACTACAGCTTTAAATTCTATAGGAATGATTACATTACCAACTTCAAAAAGAATTTATTGTGTTTTAAGATCACCACATGTAGATAAAGATTCAAGAGAACATTTTGAGATTCGAATTCATAAACGAATTTTAGAAATTTTCTATGATTCAGAAATACCTATTAGTGATTTGCTAGCTGAAATAGATTTAGCACCAGGTATTTTTTATCGTATTTGTTTATCTTAAGATAAACAAATACGATTTTCATTTGTAATTAAGAAAATATTTTTTTATTAGTGTATATTCATTATTTAGAAGATCTAAAGTTACTAGGTTAGCAGTTTTAAAGGGTACAAGCTACGGTGCTCTTCATGATTTACCGTATAATGTAAAAAATAATGGTGTAGAAGTATTGAAAAGAACGACGAATCGTATTGTCAATGATGCAATCAATAGAAGATATACCTCATCGACCAAATGCAATATGGTTTGATCAAGACGACCTAATTTATCAACGTGGAACCGATCTGCGAAAATTTACGATGTTGGACGACAAGGGAAATTTTTGAAATTTGAAATGGAAATTCGAAGAACATTGATTGCAAATTATAAGCCTGATTTTATAAGCAATAATTTTGAACAAATTGAAGATTCTTTAACAAGGGAATTTTTAAATTATTTTTCGAAATTATTACCTTAGAAAATCACTATGTTGATTGGCTACTGGAAAAGGTAAGACCAATAGCTAATAATGCTAGAAGTTCTACCATCTATTCAGATTATATAACATCTCAAAGACCTATATTATCAGCTTTATCAATCAAATATTTTATAATGTTTTTAAAATTTATAAGCTTTACTAAAAACTTAGACTGTGAGATTCAAAAATTAGATAGTATAGATTATAGAGTCATTGTATTCAGAGTTAAGGATTTTACTGATGAATGTGATTCTCTTTTTAATTCCTCTAATAACTTTTATAAGATTGACCAGGTTAAAAAATTTCTTAGAGAATTACAACAAAATATTTTTGTAGAAATTTTCAATGACTCCCATTACATGCAAACTCTTGCTTCGAAGCATCAAACCATAGTTGAGATGGATAGCCTGCCCGGGATTCATCGAGTAACCATTTTTAAACCATCAGAGTCTAAGTATTTATTAGCACAAGTAGTTATGATTGATGATTTGTTTTACTATCTATACCCTTTCAGATTACCTGATTTATTTCAGGGAAATCTTACTAAACATGAAAGGTTAGTCAGAGTTGAATTCGTTAAAACTTTCAGTTCCAAATATATTGAGAAGTACTTTTATATTAGAGAATTCTTTAACACTTATAAAATCTCTAATCAAAAGATCAAAGACATTAAACAAATCTTTATTGATCTTATTCATATTTTCCAACAACATCAACTTATTGAGGAGCACCTTTTACTTTTACCCAATCGAAGTAGGATAAATATTTCTCAATTGACTACTTCTAATATTTCAGATGGTATTATTCTTTACGAAAAATTCGATAATAACTTTTATTTTTTATAGAGTTTAATCACGACTTTGGTATGGGCTAATAGCGTATAAAATTCCTTTATCGTTAACTTTTATTTAAGGAAAGTTGAATTTACTGGCTTTTAGCAATTTTTTACTTAAAAAAAGCGTCCGTCATGACGGACTGCTTTTTTAAGTAAAGTGTGCCGTCCTATGTGAGGTTTACTTTCCACCAAAAAAGAAATTTAGGGAAAAAAATTTAATAAATTAGTAATAAAAATGCAAAATCAAATACAAAAAATTAAGAAAAAAAATAATCAGTTACTTTTATCCAAATTAGACCTTTTAGTCAAAAAACAAGAAATGAATTCTAATAAACTGGAAGGTATTGGAAATGATCTACGAAAAGGTTTTATCGGATTAGCCTTACGAAACGAAGAGCTTTTAAAATCAAACGAACAACTGAAGCAGCAATTAGCCGAAGTCCTTAATGAATTAAATGCGGTTAAAAAAAAACGAGAAGAGAAAACTGTACGGAGAGAAAAATGGGCCAAGCGAAAACGCTTACCCAAACGCGACTCGATTAATTCTGAGATCTACAATCTGCTAATCAAAGAAAGTGAAGGTCCAACCTATATAGCAACAAGAACACGAATTGCGATTTGTATCCTTACAGTCACCGGAATTCGGATTGGTGAACCTTTATCATTGAAGGTGGGGCAACTGGAAACGTTGCTAGAAGAAGGTTGGATTTCAATCGATCGATTGAAAAGAGGGCCTGCCAATCACAAAGCTTTTTAACTTCGGAAGGGAAAAAAATAGTAAAAGGCCGAAAAAGAGATTTTGAGTTTTTGTTTCTGATGAAGGATAAGGATTCTTATATCTTTACCTCAGATCGAAAACCAAATCAAAAGCTTCGACGAGAAACAATTACCATGGATGTCAATAAAGTGACACATTCTGTTTCAAAATTGCTTCCGGCAAAACCAAATATTACAAGCCATAGTTTTCGAATTGGTTATATTTCTCAATTATGGAAAGACACAAAGGATATTGAGTTTGTACGCCAAACGATTGGACATCGCAGCTTGAATGCAACTTCGGGTTACGTGGCCCAGATGGGCGATGAAGAGCGTCAAATTCGCATTTTGAGTATTTACTAATAAAATAAATTCAAAATATGGAGCTCTAAAGGAGGTATTTACATGAAGTTTTCAAAAAGTATTCTTATCTTTTTATTTGTCTCATCTACTCTAAGTGCTTTTTACTATGCATTAAAACGAACTGACGGGAATGTATGCCAATCAATTATGTTTACTATGTATTTTTTAGCTATTAAAATTGGTTTGATTGCACCGAATGTTCCTTCAAAATTGGATCAGCCTAAACCAAATCCACAACTTATAAGTAGAGTACAGACCCTGCCCGTTTACAATCCGTATGTTTCCTTTTTGGATGACTATCGTCCTTTTGGGTTATATATGGATAAAATTGAACAGCCGGTACCTCCACAGTACGCTTCATACCATTCTCAATCAGTAATAAAGGAGCTTAGAGCTGGTTCACGTTTAACTGAAGCCGCATGGTTATTAATCACAATTTGGATGTTGCAACAGCAAAGCGTAGGCTTTCAGCCAGTAAGACAAGCTCCACTGCCACCACACCTTGAATCGGCACGGAATTTACTGTTTGGAAAACCAAAATCGGATCAATTATTTTGTCAACAAGCATCGATGTTTGATCGACAAGAATTTGAAAAAAGTAGTCCATATTCTTCAGAAGTATTAAGTCAGGAAAATGCATTAGCTCGAATAACTGAAGAGTATGGCACACTTGAAGACCCCAAGTTCGATTACATTGATGGATCGCTCGGTTTAAGCGCAACACATCAGCAGCTTGCTGCTAAAACCTATCATGCTCCTTCATATAAGTTGTACCCAGAGTTATATGATATCAGCCAAGCTCAAATGAAGGCTATAGATGATTATGGCCTAGTAGGATACGTAAAGCGTGGAGGTGAACTTCCATCTTCAAATTTTATTGATGCTTACCATCAACATATAAAAACTTTTTATGCAAGAAACAAATCGACTCTTAATTTGAATGGGTCATATCGAGGGGAGCGTGCAATAATAGTTCATAATGAGATTAACGGTAAAGTATTAATTTTTAGAGCTGATACAAAACAACTTTGGACACCAAGTCACTTAAGACCGGGACAAATGAAACGGTATCTTGAAACGGGTGCTATTGGAAAACAAGGGTCAGTATGTCCAACTGAAACAACACCACCTCCAAAAACAACATAATATATTTTATTATCTAAAGCATATGAACAAAGATTACAATAAAGAGAAGCATCATCAACTGTTAAAATATTCTGAAGATTTAAGAAAACAGGGTAAATTTATTGGGAAGGAATCTAGAGAGGACTATTTGAAACTTTTAAGTTATTCAGCTATGGTATCTAGTCAATTAAACTGGGAGATTCAAGGCGAATATTTAGAAATTTTTAAAAAGTTTCTGTCAAACAGAATTACCAGTGTTAAATTTTGTGAAATATTGGAGGAGAAACTTGAATTAAATGATGAATTCTCGAATAAGTTGCAATCAGATATCATCCACGAAAAAGCAGCTAATTTTACAGATTTTCTCAATAATTTATCAACCTCTTGTGAAGTATGTGACAGAAATCCTGAATCTTGCAGACTACCAGGTCATATAAGTGAAAGTGAACTTCGAAAAGAGATTGAAGAAACTTATCTTCAAATACAAAAGTTTCTTGAAAAATAGTTCCCTATCTATATGCTCTTAGAGCTCTTAAATCGGCTCTAAGAGCGTATTTCTCAATTAGATCAATTGTACTCGGAAAGGGTCTAGAATTCGATTTAAGCCCATCTAATAGCTGAAGTAGATTAGTGAGTCGGTTTGAGTGACTAAGATCAAATAAAAAATAATTTTAGTGAATAGCAATAATTAACTATTACTATTCACTAAGAAAAGCAATTACATCAATTATAACTTCATCATTTTGATTTTGACAACGTTTACGTTCTGCACGTTGAAATAAGTATAAGGAACCCAAGATGGTAAAACTAATTAGCCCAACACCAAGACACGTCCAACCAATTAATGCAATAGTATTTCCCTTAGTTGAAGCGGATGCTATTGGAGCTAAATAAACAGGCAAAACTGTTTTAAATTTTTGCTGCAGATAACGACGAGCTGTATGCTCCTGGAACATGTTGTCGATAATTATCTTGCTGTTATAAGTGAACTCTCTCCGATAAGAATGAATATCCAAAACTGGAGTTTTTACTGAGTCAACAACGATTGCAAAGTCTTTTAATGAAATTGATTTTGCTATAGTATAACTTCCACCACCGCGAGTAAGTATCGCTCACATATAGGCAATTTTTGATGCTACCGCACCACCTACGGCTGCATTCGTCGCCGGATCTGTTGTAACAGCTGATGTTCCAGAAGTGGATAAGAAAGCTGCTAGAGTAGCAATCCTGGCTCTCCGCTCAGCTGCCGTTTGGGCAGCTGTTATGAACTTGTAACTTGTACCAAGTCCAATAATTGATTCAAATAAAACCTTTGGACCAATATCAGAAAAATTACCAGCTGCTGAAGCTGCAACAATTGCGCCATATTGGGTCCCACTGTTAATACAAAATTGAATTAAACTAAAAGTATCGACAAGTCCTACTTGCCAAAAGAAAAGCATTAGTTTTAAGGAAGTTGATATTTTACCTCCAAATTCTTTGAGTTAATGCACTTGCTAAACCATACACCAAACAAGTACATAGTATTTTTGCTAATTTAGTTTTAACCATAGATTTAAAAGATAAGTAATTTTATTATAAAAAATTTTTCTATTGCAATTCGAGTTGATGTTAGGTAAAATGTTGTTATAAACTAGCTAAATAGTGGTTCAGTAACAATGGAAGAAGCAGTTTTAGAATTACGTGGTGGTAAACGATTAACCGATGTAGTTGCCGTTCTTTCGTTCATTATTTTTGTAAATTAGTATGATTCATCTTTTGGTGCAAAAGTTTTTCAAGCAAATCCTTTACCACATCAAGATCCCTTTGCCTGGTTGATTATTATCACCTCCACGTGTAATATTACCAATAATTTCCTGAGCAGGGGTCATAAAAATAAGCTGAAACCCTTCCGAAACGAGTTCTGATTGTGTCGAATCGTCTTGATTTAAATTAGCAATCATCGACGATTCTCGGGAAAAAATCCTATATATCGCAGCATTTACTTTGATTTTCGATCTGAGGTAAAGAGATAGGAATTTTTATCCTTCATTAGAAACAAAAACTCAAAATTTCTTTTTGGAGCCTTTCCTAGGTTTTTCCTTTTCAAAGTTAAAAAAGCTGTGTGATTCGCAAGACTTTTATTCTATCGATTGATTATTATCCAATTTTGCTTTAATAAGATTTTCAGTTTATGCACTCTCACTGTTAAAAGTTCACCGATCCGAATTCCTGTTACTGTTACTAAACAAATTGCAACTCCTGTTCTTGTTGGTATGCAACTTGGACTTTGATATTCGTCCATCAGCTGATTGTATATTTTGGAATTAATTGGATCACGCTTTGATGAGCGTTTTCGAGTTAAAGATTTCCTTCTTTGTGCAGCTTTCTCTTCTCGTTCCACTTTAATTTTATTTAATTCTCCATTAACAGTTGTCAATTGTTGCTTTTACCCTATTTATAGTTTTTTTATCTAAGATAGTTATTTCATCCACAATCACATTAATTTGTATGGATTATACTAAACTATACAAAAAATAGTCAAAAACTAAGCTTAAAAGTTCCCTATAAACTTTTTATTAAAATTGTTACTTAAGTTAACCTTTTTATTAAAAAGGTTAACTTAAGTAAATTTAACTATTTTAATTAGTTTTTTTTAAAGAACCGTGCTGCTTTATTTTTCACTGTTGATTCTTGTAAATTCGAATCAGAAGAATTAGAATCATTTATACCCAAATTGTCGGTTGATTCAGTTGTTACATTAACAGATTGATTTTCAGCATTTACTATATTTTTTAATAAACTTGGATCAACATCACTAAAATCAACTTCAACTTCTAATTCATTTGTATAAGTTAGCAATGTGCCTTCAACTTTTTTACGGCTTACAATAATTTTAGTATTTGGATATAATGTTTTTGATAAACATTGTTCAGCCAGAGTATCTTCTAAATATTTCATTATTGCTCGACGCAATGGACGCGCACCATAAATTGGGTCATAACCCTCATCAGTTAAGAACGCTTGAACAGCTAAATCAACGATTAAATAAATTCCTTTTTCTTTTAATCGATTTTGAACTTGTTTAACCATTAGACTGCAAATTTCCCAAATATCAATTCTTGTTAAATGATTAAATACAATAATTTCATCAAGACGATTTAGAAACTCGGGTCGAAAGAAGTTTTTAAGTTCGTCATTTACTAATTTTGTTACTCGATCAAAAACTTCAGGATCTTTGATTGGTTCTGGAACTGGTTCCCAACCAAGAACTGCATCTGGAGTAATTTTAAATCCTCTTTCGCCTTGTTCAGATTTTGATTTAATTCCACTTTCCCGTTCAATAATTTTTGCACCTAAGTTTGTTGTCATAATGATTAGAGTATTTGTAAAATCAATCACACGACCTTTAGAATCTGTTAATCGACCATCATCTAAAATTTGTAATAATAAATTAAATACATCTGGATGTGCTTTTTCAACCTCATCTAATAGAACAACTGAGTATGGTTTTGATCGAACAGCTTCTGTTAGTTGACCACCTTCATTATAACCAACATAACCTGGTGGTGAACCGATTAATTTTGCAACTGTATGTTTTTCCATATATTCTGACATATCTAATCGAATCATACTATCTTCACTGCTAAACATATAATCCGATAATGCTTTTGTTAATTCTGTCTTACCTACACCAGTTGGGCCTGCAAAAATAAAACTTGCAATAGGGCGATTTGGATTTCTTAAACCTACACGAGCACGACGAATAGCTTTTGAAACGGCAACGACTGCATGTTTTTGTCCTATAATTCGTTCGTGAAGTGTTGATTCCATTTTCATTAATCGTTCAGATTCTGAACCTGTAATTTTCGTAACAGGAATTCCTGTCCAATTTGAAATTACATCAGAAACATCAGTTTCTGTAACCATATCTACATCTCTACGATTAAATCCACGAGCTTCATTCGTTAAAGCTGATTGTTTCATAATACGAATATGAGTTCTCACTTCCATTTCATGATCCAATAGTTGCTTAGCGGCTTCAAAATCATGTTCTTTAATACACTCTTCCTTATCTTTTATTGTTTCTTGTAATTCATGCATTAAACTTCTTAACCCTAATGGAAGGCGTCGGTTTTCTAAACGTACTCGCGCACCGGCTTCATCTAGAACATCAATGGCTTTATCTGGTAGATAACGATCAGCAACATATTTATCTGAAAGAATAGCAGCTTGTTCTAAAGCCTTATCATGGTAACTCAACGTATGGTGTTGTTCAAATTTTGATCTTAATCCACGTAAAATTTCAATAGTTGTTCCAACACTCGGTTCTTCTACGTGAACTGGTTGAAAACGTCGTTCCAATGCTGGATCTCGCTCAATATATTTTCGATATTCATCATTCGTTGTTGCTCCAATACAACGGAATTTTCCACGTGCTAAAGCAGGTTTTAAAATATTAGCAGCATCTACTGCTCCTTCTGCTGCTCCTGCTCCAACTAAAGTATGAATTTCATCAATAACGATAATAACCGCTGAATCATTTTGCGCTTCTTCAACAATTCGTTTTAACCGTTCTTCGAATTCTCCTCGATATTTAGTACCAGCTAAAATGGAACCAAGGTCTAAGGCCATGATTAAACTTCCATCTAAAAAATCTGGGACTTTTTCAGTTAAAATTAATTGAGCTAATCCTTCTGCAACAGCAGTTTTTCCTACGCCTGGCTCACCAATAAGAACCGGATTATTTTTTGTTCTTCTTGCTAGAACAGCAATAACATCATCTATTTCTTTTTCGCGACCAATAACTGGATCTAAGTTACCATCAATTGCTTCTTTTGTAACATTTTCAGCATATTCATCTAATGTTGGAGTTGGACTACCTTTCTTTTCACGTTCTAATAAGAATTTTTCTGCTTGAGTTAATGGACGTAGAATTTCCTCTTGAGTTTCCTCAATGTATGTTAAAATTAAATTCCGTAATTTTTGAATATCAACATTTAGCTTATCTAAGGTTCGCATTGCAACTCCATCTGATTCAGCAATAAGAGCTAATAAGATATGTTCAGTGCCAACGAAATTTTGACCTAAATCTTTACTTTCATGAACTGCCATTTCTAATACTCGTTTTGCTCTTGGCGTAAAGGGAATCTCAGATGCAACAAACCCCGTTCCACGACCAATGTATAGTTCAATTTCTTTTCGAGCTTTTTTTAAAGTAACTTTAAGTTTTTTTAATGCCCTTGCACCAATTCCATGTCTTTGACCTATTACACCTAATAATAGTTGTTCAGTACCCACAAAATTGTGACCCATTCTTCGGGCTTCTTCTTGAGACAACATAATGACTTTAATTGCACCTTCAGTAAATTTTTCAAACATAAAATTACTTAATTTAATAAAAATTTCTTAAATTCTATTCACTTTAAATTATATTATACATAAATTTATACTAAATAATTAAATAATATAAAGTTTAAAATTATCTTATAAAAAATAAAGAAGATTTTATTCATTATTCTAAATTTAACATCTAAAATGAAGATTAATAATCTTAATATTAAAGAATTTGAAGAAAATTCTTTTTTAATGTATTATAATAGAAATAATTGAATAATAATTGGCGGTATAGCCAAGTGGTAAGGCCGTGGATTGCAAATCCTCTATTCTCCAGTTCGAATCTGGATGCCGCCTCTTTTTACTTTTTGGGCAATACTTTATCGAACCTTAATTAAAAACAGTAATTATTAGTAATCTTGTTAATTTTAGGATTTTTAATACACTTAAAATAACTATACAAATATAAGATTGTATTTATAAATGTATTTATTATCATATAGTTATTGGGTAACACAGTACATTTTTAAAGTCTTAAAAATGCTTATCATCTTCTTACGCAGAAACTACAATTAAATTTAGACCCAAGTATTGTAACTAACCTATGCAAATTTTTTAATAGCTTTTTGACTGAAAAAATAATATCGGATTTTTATGCAAAAAGTCCAAATACCTATATTTTTAAAAACAATTTAATTTTTAATGAAAATAAATAAAACTAAAAAAGTGGAAAAATTGATGTCCAATTTGCTTGTGAGAGCAAAATCGATTTTTTCTACTGAAATTTCTTAGTTAATATTAAGTCATTAAATCTTTCGTAATTACGATTTCCTTCCATATATTTTGACCCTTTCTTAGATAAAATCCAGATTCGTAATTGTTGAATAAGGGATATTTGCAAGGGGTTTCTTAACTTGAATTCAATTTTATAAAAAAAGAAAGATTTACATTTTACAAAGAGATTTACTGCTTTATATTTATTGAAATTATAAGTTCATTTTTATATTATTTGATTTCATTGAATTTAACTAAATGTAAAATAATTGAAATTAATAAACGAGTTGCTATAAACTACCAAGTAGCTTACTTGTTCATAAAATAATTGTCTTCAAATTCAAAGCTTAAAGCAGAAAAATTAGGTTTGTACATTGTATTTCTATTTATGATTATTGATACTAGTACCACCAACTATTCATAGATTATCATTTATAGAAAAAAGTAGAACTTAAAATTAGAAAAATTACCCTCAAATTACTCCGATTATTTAATCAAAAATAGATAAAATAGTTCTACTAGATCCAAAAATTGAAGATTTGAATGTTATCTATTATAAATTTCAAAAAGATTTGAGTACCATAGATAAGACAATATTAGAACTTCAAACAGGTGGGTTTTATCACTGGATAGCTTTAATCTCTATTTTTAGCTTGTAACAAGGCGATAATTTTAAAAATGTACTATTACTATCCAGGAACTCAATGGGTTGTACATGATGTAATATGAGTTTAAAAATTTCAAAAGTTCTATTGTCGAGTATAGTAGGGGTTACTGTTTATATAAGAGTTAATAAATTATTCCCAGAAAAAGTAGAGGGTTTCGAAAAGGTTCTCTAACAAATTTAAGAGATGATATCTGTATGCATTTAGTTAAGGAGATCGTTAAAAAGATTTTAAAAGATAAAGTTTTAAAATTTGCACTTTTTTCTATATTTACTAAAGCTAGAATTCAGCATTTTCAATCTAAAATAGAAACATTTAATAGATGATGTTTTTAAGCATATCTGTATTCGGTATATACATAGTCAGTTAAAAGTTGTGTGTGATATTATTCAAGAACATGATCTGAATTTGCATACAAAATCAATGAAATCGCTAATCGTTTCCAATTAGCTTACTCAGGAACAAAAGATTTCTTTACTGAAAATCAAGCTTGATTTTATTATCAATGGCGAATGCGGTGGGAAAACCCGATTTTTAATACTGGCTATTCTTGGTGCAGTAGTTACTTGTACTATTTCCGGTATTGGTGGGCTTGCACTGGTACTTGGGGTTTAACGGTCGATAAGATGGTCTAAAATGGTGAATAGGGAAGAATCGTTTTAATCTTCCTCCTATCCTTTCCATTCTTTACTTAAAGATAACGATCTTTTATTTCTGCCAAAGTTTTTTTCACGTAATTTCTTAATTCTTCGTCAGATATTTCATAATCCTCTCTTAAAGCAGAGTCGGGTTCAAAAACATCACAATCAATGAACAAGCCTGATATTAGAGCTGAGAAACCTTCTAATTCAGTTAATTTTCATCCTCTATCTTATCAAACAATTCTTTCAAACTATAATTTTTATCACGATCTACTCTCCACATTCGGCAGAATTCTCTATCGAATTGTGTACCATCAATTTTCCCATTAACAAATTTTTCCATTAATTGCAGATACAATTTTCTATTCTCCCAGTAACTAAAATTCTCTAATAATAAAGAATTATTATTTTCAAAGTAATCCATTATAAAGCTCCTCTATTTTTTACATTTTCTAATTGTTCATTATTTAATTTCCATCCGCTCAAAAAAGTGTTATCGTCTTGACGTATCATTAGATTTAAACCTGTCTTTTCGTTGAAATAATGTATCAATATTTTTTTTATATGTACCTTCCTTAATTTTTGTTGATGGATTGTTTATATGGTCTACAATTCGGTCTTTAAAAAATTCGTAGTTTTTTCGGTTAGGATTAACTAGAATTCCAAAGTCCGGTGCATGCTTAAATTTTTTGCGAGCTTAGAAATCTTTTAAGATAGAACTGTCACCTACAGAGCGATCATAAAAAGCTCTATTTTCTCTAGGAATATTTTGATTACTAGAATTTTGCTCTAAACAAGTGCTTAAATCAGTAGATTCTCTTAAATAAGTTTGCCTCTTATGACATATGTAAGTTGGCATAAATCCATCAGCACCTGGAAGCGGAGCAGCCTGGACTTGGCTTAATTTTAAAAGCCAAATTAGTAACAAAATAGTTAACATTTTATTTCTATTTGATTGAGCCATTTCTGAGGTCAATTCGTCTCCATAAAAATAAGGATAACCTATTTTTGATTGTTGCATTTAAAAATTATTTATTTGAATATTATTTACCTAAAAAATTTCTCCATAACTTGGAAAAAAGATGAGTCAAAATATATGAACTATCCTTATGCCTTTATTTGCTGATTAAACAATAAAACTTTTACGGCTATTACGAAAATTACTGGGGTAACCACTGATGCTGCAGGAGCAGCGAAGGGAAGTGTAGATTTCACAGAAGCTGTAGAGTGTCAAGGTAGTATTTGTGCGTTCGTGTCAGCGATAGGTGTAACTACTGATGGCTTACAGATATGTACTTTGTTTATTCTAGGGCTAAATGTAACGGCTATTGTTACATTTCTGATTTCTGTTAGGTGCAAAGTCTTCGTTTGATGCTGCAAAAAATCTAAGTTGCCGTGGGGGAAGCTGTTAGTATTATGTCATTTAATTTTCTAGTTTTTTAGAAAAAGCGGACAGATATTTGACGTTAGTAATTATATAGGCCCGGTAGGAATCGAACCTACATTGTAAATTTAGAAAATTCATGTCCTAATCCGTTAGACGACAGGCCCTTATAGAATGTTGGGTAATACAGGATTTGAACCTGTGACCTTCTGCTTGTAAGGCAGACACTCTACCGCTGAGTTAATTACCCTTTTAGTATTTATTAAAGTATATAAGTAATAATGTTCATTATTACTTAAAAATAAAATAAAGTCAATATTAGAATTAATTAAAATGTTTTCAATTCTAATATTGTATTTTGCTATCGAGTATGATAAAGTTAAAAAATAAAAAGGGGTCGGTGTCCGAGTGGTTAAAGGAGGCGGATTGTAAATCCGTTGCGTCACGCTACGTTGGTTCGAATCCAACCCGGCCCAATTTAGTTATTTTGAAATAATTATAGTCCAAGCATATTTTGAAGGATAATATATATGAATATTATTAAAGTTAAAAGGAATATAATGACTAAAATTCGTAATTTCGGAACCTTGAATAAATTTTTAAAAGGTGCCAAAATGATTAAAATTAAACCCACTAAACTGCTCACAAAGAAACGTGGATAACGAGAAATATTATTCCAAAAATCGGTCATAAAAAAGTTAGAATTTTTTAATTAATTATTTTAGTAAAATTATATATTTAATATGATAATTTTTTTTTAAAGAATTTGCTAATTACTTTATTTATTGTTTAAAAATTAATATCATTTTTTTAATAAAGTATGATAAAATTATATTTAGACAAAGTAGAATAAGGCTCTGTAGCTCAGTGGTTAGAGCAGGGGACTCATAAGCCCAAGGTCGTAGGTTCAAATCCCACCAGAGCCATCTACTTTTTTTGTAAAAACTAAAACTATTATAATATTATTTTAAATTTATTAGTTTGGGAGAAATGGCTGAGTGGTCGAAAGCAATAGATTGCTAATCTATCGTACATTCTTTGTACCCAGGGTTCGAATCCCTGTTTCTCCTTCATTAAAATCTAAAATAAATAAAGCATTGACAGATATCAAATTTTTAATTATACTGGATAATTAAAAAAGTGAGTATCGTAAGTTTTGGGATTGTAGCTCAATTGGTTAGAGTACCGCCCTGTCACGGCGGAAGTTGCGAGTTCGAGTCTCGTCAGTCCCGACTATAAATGTATAGAGTTACAGCTTTGAGTGAGTTAAACATATTATATTATAAACCAACAGATCATAAAGTTTAAGTAAGAAAGTTTGCCTTGTTTCAAAGAAGTTAGCACGTTAACTTTTAATTTAATAAGTCGATATAAATCAATAGTTAGTCAAACCTCTATATAAATATTTAAATTGTTTCATAAAAGTGTATTCTTTTGGTTTTTCGGATTATAAGAGTAGTCGATTTATTTTTAGTTTGTGTTTTTCCATTTTTAAGTTGTAACCCGTATTCTTGTTGAATTGGTAACTGATGAAAGTGTGTAATAATTTGTCTCTTGTTGTCAGCCTGTTTTTCTGTAGAAACATTAAATTTTTGAAAAATGTGTAATCTAATGCGTAACTCATAAGTAGTTTTATCAGTGAGTAATGAACTATTTAGATTAAAAGGATAATCATATAAATATAATTTTTTAGCGATTGAAACTTGTCCAACCCAATCAAAATTAATTTTATCTATAGCCACAGTGGGTATAACAACTGAACTAGAATCTAACTTACTTCGACCACCACTCTAACTGCGAACTTGTTCAATTACTATTCGAGATTAGCTAAAGGTTATAACAGTTTCGTGAGAACACCTAAGAAATTTAAAAATTTTTAACATTGATTTTTATCTCCATTAAATTATTAAGAACTATTAGAATTCTTTCTAAAACTTCCCTTTAAATGGGAACGGAGGGACTTGAACCCTCACGCCTATCACTAGGCAACGGATTTTAAGTCCGTCGTGTCTACCAATTTCACCACATTCCCTTAAACTATAATCTAGTACTAGATTAGTATATCTTATTAGTTAATCTAACTGCAAGATTATAGTGTTAATTAAATGCGGGGCATCTAGATTTGAACTATACTTACGAGACTATAAATAATCATTTGTTATGATATAATCAACAATAAATTATTGAATAAAAAAAAGTTTTAAAGAGCTACAAATTCGATAATATGTTAATTCAAAAAATCTACGATCTTTAAATATAAAAAATTGGAAATAGATTATAATTAAAAGAGAAATAAATTCAAAAGGGATTTAGAAATATTTACTAGTATACAGATTTAATTCTAAATTCTAGGGTTCAAGAATCAGAAAAAGATAAAGCTCTTTATATTTTAGCAATGACAGGGATCAGGGATCCGGATTAATTAATTAATTATTGCCGTTAAAAGTCAGCTAGCTTGAAACACTCTTCAAAGAAAATTGGATTACGAGTGATCGATCCAAACGTGGGCCTAGTAATCACAAAGCCTTTCTAACGAAGGAAGGCAAGAAAATTATTCAAGATCCAAAAAAAGATTTTCAATTTATTCTTTTAATCAAAGAACCAGATGCTTATGTTTTTACATCGGAAGCTAAGCATTATCAAAAGTTACGCCGCGAAACAATTACCAAAGGCGTGAATAAGGTTATGCGATCGGTTTCCAAGCAACTTCCTGGGCACCTGGGCAACTAAATGTCACAGTTTTAGAATTGGCTATATTACACAGTTATGGAAAGATTCTAAAGATATCAAGTTTGTTAAACAAACCATTGGTCACCGAAAATTAGATACCATTTCGATCTATGTTACTCAATTATCTGATCAAGAAAGACAGAAACGTATCTCTCAATTAGATTCAAATAAAATCAAAAATCGTTTCTAAGGGCTCTATTTTTCGATTTTAGGCTGGTTTAGGTTCAAAGGTGTGTATTATCCTTCAAATCAAAATAGAAGGATTTTTGGTCGGTCGGAAAGATTAAATATAAAAACCTATTGTGTTTAATTATGAAATTTTATATACTTGGATTATCTAGTTAATTACCAAAAACATTTATGCCAGAATTTTTAAAAGAACTATTGAAAATACTCGTTTGTTGTACACTACTTGGTGTTACACTAAAACTAACTGATATTATATTCAAACTATAAGAAGTTGGTAGCTTTATGATACAACTTCCTGAGCAGTTACTCATCGAAGCTCAAAGCAGGGCAGTTAATTTCGGGATTCAGTATGGAGCGATAGCAATCGGACAGGCTGTTGTTGGGTTGAAATTCGTAGATCCTACTGCACCTGCAAAATTATTTGTACAGGGAGTTGAATCATTAACTACTGCTTCTAGTCCTGAGGAAGCTGCAAGTCGAGGTACTATTGCAGCTGCTGTTTTAATTCTGTCAAGCTTATCTTCCGAAGATCCAAATGCTTCCTTAACGTTCGGTGGGTTCTTACTAGTATTTGCACAAAATGTGTTACTACCAGGGTCTCAGGTTATCTTTTCTCAAGGTTTGCTTAAAATTTATGTGATCAAAAATATTTTAATTCGAGTTATCACTGAAATTCGAATCGAAAGAAAAAGAAGAAAACAAAAACTTCCTCGACCGAGATTTAAATTTAATATCTTTAGAAATCAAGAAAAGAAAGACTTTGTTTTTAAATATCTTCGATTTAAAAAACGGAAAATAAAAATTTTATCTCGTGACATTTCGTTACCCGTTCTTTATCAAAAAGAACTAATTATCAAGCATCCTGTAATGGTTAAGCCAATTATATAGAATTTCATAATTAAACACAATAGGTTTTTATATTTATGAAATTATCTGATCCAGAAAGACAGAAACGTATTAACGGATTAAAATAACCTTTTAGAACCGCCTAAAAAGCTATTTTAATCCGTTAATACGTTTAAGTAGATTTTCCGTATTCAGTGACTTAGCATTTGCAATTTGAAATTTAATAACTTTGTCTCGTGTTATCGTTTTTTTCAAGTACTCGACTTGATCTTTAGGTTTTAAAGATCGTGCCTCTTTAGAATTAAAATGCCTCTACAGGACTTAGAGGGCCCTTTTAGAAGAAACTTATGAATAGAAATATCAAAACTTTGGCATTGAACTATCTTCCCAGGAGGTCTCCCTCCAAGTATTGTCGTCGATTTATAACGTTTCACAACTGAGTTCGAGATGGATCAGTGTGGTTCCGCTCAGTACACTAAAAACACCAAAGCAAAAATAGTTACTAGTAATTTTAGTAACTATAAAAATTCAAGTCCTCGGTCTGTTAGGACATCTCAGCTCATATATTACTACATTTATACTTAATGCCTATCAAACGGTTAGTCTTACCGTGACCTTACTCACTTTCGTGATGAGAATACTTATCTTGAGGTGGGCTTCCCACTTAGATGCTTTCAGCGGTTATCCTCTCCATACATAGCTACCCAGCATTTACCGTTGGCACAATAACTGGTACACCAGAGGTATGTCCTTCTCGGTCCTCTCGTACTAAAGAAGGCTCCTCTCAATATTCTAACGCCTACACCGGATATGGACCGAACTGTCTCACGACGTTCTGAACCCAGCTCGCGTACCGCTTTCATGGGCGAACAGCCCAACCCTTGGGACGTACTACCGCCCCAGGATGCGATGAGCCGACATCGAGGTGCCAAACCTCCCCGTCGATGTGAACTCTTGGGGGAGATCAGCCTGTTATCCCTAGAGTAACTTTTATCCGTTGAGTGACGGCCTTTCCACTCAGCACCGTCAGATCACTAAGACCGACTTTCGTCCCTGCTCGACTTGTAGGTCTCACAGTCAAGCTTCCTTATGCCTTTACACTCTAGATACGATTTCTACACGTTCAGAGGAAACCTTTGTACGCCTCCGTTACCATTTGGGAGGCGACCGCCCCAGTCAAACTGCCCGCCTGAAACTGTTCTTTGACCAGATTATGGTACAAAGTTAGAAATCTAACATTACCAGAGTGGTATCTCACTGATGGCTCCTAAATTCCCGCAAGAATAAAATCAACGCCTCCCACCTATACTGCGCAAATAAAGTCCAATTTCAATTTCAAGTTACAGTAAAGCTTCATAGGGTCTTTCTGTCCAGGTGCAGGTAGTCCGCATCTTCACAGACAAGTCTATTTCACCGAGCCCCTCTCCGAGACAGTATCCAAATCATTACGCCTTTCGTGCGGGTCGGAACTTACCCGACAAGGAATTTCGCTACCTTAGGACCGTTATAGTTACGGCCGCCGTTCACCAGGGCTTCAGTTATTAGCTTCGCTAATGCTAACCAACTTCTTTAACCTTCTGGCACTGGGCAGGCGTCAGCCCCCATACATCGTCTTACGACTTAGCGGAGACCTGTGTTTTTGGTAAACAGTTGCTTGGATCTTGTTATTGCAACCTTAGAATATAAGGTACTCCTTCTCCCGAAGTTACGGAGTCATTTTGCCGAGTTCCTTAGAGAGAGTTATCTCGCGCCCCTTAGTATACTCTACCTACCCACCTGTGTTGGTTATGGTACAGGCATTATTTATTTATGATATTGCAAGCTTTTCTTGGAAGTCTGACATACACTGCTTCAATGCCGTAGCATTCCGTACTCACGCCTTGACTCAAAACGTTTTCTCCGTTTCTCATAATCTTGAACGTTTAAACCGGTAACCAATATCCGGCCAGCTTAGCCTTCTCCGTCCCTCGTTATCAATAAATAATGGTACGGGAATATTAACCCGTTGTCCATCGACTACGCTTTTCAGCCTCGCCTTAGGTCCTGACTTACCCTCCGCGGACGAGCCTTCCGGAGGAAACCTTGGGTTTTCGGGGTATAGGATTCTCACCTATATTTTCGTTACTCAAGCCGACATTCTCACTTCTGCTTCGTCCATATCCGTTTACACTAATACTTCAATCTATAACAGAACGCTCCCCTACCGATATATTTAAAATATATCGCACAGCTTCGGCAAATTACTTAGTCCCGTACATTTTCGGCGCAGGTTTACTCGATCAGTGAGCTATTACGCACTCTTTAAAGGATTGCTGCTTCTAGGCAAACCTCCTGATTGTTTCTGCACTCCCACCTCCTTTATCACTTAGTAATTATTTAGGGGCCTTAGCTGGTGCTCTGGGCTGTTTCCCTCTTGACAATGGAGCTTATCCCCCACAGTCTCACTGGTAAACTCTACACTTAGTATTCTTAGTTTGCAACGATTTGGTACCGAATTACCAGCCCGCATACGTAACAGTGCTTTACCCCTAAGTTATAACATTTACCGCTGCGCCAAAACGCATTTCGGGGAGAACCAGCTAGCTCCGAATTCGATTGGCATTTCACCCCTAACCACAGTTCATCCGCTGATTTTTCAACATCAGTCGGTTCGGTCCTCCACTTAGTATTACCTAAGCTTCAACCTGACCATGGTTAGATCATCCGGGTTCGGGTCTATAACTAGTGACATATGCCCTATTCAGGCTCGCTTTCACTGTGGCTCCAGCATTCTCTGCCTTAACCTGCCACTACCTATAAGTCGCCGGCTCATTCTTCAACAGGCACGCAGTCAGACGTTTTAGTCGTCCTTCTACTGGTTGTAAGTTTATGGTTTCATGTTCTTTTCACTCCCCTCCCGGGGTTCTTTTCACCTTTCCCTCACGGTACTGTTTCACTATCGGTCATTCAGGAATATTTAGCCTTACGAGGTGGTCCTCGTAGATTCACACGGAATTCCACGTGCTCCATGCTACTTGGGATTCAATTTGATTATTTCAATTTTCGACTACAAGACTATCACTTTCTTTGGCTAAGTATTCCAACTTATTCGTCTAATTGTCCTAATCGATTAACAATTGTCCCACTACCCTTAATAGAAATATAACTAAGTTTAGGCTTCTCCCGTTTCGCTCGCCGCTACTAAGGGAATCGTTTTTTACTTTCTTTTCCTCTAGGTACTAAGATGTTTCAGTTCCCTAGGTTCGCTCTTGCTTATCTATGTATTCAATAAGTAGTATAAAAAGTTTCCTCATTCGGAGACCTCCGGATTATAGCTTGTTTCCAACTCCCCGAAGTGTTTCGCCGGTAACCACGTCCTTCATCGCTTCTGAATGCCAAGGTATCCCCCATAAACTCTTAGTTCCTTGAATTTAAAACTTTCTATCAATTTTTTCATGTGGAGGTAAGCGGATTTGAACCGCTGACAACCGCCTTGCAAAGGCGGTGCTCTACCAGCTGAGCTATACCCCCGTTGGGCCATTCTGGATTTGAACCAGAGACCTCACCCTTATCAGGGGTGCGCTCTAACCAACTGAGCTAATAGCCCGTTTTTTTATTATCAACCATAAATTTTAAAAATCTCTTTTTAAAAGGAGGTGATCCAACCGCACCTTCCAGTACGGTTACCTTGTTACGACTTCACCCCAGTCACTAATTCTACCTTAGGCATCCTCCTCCAAAAAGGTTAGAGTAACGACTTCGGGCATAACCAGCTTCCATGGTGTGACGGGCGGTGTGTACAAGGCCCGGGAACGAATTCACCGCTGTGTAGCTGACCAGCGATTACTAGCGATTCCAACTTCATGCAGGCGAGTTGCAGCCTACAATCCGAACTTAGAGTGAGTTTATAGATTAGCTTATCTTCGCAGAGTTGCATCTCATTGTCTCACCCATTGTAGCACGTGTGTAGCCCAGGGTGTAAGGGGCATGCTGACTTGACGTCATCCCCGCCTTCCTCCGGTTTATAACCGGCAGTCTTTCTAGAGTTCCATAAGGCAACTAAAAATGAGGGTTGCGCTCGTTGCGGGACTTAACCCAACATCTCACGACACGAGCTGACGACAGCCATGCACCACCTGTGTATACGTTCCAAACGGCACTTTCTTTTTTCAAAGAAATTCGTATCATGTCAAACCCTGGTAAGGTTCTTCGCGTTGCATCGAATTAAACCACATGCTCCACCGCTTGTGCGGGCCCCCGTCAATTCCTTTGAGTTTCACTCTTGCGAGCATACTTCCCAGGCGGGATACTTAACGCGTTAGCTTTAATACTGCACAGGTCGATCTGTTCAACATCTAGTATCCATTGTTTACGGCTAGGACTACTGGGGTATCTAATCCCATTTGCTACCCTAGCTTTCGTCTCTGAGTGTCAGTAATAGCCCAGTAAAGTGCCTTCGCCATCGGTGTTCTTTCCAATCTCTACGCATTTCACCGCTCCACTGGAAATTCCCTTTACCCCTACTATACTCTAGTCTAGTAGTTTCGACTGCGATTTTGAAGTTAAGCTTCAAGATTTAACAGTTGACTTACTAAACCACCTACAGACGCTTTACGCCCAGTGATTCCGGATAACACTTGCATCCTCCGTCTTACCGCGGCTGCTGGCACGGAGTTAGCCGATGCTTATTCTTCAGGTACACGTCATTTTATTCCTCCCTGAAAAAAGAGGTTTACAACCCATAGGCCGTCATCCCTCACGCGAGATTGCTCCGTCAGGCTTTCGCCCATTGCGGAAAATTCCCCACTGCTGCCTCCCGTAGGAGTCTGGACCGTGTCTCAGTTCCAGTGTGTCTGATCATCCTCTCAAACCAGATACTGATCGTCGCCTTGGTAAGCCATTACCTTACCAACAAGCTAATCAGGCGCAAGCTTCTCTCTAGGCGGAAAAATCCATTTCACTCAAAAGCATATGGGGTATTAGCAACCGTTTCCAGTTGTTATCCCCCTCCTAAAGGTAAATTCTTACGTGTTACTCACCCGTCCGCCACTTGAATTAGAAATTCTCGTATGACTTGCATGTGTAAAGCATCTCGCCAGCGTTCATCCTGAGCCAGGATCAAACTCTCTTTAAATTTCCATAAATTTATTTTTTCAACTTCGTTAAAAAGTCTATTTTGTAAAGTTGAATAATAGATTACTGACTAATAAGAAGAATAAATATTTATCTTTCAAATAATTGTTTAAACTTTTAAAAATATTTGTTACTAGTTTAAAAAAGTTTTACTAAAATTAGGACCGTTAAATTAATAAAAATTAATTTGCAATTATACATATAGTAAAATATACATAATCTAAAGACTTAATTATCGATAATTAAGTCTTTAGATCACGACTAAAATAAACTATAAAAATAGTTATTTAAAAAATCTATAATTATATTTGATTTAAGTAAAGTTTCTTTAGATACGACTTCCGTTGATAAAGATAGATTTATAGTATTGATCTGACTCGTTAGGTCAAGATTACCAGTTTGATGAAGTTCCTGAATAATATTATTTGGTAAAAATTGAATATCCAAATCTTTATAAGCTATTTGCATATATTCTAAAATATCTGGTCTTTGATAATACCAAAACTCTCGTATGTTATTTGGAATAGGATAACGATACCACGAAATAGGTAAATAATGGAAAACTAATACATCTTTCATCTCTTGATTAATTAATAGTTTTGTCTCTTCAGCTTCACTAGGAAGAAATGGCATAGTAAATACCAAATGATTTAAACTATCTGCAATTACACCGAGTACTCCAAGAAAAACACTTCCAGTAATATTTACCCCAAGGATTGCAGGTACAATTCCTTGTAAAACATCTTCTGTCCAATCTACTGCTGCTGCAAGATAACACCATGGAAATGTATAGGGATTAATATAAATTAACCAAGAAATAGCAATTCTAAGTACTACCATTTGTGAATAAATCATTAGCCCAATAAATAGAACTTCCCGAATAGTTTCTAAAAGACTAATATCTAAACAAATATTTAATCGAACTTGAATAAATTCCGAAACCCAATCAGGTAAAAAATACATGTTTTTATAATTTTCAATATAAAAATTATAAAATCCTTCATCCTTACTTTCATATATATATCTCGGAACAGCATCAACTCTAGGAGTTGGTCCGACTAACATTTCAAACCAAGTTTCTGGACGTTGAATTGGAGGCCAATAAGTTTTATGTTTTGGAAGACTATTAAAAAATTGTGATCTAGCATACTCAGTATTTGGCATCTGATAAATTGTTAGCATCCCAGGATTTTCTGGATATCCAAAAAATCCAGCTATTTTTTCGAACAAATTCTTAACTATTTCATAAAATGCAGTTCGAATTGGAACAAATTTTTCGTCTAAGCTCATTTTGAATTAATATTAAGTTAATAAGATTCTAATCTATTATACATAAGTACCTAGTATAAAAAATAAATGGAATTCTATCAATAGTTTTTAGAATTTTTTAAAATTAAATTTTAGTAATAAACTTTTAATTCTTAAAAGTTAAACTTTAATCGGGATAGTAGGATTTGAACCTACGACCCCCTGCTCCCAAAGCAGGTGCTCTACCAAGCTGAGCTATATCCCGAATTTGGTTAATTAATTCTCTTTACTTGGGATTTAGAAAAAAAACTAATCAACTAATTTAGATATTACTAAATTTTGAGTAATTATGCAAGCTTTAGTTTTATTTAGTCAAAAATTTTCATTCTATATCTCTATAATCTTAATTTTCGACAATTTCTAACCAGGGCACTACTAAATTTTCAGTATCAAAAGCATAACACGGGGAATTAGTTTCGTACATTTCTGAGTCATATACAGCCTCCTAAGAAATGATTTTGTTATTTGTTAAAGCTCTTTTCTCAACACTGATTTCCAACATTCGTAACTGCATTTCTTTCTCAGAAATATTTTCTACATATTGCGAAGTTGTATCAATTTTTGCATGACCAATTGCTTGCCGAACAAATTCAATATCATTTGTGTCCCTCCATAATTCTGTTATGAAACCGACTCAAAAACTATGACTCGATAGATTCGGGTTGTCATCCATTTTACGAGCGCAGTCTTTAATGAATTTATTGATTAAATTGGTAAAGGCTTCTCGTGATAATGGTTTCTTTGAATTCTCGGCTATAAAAATATAGGAATCACCATCCTTAAAAAGTTGCAGAAGCTCAAAATCTGAATGCCTGTCTTGCATAATTCTACTCCCTTCTTTGGTTAGGAAGGCCTTATGATTCGCGGGCCCTCGTTTTACTCGATCAATGGAGATCCAATGAGTGGTAAAAAGACTTTCCACTTGTTTCATTTTTAATGGTAGTAATTCACTGATTCGAATTCCGGTAACGAATAATAAAGCTAAGGCTGATCGCAATCGAGCACTTTGATATAAATTGATATACTTAAAGTTTTGAGAACTTTGAATTAACGAATCATACAGCTCTACCGTAATCGGTTCTCTTTTTGGTAATCGTCTTCGATTTTTCCATTTTTTTCTTCTGCATCAATCGTTCTCGTTCTTTTTGCTCCTGAAGTTCTTCCGTTACCATTGCAATTTGTTCTTGTAGTTGGTTGAGCTGTTCTTTCAAGACTTTATTTTGCTCTTTTAACTCCGCATTTTGAATCGCTAAGCCCACAAATCCTTCTTTCATGATAGAGTGAGCTTCTGCATGACCTTCTGACATTAGTAATAAAAATTCCCTAAACTTTTTATCATGACTCATATCGGAATTGATAATTTTTGTGAATTCGCTTTCCACTTTTTGAAGCGAATCACCAGGAATTTTCAAAATCATCGACTTCTCCTTTTTGAATTATTAAGTTTGTTCTAAATTTTTATTAGGAATAGAAAATTAAATTACTAGTTGCCTCGGCTATTACGGGAGATACTTTTTTAACACTTTCGCAACAGCACCAAAAACATATTTCCGTGCAAGTTTCAATTAAATTTCGGTCTTCACCCGGTATTATATTCTTAAAAAATTTAAGTCCAGCACATTGAGTTTCTTCTGTTGCGGTGTTGACTGTTTCTTTGATTAATTTAGAGGTTGTCCCACCATAAACTTCATCAAGCGGATTACAAATTTCCCAGGTACTATCTACCATATTTTCGACTTCTGGTGTAATTTCACCACACCCAAATATATCAGGATCAAAGTCTGATAAGTCAGAGTCTGAGTTATCAGAATACAGGTCAGCATCTGATTCTGATTGATCTGACTTGTAGTGAAATGTTGAAATAAATGCACGATAAGCACTGCTAGAGATTTCTTGGACATCATGGAGAATAAATGACAAACTCATAATTTCTTTAATTTAAAATTTATTATTTAATTTATTATTTAATTTATTATTTAATTTAAAATTATAATTTAAAATTAAATAATAAATTTAAAATTTAATCTGCGAAAAAACTTGCATCAATTGCATCTGAAAATATTTTTTCGCTTTTAAAATCTGTTCTAACGTAATTTTCACAAGTATATTTGATAAGCCTGATCCCACAGTTTGTACCAGTTTTAATTAAAAATATACTTGGTGCATTTGAATTAATTGCCTTACTAATTTCAGAATAAACAAGACCTTGTACCGCATAACCCAGCGTCTTACCAATGAGAGTACCCACAAATTGGTTCAATTGACTACGATTCATGATTTAAACTCCTAAATATTTAAATTCCATATCGTACATAAATAATAAATTTAATAATTAAATCTATTAGGGATAGTTTCTCTATAAATTATAGTATAAATAATAATAAATTTAATAATTAAATTTATTATGGATAGTTTCTCTATAAAAAATCAATTTCGACCGACTTACTAAACCGGAAGTTAACCCCGTCACTTCGTTTAGTCGATTTTTTTTTGTCAATACTTCAAACTCCGGTTCAATGACTTTCAAATCTTTAAGTTCATGAAAAACTTTAACAATACACTTTTTTAACTTCGCACTTTTATAATTCGAAATAGATTTTTGTTCTAAAAATTCTTGAGTTGGAAATGTTTTTCGAACCCGAACCCCACAAAAAGACTGCAAGAAAGCAAATTTTACTTTTAACTCAAAATTATCTTGATAATTCAAAAAACTTTCTGGCAAATGGAACGGATATCGGTAAATACGCAGTTCTCGACAAATTGACAACTCCACCCACCAACCTTTTCTTTTTTCGATTTTCAAATAGGGAAAGGCAACATAACGTCGAAAACCACCATCAGAAAAATAGTCTAGGATTGGTTTAATATCTTGTAAAGATTCCAAGAACTCAATCAACTTTCTAATTTGGTAATGATTATTTTTCCGTTTCCCAATAAACTCTAAAAAATGATTCACCTGAAATTCAAAAGTTTGATACGTTCGATCACCTATTAAAGCAGATTTAGACGAGCCTTTTAAAGATTTCATGTAATTGACCAGTTGTATTAATCGATAGACAAATTCTAATTTGACTAAATCATTTTCAGGTTTCTCAGTTAGAAAGCTTGTCGATAAAGAATTAACAAATACTTCTTCAGGCGGCAGTTTTCTGACTCGTCTAAAACTGTTACGCAGCCAATCGCAATACGAATTTTCAAGATCAAATAATCGTGTAGCTTGATGATAAAAATGCTCAGTTAGAAGCTCCTCAAATCTCTCAAATTGACCTGTGAAAAAATCGTGTTGAAAATTCTTAACTTTATCCTTCTTTACTTCAATCTCGAATCGAATCTTTTTCCTACCTGGTTTTAGATAAACTCGAAAAAAATTGGAACTCGACCTTTTCCCAATCCATAAAATCCTACCATTCTTACTCAGTTTGGCGTGTTGCTTGTCATTTTTTTCATTAATAGTTTGACAAGAATTTTCAAGAAAAAGATGTGGATATCTATCAGTTGAATTTAATTTTCGATCGTAGCATACATTGATTCGACCCAAATTTGTAGAGTCTAAATCAAAAACAGTCCAATCCAGTTTTTTGGATTTAAGAACCTCATAAAACAATTGAGCAGAATTCCCTTTAAAGCAAAGGGTCGTACCCCTCCAATACTTGGTTGAATTGATTATAAAACTAGCCGAATAATTTCTCTTAGCACTTTCAACCAGTGTTTTTTTTAATTTAGTAGACTGATCCAACAAGGTGCTTTTGCAGCCGAAGGTATCCCCTAAATAATCCGCAGTTTTTTGAATTTGGTTAAGATTATTAAATTGGAGATTCAAGCTTAAATAATCTACCTTTAAATCCTCAGAATAAAAACTGATAACCCTCATATTTTAACCTCGCTCTTAACTTTATCAACACTGATTTCTAGCATACGGTCCTGTCTTTCTTTTTCAGAAAGATTTTCTACATATTGCGAAGTCGTATCAATTTTTGCATGACCAATTGCTTGCCGAACAAATTCAATATCATTTGTGGCCCTAAATAATTGTGTTATAAAACGGACTCGAAAGCTAGGACTCGATAGATTCGATCCATTTTACGAGCGCAGTCTTTAATGAATTTATTGATTAAATTAGTAAAGGCTTCTCGTGATAATGGTTTCTTGGAATTCGTGACTGTAAAAATATAGGAATCCCCATCTTTAAAAAGCTGCAGAAGCTCAAAATTTGAACGCCTCTCTTGTATAATTCTACTTCCTTCTTTGGTTATTAAGAAGGCTTTATGATTTGCAGGACCTCGTTTGACTCGATCAATGGAATCCAATGATTGATAAAAAGACTCTCCACTTGTTTCATTTTTAATAGCAGTAATTCACTGATTTAAATTCCAGTAACTAATAATAAAGCTAAGGCTAACCCCCAATCAAGCACTTTGATATAAATTGTTATACTGAAATTTTTCATCTTTTCTACTTCTGGTCTAATTTCATCGCACCCAAAACTATTTGGATCGAAATCTGATAAATCAGAGTCTGAGTTATCAGAATAGAGATCAGCATCGGATTCATCTGACTTGTAGTGAAATGTTGAAATAAATGCACGATAAGCACTTGAAGATATTTATTGAGCATCATGAAGATTGGATGTAAGTCTCATATATTCTTGTTTGAATTATAACTTTATATATTACATTTGTTGAAATAACTACTGACATGTTTTAGTACTTGTATTAGAATAAACTAGTAAGACTCATATTTGGAAGAATTATTTATAAAATTTTTAGGAGTTTAAATTGTGAATTCTAATCAATTAATTGGTACGTTTATAGATGAAACACTGGGATAAGCTGGACACGGTGCATTTATTGTAAAATTGTTGAAGTACTGAATTCAAAAAGTGTAATTTTGATTAGAACTGGTACAAAATGCGGTAGCAAAATTCTTAAGTATACGGCTACCAAGTATGTTAGGAAAGATTTTAAAAAAGAAACAATTTTTTTGGATGCAATTGGTGCAAGTTTTTTAGTAGACTAAATTTTATGTGCTACTTTGATGTTATATAAGATTCAACCAGCACTAAAGAAGTGTTAACTAAGAATATTTATTAAAATTTAATAAATATTCTTTAAGTCAGTTAAAATTACTAAGCAAATTTACCTGAAGTCGAAGCAATAACAAATGCTGCATAAGTTAAAATATAACCAACAGCAAAGTGGACTAAACCAACCAAACGAGCTTGAACAATTGATAATGCTACTGGTTTGTCACGCCAACGAATTAAATTAGCAAGTGGTGTACGCTCATGAGCCCACACTAATGTTTCGATTAATTCCTGCCAGTAACCACGCCATGAGATTAAGAACATGAAACCTGTAGCCCAAATTAAGTGTCCAAATAAGAACATCCATGCCCAAACTGATAAATTGTTCATACCAAATGGGTTGTAACCATTAATTAATGGTGATGAGTTTAACCATAAATAGTCTCTTAACCAACCCATGATATAATTTGATGATTCATTAAATTGACCTGGATTACCACCCCAAATTGTCATATGTTTCCAATGCCAATAGAAGGTTACCCAACCAATCGTGTTTAACATCCAGAACATCGCTAAGTAGAATGCATCCCAAGCTGAGATATCACATGTACCACCACGACCTGGACCATCACATGGGAAACTGTAACCAAAGTCTTTTTTATCAGGCATTAATTTAGATCCACGCGCATCTAAAGCACCTTTTACAAGAATTAAAGCCGTTACATGTAAACCTAAAGCAATGGCATGATGAACTAAGAAATCACCAGGACCGATTGTTAAAAATAAATCATTTTTATTATTATTAATCGCTTCTAACCAACCTGGTAACCAGACTTGGTTACCTGCAACTGTTGCAGGACTAGTTGTCGATGATAGTAACACATTAAATTGATAAACGGCTTTACCAGAAGCAGCCTGAATATACTCAGCAAATACTGGTTCAAATAAAATTTGTTTTTCTGGTTGCCCAAATGCAACCACAGTATCATTATGAATATATAAACCTAATGTATGGAAGCCTAAGAATAATGAGGCCCAACTTAAATGTGAAATAATTGCTTCTTTATGTTCTAGCATTCGTGCTAAAACATTATTTTTGTTTAATTCTGGATCGTAATCTCGAACAAAGAAAATAGCTCCATGTGCAAAAGCTCCAACCATTAAGAAACCGGCAATATATTGATGATGTGTATATAATGCTGCTTCAGTTGTAAAATCTTTTGATAAAAATGCATATGGCGTTAATGCATAGATATGTTGTGCTGTTAACGATGTAGCAACACCTAAAGATGCTAAAGCTAGTCCTAATTGCATATGCAATGAATTTGTGATTGTTTCAAATAATCCAATATGACCAGCACCTAATCTACCGCCTGGTGGACGGTGTGCATCTAAAATTTCTTTCATGTTATGACCAATACCGAAGTTAGTACGGTACATATGACCAGCAACAATAAAGACAACAGAAATTGCTAATTGATGATGAGCAATATCACTTAACCATAAAGCTTGCGTTTGCGGGTGAAAACCGCCTAAAAACGTTAAAATTGCTGTTCCGGAACCTGTTGCAGTTCCATATATATGCTCTGCACTATCTGGATTTTCTGCATATACTGTCCAATTACCTGTGTAAAACGGAGTTAAACCAGCCGGATGGGGAGGTGTCGTTAAGAAGTTGTCCCAACCTACATGAATACCGCGTGATGCTGGAATTGCTACGTGAACTAAATGACCTGTCCACGCTAAAGAGCTAACCCCTAATAATCCAGATAAATGATGATTTAATCGTGATTCATTATTTTTAAACCAAGATAAACTTGGACGGAATTTAGGTTGTAAGTGTAGCCAACCAGCAAATAATAAAACACATGATAATAATAGTAATCCAATTGAACCAGCATATAACTCTTGATTTGTTCGGAATCCAATTGTGTACCACCATTGGTATACCCCTGAATATGCAATATTTACTGGATACGTATTACCTTTACTAAATGCTTTTAAAGCTGATTCTCCAAAATGCGGATCCCAAATCGAATGCGCAATTGGTTTTACTTTTAACGGATTGCCTACCCATTTTTCAAAGTTACCTTGCCAAGCAACATGGAAAAGATTTCCTGAAGTCCATAAGAAAATAACTGCTAAATGACCGAAATGTGACGCGAAAATTTTTTGATATAAATTTTCTTCAGTCATACCATCATGTGCTTCTAAATCATGAGCAGTTGCGATTCCATACCAAATTCTTCGAGTTGCTGGATCTTGTGCTAGGGCTTGGCTAAATTTTGGGAATTTAGTTGCCATAATTATTAAATACCTTATTTATATAAATTTTAGTTATGAATACAAATATTAATTACTTTCTTATTAAAGATGAGCTAATTAATTTTTGCTCAATATGTTTAACTGATTGATATTGCACGTGCTAGGAAGAATGACCAAGTAGTTCCAATACCACCAAGTAAATAGTGAGCTAAACCAACAGCACGACCTTGAGTAATACTTAATGCACGTGGTTGAATAGCTGGAGCAAAATTTAACTTGTTATGTGCCCAAACAATTGACTCAATTAATTCTTGCCAATATCCACGACCACTGAATAAGAACATTAAGCTAAATGCCCAAATAAAGTGAGCTCCTAAAAAGATTAAACCATAGGCTGATGAAGCTGATCCATACGATTGAATAACTTGTGAAGCTTGTGACCATAAGAAGTCACGTAACCATCCATTAATTGTAATAGCACTTTTTGCAAAGTTACCACCGGTAATATGGGAAATACTACCATCAGGAGAAATTGTTCCCCAAACATCTGATTGCATTTTCCAACTGAAATGGAAAATTACTACAGAAATTGAATTATACATCCAGAATAAACCTAAGAATACATGATCCCAACTTGAACTTTGACATGTACCACCACGACCTGGCCCATCACATGGGAAACGGAAACCTAAATTTGCTTTATCTGGAATTAATTTTGAACTACGGGCGTATAATACCCCTTTTAGTAAAATTAACACTGTTACATGAATTGTAAAAGCATGAATATGGTGAACCATAAAATCTGCAGTACCTAGCTTGATTGGCATCATTGCAATTTTACCACCCACTTCTACAACTTCACCACCAAATGCATAACTTGTTGTCGCTAAAGCATTTGGAGCAGTTGTTCCAGGCGCTAGTAAATGAATATTTTGAATCCATTGCGCAAAAATTGGTTGTAATTGAATCGCTTTATCTGAGAACATATCTTGTGGACGACCTAATGCCCGCATTGTATCATTATGAATATAGAATCCAAACGCATGGCATCCTAAGAAAATACAAACCCAGTTCAAATGTGAGATAATTGCATCACGATGGCGTAAAACACGATCTAGTAGGTTATTGTAATTATTAGCTGGTGTATAATCACGAACCATAAAAATTGCTCCATGCGCAGCACCACCAACAATACAAAAACCTCCAATCCACATATGGTGCGTAAATAATGAAAGTTGTGTTGCATAATCTGTAGCAATATAAGGATAAGGTGGCATTGCGTACATATGATGTGCAACAATTATGCTTAATGATCCCATCATAGCTAAATTAATAGCTAGTTGTGCATGCCATGAAGTTGTTAAAATTTCATATAATCCTTTATGGCCTTCGCCTGTAAATGGACCCTTATGTGCTTCCAAGATTTCTTTCATGCTATGACCAATACCCCAATTAGTACGGTACATATGACCAGCAAAAATAAATAGAACTGCTAAAGCTAAATGGTGATGAGCAATATCACTTAACCATAAGCCACCCGTTACAGGATTTAATCCACCTTTAAAGGTTAAAAAATCAGAATATTCACTCCAATTTCCTCCAAAAAATGGGGCTAAACCTTGTGAGAAACTAGGATATAGTTGAGCCATTAACTCACGATTAATTAAAAATTCATGAGGTAAAGGGATTTCTTGTGGTGCTACACCTGCATCCAATAATTTATTAATAGGTAATGCAATGTGAATTTGATGACCTGACCATGATAAACATCCCAATCCTAATAAACCAGCTAAATGATGATTCATCATTGATTCAGCATTTTGGAACCATTCCAATTTTGGTGCTGCTTTATGATAGTGAAACCAACCAGCAAATAACATGATTGCTGACATTGCTAAACCACCAATTGCAATCCAGTATAATTCAACTTCACTAGTAATTCCTTCTGCGCGCCACATTTGGAACCAACCGGAAGTTGTTTGAACACCTTGGAAGTTTCCACCTACATCACCATTTAAAATTTCTTGACCTACAATTGGCCAAACAACTTGTGAACTTTGTTTAATATTAACTGGATCATTTAACCAAGCTGAATAATTAGAAAAATATGCTCCATGGAAATGCATACCGCTAATCCATAAGAAGATAATTGCTAATTGTCCAAAGTGTGCACTGAAAATTTTACGAGAAACTTCTTCTAAAGAACTAGTTTGACTATCAAAATCATGAGCATCTGCGTGCAGATTCCAAATCCAAGTAGTTGTTTTCGGACCTTTTGCTAAAGTTCGAGAAAAATGACCTGGTTGTGCCCATTTATCGAAACTAGTCTCGACTGCGTCTTTCTCAACAAAAACTTGAACATTTTTTGCACGACGATCGGTTGAGCTTATTGCCATTAATAATTTCTCCTTTTGGGAGACGAAAATCTATGAAACTCTCATTGCAATAATAATGTACATTAATTCAAAATGATTTGTTTATTAAAAATGAGTTTTCAAAATATAATTATACATTTTTTTCTAAAAATTTAATAAAAAATAATAAGTTCAAATTATTTAGATTTTCAATCAGAATATTAAATAAAATTTCTGATTGAAAAATGAATTCTTAATTTCCAGAATAAAGAATTTAAAAATATAATCCTAACATATCAGGAAAAAAACGATTAATTTCAATGATAAAACCTGCTGTAAATGTCATCCATAATGTTAAAAGGACAGGAGCTGTTGATAAATATTTTTGAAGATTTTCCATAAAAAAACTAGGTTAAGTTAAATAATTGAATATTATTAAAATATTATTTTGTATATTGAAAATTAGAATTTAACGTGGTGAAACTGTTATTTCATCAGTTGGTGCTATTAAATCGCCACTAGTTAATTCCTGCCACGCTGCAATTGGCCAAATATATCCTGTAGTCATAATTTTTAAGGCTAACGGAACATTAATAATAATTTCGCTTTCTGCGGGGTTTTTAGTTGTGCTTATAGCACGTAAATATTTACGACCAACCCATCCAATCCAGCCAGAAATATAAATAAATCCAAATCCTGGAAGAATAAACTCTGCTGCATGACTCCAACGTCCATCAGCAATTAAATGAGGCAATCCATCCGCTCCACATAATAAATCTGATCGACTATATTTATCAAAACGTGCATTTGTTCGATCAATTTGTTGTTGTAAAGCTAAGGCAGGCGGAGAATCAACTTCATATTGTGCCATTCTTAATTCTAATTTTTTTATACTTGTTTTTAATCGTTTACTAAAAGCTGGAGATTCACTACATTTTGTTAATCCTCCAATATCTGCTAAAGCTTGATCAGGTGTAAAAGCTAGTACAAATGCAAAAAATAAGGCGATAAAATTAAAACGTTTCATTATCAAAATTACAAGTTAGATTTTATTATTTGGTAAAAAATTTGAAAGAACTAAAACTTTATTACTATATATATAATAATATAGTTTGGCATAAAAAAAAATTTAATTCTAGAACAAGAGCAAAATAAAAATATAAACTTTAAATAATTCTAATAATCAGAATTATTTAAAGTTTTAAACATTTACAAACTATTCGAAATCTTTACGATTTGGATTTCGTGATGGATCACCTGACAGAAGTCCAAAGATGAATAAAGAAACAAAAAAGATAACTGTTGTATAAACAAAGATTTTTAAAGTTAGCATTTAATTTTTCTTAAAAATTATTTTTAATAATATTAATTATACTAAAATAAAATGATTCTGAATTATTTAATTAAATAAAAATTCTATATCGTAAATAGATTTAAACTTTTTTTCTAGTATTAGCTAATTTTAAAAGAAAAGGGTAAACTTTTAGAACTGTTATTAGACCTTTTTCAGAATTTGGAATTCTAGAATCTTTGCCCTTAGTAGTTTTAAGGGCTGTATAACCTTCAACTAAAATATAATCACTTATCTGATAATAATTTGTTACATCACGTGCTAAAGTACCCCAGAAAACTAATAAAATAATTTTAGAAGGTTTATTTCTACGAGTTTGTGGTATTAAAACACGAAATTGTATACTCATGATCTTACCATTAAAAATCTGTGGTTTTGGATTTTCTAAAATTTTAACTATACCAGAAAAATAACTTGAACTTTGCATAATCTAAATGATTAGGTTTTTTTGTTTTTGAACATCTTCAAAATTAATATCACGTAAACGCTTTAATAATCTAATAAAATATTCCATGAAGTAATCATCTAATTGAATAATTTCGTCTGAATCGATCTTAAATAATTTATATAAGTCAAATGTTGATTTTGAAAAATTATTTTCAGTATTTAATATTTCAACAAATGCTAAACGATCACTAATATTTTGTCCCCACTCAAAAATCTCGAAAAAATTACCAATTAATTTTAAAATAATCAAAGGAACACGTTGAACTTTTGCCGTTTGGCCTGCTAATTGTTCACAAAGACTAATAATCTCTATTGAGATCCAACCTTTTAATCCACTTAAAAAGAAAATTTTGTTAGCGGTTTGAGGAATTTGAAGTGACCGTAAACAAAATTTAGCAACATCTTGTGTATCCATATATGCAATTGAAGTATTTTCATTAGTTACCCAAATAGGTAAATTTTCTAAAATTGGTATAGCATACTGTTCAATTAAACCCTGATAAAAACCTGTTAGTCGAAAAATTGTATATGGAATATTTGATTCTTTTAATTTTTGTTCAATTCTATATTTTAATTTAATTAGCGGGATATTTTTAAACTGTTCCACATTTTGCGTTGAAAAAAAAATAAAACGTTGAATATTAGCTGCTTTTGCTGCTTCAATTAAACATAGTTTTCCATCCCAATCAACGTATTTTAAAGAATCTAAATCATTTGGCCGACTTGTAGAAGCATCAATCACAGCTGTAATTCCCTTAAAAGCTGGTGCGATTGTTTCTGGACGTGTTAAATCGCCATAAACTAATTCAACCCCCCATTCTTTTAAAAAACTAGCTTTTCGAAAATTTCGGACCAAACAACGAACTTGATATCCTTTTATTAAAGATTGTAAAACAACCTGACGACCTAATGTTCCAGTTCCTCCAATAATAAGTAGGCTCATAGAATAAAAAATTTTAATCAAAAACTGTACTTTGTAAAATATCTTCCGCTTCAAGATTAACTAATTCTTTTTTTGTTAATACTTCACCGCGACTATCAAAAATTCGATTTGCCTGCCGCATTCTAGCTCGATCTAATGCATTTTTAACACTTCGAGCATTAGCAAATAATGGTTTTTCTTTTCGTTTTTCAATATATTTCCCTAAGGCAATTTCAGCCTGAGCTGTTAATTGATATTGCTGCTCATCCAACATAATCTTTGAAATCTTTAACAATTCATCCACTGTATAATCAGGAAAATCGATATGATTTGCAATTCGAGAAGATAGACCAGGATTTGATTGATAAAATTTATCCATAGGCTTTTTATAACCTGCTAATATAACAACTAATTCATCACGTTGATTTTCCATAACCTGTAATAGAATCTCAATTGCTTCTGATCCATAATCTCGCTCATTATCAGGTTTATATAAATAATAAGCTTCATCAATAAATAGAACTCCACCCATTGCCTTTTTAAGCACCTCTTTTGTTTTTGGAGCTGTGTGACCAATATATTGTCCTACTAAATCATCACGAGTAACTGTTAAAAGATGACCTTTTTTAATATATCCTAACTGATATAAAATATCAGCCATTTTTAAACCAACTGTTGTTTTTCCAGTTCCTGGACTACCGGTAAAGGACATATGTAAACCGGGACTACCAGATGTAATACCAAGATTTTTCCTTAATTTATCTATTAGTAATAACGCAGCAATTTCACGAATACGAGATTTTACTGGTGCTAATCCAACCAATTCTTCATCTAATAAATTTAAAATTTTTGAAATTTCGGTTTTAGCATACTCTTCTTGCAAATTAATTGGTGATGTATTCATAGTGGCTATGATAATTGATTTATTTAATAAAAAAATTTTTGTATATTAAACCAGTTAAAATTTAACTGGCTTAATAATTTTATATTCCCCCACAACAATTAGCTTACTATAAATGTTGGAATACTTGATAAACAAATAAATGCGAATCCAGCACTTCCACAAGCTCCAACAAAAAAGCCACCTTTAAATTGATCCCAAGATTTTTTTGTTTGTAAACTATTTTCAGAATCTTGTGATTTTTCTTGACCAAAAGCAGCTACACCATAAATAGTTAAACCTAAGGTTAAAATAATAATTAAACCAATTGTTGAAAGAAAACCAGCTAATAATCCAATATCTGAATCACGTAACGGACCTAATTTAACAAATGGACCGATTAAAAAATAGCCATGTGCTAAACCAATTTCTAGACCACGTAATAATGGTGTTAAACCAAATCGATATGCTGGTAAATTTTGTAAAATTGCTCGTGTCACTGCAGATGATGTAATTGGAGTCGCTAAATGACCTACAAACGGATCATCATTATACGGTTTAATAAAATTAGCCATAACGTTAATTTAAAAATTAGTTAAATTAATAGGAAAATTTTCTAATTAAATTCAATATTAAGGACAATAAAAATTTATTGAAAATTTTTACCAACCAAAAATTTTATATAGATTACTATATAATATATATTAATATACAGAAAAATTTTTATAAACTTCATTTTGATAAAATAAAAAAGATTTTATGACAATTGCTATCGATTATTTTTTATTAGTAGGATTCTGTTTTGCTCTTACTTCTGGATTATTCTTAGGACTAAAATCCATTAAATTAATTTAATTTTAAAAGATTCGATCAAATGGAAAATGAAATTCGTCGTGATACAATTGTTGGATCAAGACGTTATAGTAATTATTTTTGGTCATTCTTTTTATTTGTTGGAGGCATAGGTTTTCTATTAGCTGGACTGTCTAGCTACTTTAAAGTGAACTTATTGCCTTTTACAAATCCAACAGAATTAGTTTTCATACCACAGGGATTAGTAATGATGTTTTATGGGGCATTAAGTTTTGGAATAAGTGTCTATATAATAACTACAGTACTCTTAGATATTGGTAGTGGATACAATGAATATAATAGAGTTGAAAATCTTGTCAAAGTTGTTCGGAAAGGATTCCCAGGGAAAAATCGTGAGGTTCTGTTGACATATCCTTTATCAAACATTCGAGCGATTGGTATTAAAATTACTGAAGGCTTAAATCCAACTCGAAGTATTTATTTATGTTTAAAAGATGAACGAAAAATACCTTTAACGCCTGTTCAAGAGCCAACCTCAATTTCAAATTTAGAAGAAGAAGCTGCTAGTTTAGCAAAATTTCTTAATTTGAAATTAGAAAATTTATAAGATTTTATTGCTTTTATACCCGTATAGTTGTACAATTAAATATAATTGTGCGGGCATAGTTTAGTGGTAAAATTTTAGGCTTCCAACCTAAAGATGGGGGTTCGATTCCCCCTGCCCGCTTTTATTTTATTAGTAAATGTTCGAATGAGCAACAATCTTTTTTATAGAGGAATATATTAGATATGTCTGGTGGATCTACCGGCGAACGTCCGTTTTCGGATATCATTACTAGTGTACGTTATTGGATTATTCACAGTATTACAATCCCATCACTTTTTGTATCAGGATGGTTGTTTGTTAGTACTGGGCTAGCATATGATGTATTTGGAACTCCACGACCAAATGAATATTTTACACAAGATCGTCAACAAATTCCACTTGTAAATGACCGATTTAGTGCAAAACAAGAATTAGAAGATTTAACTAAAGGTTTATAATTTTAAGGAAAAAAAATGGCAAAAAATATTAATCAACCAGTCGCTTATCCAATTTTTACTTTTCGTTGGTTAGCAGTTCATGGATTAGCAATTCCAACAGTATTCTTTCTAGGTGGAATTACTGCAATGCAATTTATTCAACGATAATAAATATAGATAATAATATACGAGGTAATTTTTTATGACAGGTCCAAATCCAAATAAACAAGCAGTAGAATTAAATCGAACTTCTCTTTACTGGGGACTTTTATTGATTTTCGTTTTAGCAGTACTATTCTCAAGTTACTTTTTCAATTAATATTTATATACTAGGAGCTTTTTTTATGGCAAATACGGGTAGAATTCCTTTATGGCTTGTAGGGTTAGTAGGTGGTTTAGCAGTAATTACTATGCTTAGTCTATTTATTTATGGTTCATATTCAGGCTTAGGTTCATCATTATAACAATAAAGTTAGAATAGTTCTACTATTCTAACTTTATTTTAATTAATTTTTTATTTTAAGAATTTTTTTATAATAGTTTGGAAAAAACGAAAAAAATTCCAGCTTAGATTACTTCCGTTACCAAACCATCCGTACCAAAATTTTGGAAAAATACGCCTAATATTTTTTTCTTTTTCATCTTGCCAAGCAGTATTTCCACCACTGTAAATACTAGTTTTTGGCCGCGGACCAATATGAAGTTCAGTATTTTCTACAAGAAATGGGAAATAAAAATATTGACCCCAGATCGCATGAAATAGACCGAAAAATATTAAACCAAGATGCAGAGAAACAATAAAAGCGATCAATCCATTTAAAATATTAACCTGTAATATTAAATTTTGATCCAAATAATTTGTTGAAATTTGTGTCTGAGGAATTAAGACAGCACCTTGAAAATATGAAATTCTATAAACAAAATAAACAAGAATTTGTTCAATGAATCCTATTATTAATAAAAAAGTCCAATGCCAACGAATTAAATATGGGCAATACCTTTTACCTATTCGAGTAATTATAGCATAAGCTGCTATTCCAGAAAGCTGACCCCAAAATTTACCACAAGATTCAAATATTTGTGGAATTATCTTATTATAAATTTTATAATAAGTTGGTAAAATAGTAACTTTATCGGATTCTTTAAGATTTGAGATTATCATTGAAATAGGATCAATATAATATCTAAACCCTGTTTCAGGATTTACATTAGTAATTCCTCTAGCAAATGCATAATATATTAATTGACCTGGATTATACCAATGAACATTATCTCCCAGTTTTAAATCTGTTAAAATAATTTGACGATTCATTGTACGTAATTGAATAGCATCAATTCCTAGTTTCTGTAAATATGGTAGTTTAATTAGAATGCTTCGATACATAGAAATAAGATCAATTAAATGTCTATACCAAAGATAACCTGCAAATAATCCGATACAAGTAATATAAAAAGATGTTTTTAAATTATATCGAATTGCTAAAATTATGAAACGAATAAAAAGAATGAAAAAAAGAATATTTTCAATATCTGCTAAAGTTAATCCATCTTGAACCTTATCCCAAAATCCTTCGAGAATCAATCTTAAAGTTTTTAAAGAGATAGTGGGAGTAAATTCCACATTGTTAGTTAATGCATTAATTGTATCGTTTTTTGATTGTTGAAAATAAATATTTTGATTAGTTAAACTTTCTACTCTAAACCAATTTAAAACTGTTTCTTGATCAAGATTAATTAAAAGAAGTAAAACTCTAAAAAAATATAGCATAGTTTTATCCTATTTAGTTTTTTTAAATTTTATAGTTGTATAATTAAAAATATAGTAAAATTTCGTTGAGTTTGTAAAAAAAACAATATTGAAAGATTAATTATTCAATAAAATTTTTTAATAAAAATAACTAGATAAAAAATTAATAAAATTATAAATTGGTATATTTTAAAGATTAAGTAGATACAGAAATGATTAAAATTATTTTATAGTTTGTCATTTTAACGAAATCTCGATTATTAATAACTAATTTAAGTTTTTTATTATTATTAATTTTTTATATAGAGCTATTTATTTTTTTTCACTATGTTACAATATAAAAATGAAGTTTAATTTAAAGAATAATTAGTGTCAACTTATCTTTTTACTTTTAAAAAAAGATTGGATAGTTAAAAAAAATCCATATATTACCCCCAAGGGAATTCGAATCCCTGTCTGCTCCGTGAAAGGGAGCTGTCCTAGGCCTCTAGACGATGGGGGCAATTCCAAGTTAATATAGGTATTTAAGCGGGCAACGCGATTCGAACGCGCGACATCAACCTTGGCAAGGTTGCGCTCTACCACTGAGCTATGCCCGCTATTACACTACAATATATCATGCTTGATTCTAAGAGCAACTATAATAAATTTTATTAAATATGTCAATACTTTAAATATTTAGAAATTATAGTTCAAACTATAATTTCTAAATTGCTGATGCAATACCATCAGCAGCAGCAATTACAATAACAAGACTTACCCATGCTTGGAAAACTTTATTAAAATTACTTTTTGAAGCTTCCCATTCGCCTGGTGTTGCTAAAGCTACTGGAACCGTTATAACTAAACCTAATGAAATTAAAACTAACAAAGCTGTTAAAGCAGTTATCATAGATATTTTTGATAAAATTTTTATATAGATGATCCAATTAAAATATCTGCGAGATTAAAGATTACCTTTTTTCAAAGCTAATAAAACAATTACCGCCGGACCAGCTAACATAATAACACCTGTTGCTATTAATTGTCCTATAATTTGCCAATTAATCATTTCTAAAATCCTTATTTATTAATTTTTAATAAAATTTTAAGTAATAAAATAACCAATAATGTTAATTATAATTTTACTTTAAAATTAATAAAGTAAAAATATTATTTTGGTTAATATTTAAATTAGTATTTAATTAATATGAATAAACACTTTGATATTTTTAGACTTTCATGCTAATATTATAAATAGGGTTGCTAACTCAATGGTAGAGTACTCGGCTTTTAACCGAATAGTTCTGGGTTCAAGTCCCAGGCAGCCCAATTTAATATAATTATTTTTAATAGATTCATACTCTTAATTTTTTTTATATTTTAATATCGGGAAACATAATCGAACTTTGAAAGTAAATATCCTCCAAATAATTTAAAACTGGTTTGTAAACTCTGTAAAATCAATAAAATTTTATTACGTTGGTACTGACTTCTTTTACTCAAACCCATAGAACAGGTAAAATCAATTACAGGAAAAGTAAGTCGATAATAAGATAATATTTTTATTGTTTAACAATTGTTTTGAAGCTTCTCTCTCTTGATCTTGAATAAAAGATAAAAATTAAAATATATTAAAAAGAAGCTCTTTATCTTTAAAAGAATCGAATTTTTTATCTTTCATATAACGGGTTGGCAACCCAGCTTATTTGATTCTATTTTTCTGCACAAATTAAGCAATCAAATGACCGCTTGGAAAAATGTTTGGATAAGCCGTGCTTAAATTTGTATATACGATTGGAAAATAACAATTGTTAAAATGGTATTAACACACCTTATTTTAGTTCAAGTTCGAATTCTAACCTACAGTTTTTATTATAGATACCATAAAAATTAGGGCTTTTCCTATTTTCGATTTATATAATTAAACCTTTTTTATTTCATCACCAATCAGCACTAGGTATTTTTGTTTTAGTTTTTATTCTGTGAAAATATTTTTTCATAAGTATTTCGATATCCTGACTTTGTTAATTAGTTTTCAGTTCTCATAAATAATTTCGACTAAGACTTGTATGGGGTAAATCAAAAAATATTCCAATCAAACTTTTTTTGTTAAATAATTTTATATAATTAAGTTGTGTTATTCCTGAAAAAATCTATTTTGGTTTCAAGATCAGATTCGTGCTCTCGAAAAGAAACTTGAAATTTGTTTATACTATTATAATTCAAGTCTTTCAATTTCCATTTACCTTTAGTTATTATTGTGATTGTAGAATTGAACCCCAAAGCCATAAAATAAATAATTTGCAATTGGTACTATAGTGACCAAATCTTGAAGGTTGAAGAAAATCTAATTAACAACTAAATTTTCGACTTCAAAGTCAAAAGTGCATTTATTATGGTTCATCTATTTACTCTTTTTTTTCGGTTGATTTAACTAATCAAGTTAAAACATAGCCCAATTCATCTTTTAAAATTTTCTAAATGGTAAACCGACTGATAACCTTTAGGTTCGAGATTTCGGTGACCTGAGTAAAATTTAAGCTAATTCAACAAGAACAAGCTGCATTTGATTACTTTAATGGAGAAAACTATTATTAGTATTACTAAAGTTTAGAAATTTCATCAAGTATTTATGGTACGAGGTGAACTTTTTTGTTAAAAGTAAAGAAAAATAAGAATATGCGAGAAAATTTTTTGAAAGCTTATAATCGAAGAAAAAGTGAAAATTAATCTATGGAATATTTATTGATTTTTCCTAACGAACCTTTCACTCCTTCTACTATAGGATCTTGTGCAAAAGATAAATAATTTTCAGACGATTTTCTTGCTTCTAACTCCTCTATTTTATTGTGATATCCTTCTAAAAGTAACTCGAAATCTAAAATAATTTTAGAAAACTCAAAAATATTTGGATTTATTTCGATATTAGCTTGTTTTTAAAAATCTTTGAGTAGATTATTTGTTTCTTCTCTGTCTGCTAGAAGTCCATCGGAAAATTCTTGAGTAAATTCTAAATCATTTAATTTATCGTCAATAAATTTTTGCATCGTTTCACGATAAAATTTACTTGATTCCTAAAAGACCTGATCAGTTAAAATCTGGATATAAGGGTAAATTTTTTTAGATTCCAATGAATAAAATCCTTCAAGCATCTTTAAAAAATTTAAGATCTAGGAAAGAGGGGTTGGGCGGCGGGTGTTAGTACTTTTTCTATATGTACCTCTTAAAGAAAGAAATGATTTCTAACGACTTAATAGATTGATTTCGGGGGGTTTTATAAAAAATATTCATATAAGTTAATTTTTAATTTATTTTAAGTTTTGCTATAAAAAATTATTTACCTAATTTTAAAATTAGGTAAATAAAAATTGAATTAATCAATAGGACGCATTGATAATACAGGTTCATTTGCACGATTAATACCTTTTTCAAAACCAGCTGCTGCCGCACGAGCACGACCTGAATGCCACCAGTGGCCGACTAAGAAGAAGAATGCTAAAAAGAAGTGTGAACAACATAACCATGAACGAGGAGAAACATAATTAACTGAGTTAATTTCTGTTGCTACACCACCTACAGAGTTAAGTGAACCTAAAGGTGCGTGTGTCATATATTCTGCAGCACGACGTTCTTGCCATGGTTGAATATCATTTTTAATTTTATTAATATCTAAACCATTTGGGCCACGTAAAGGCTCAACCCATGGTGCACGTAAATCCCAGAAACGCATAGTTTCACCACCAAAAATAATTTCTCCACTTGGCGAACGCATTAAATATTTACCTAAACCAGTTGGACCTTGTGCTGATGAAACATTCGCCCCTAGACGTTGATCACGTACTAAAAATGTAAATGTTTGAGATTGTGATGCTTCTGCTCCGGTTGGACCATATAGTTCACTAGGATATGCAGTGTTATTATACCAAGCATATAAAGCAGCTGTGAAACCCATGATAGAAATAGCTGCTAAACTGTAAGAAAGATATGCTTCGCCAGACCATACAAAAGCACGACGTGCCCATGCAAATGGTTTAGTGAAAATATGGAAAATACCGCCAGTAATACATAAAACACCTACCCAAATATGACCGCCAACAATATCTTCCATATTGTTTACCGCTACAACCCAACCGTCACCACCAAATGGAGAACGGAATACATAGCCAAAAATTACAATTGGATTTAATGTTGGAGTTGTAATAAAACGAACATCACCACCACCTGGTGCCCAAGTATCATAAACACCACCTAAGTACATTGCTTTAATAACTAATAAGAAAGCACCGCAACCTAAAAGGCATAAATGAATACCTAAAATTGTTGTCATTTTATTTTTATCACGCCAGTCATAACCAAAGAATGGAAATGATTCTTCTAATGTATCTGGACCTAATAATGAATGGTAGATTCCACCAAATCCTAAAACCGCTGATGAAATTAAATGAATTACACCAACAGCAAAGTACGGTACAGTAGTGGTAATTTCACCACCTGGACCAATACCATAACCTAATGTTGCTAAATGTTGCATACAGATAAAACCTTGCTCATATAAAGGTTTTTCTGGTACAAAATGAGAAACTTCAAATAAAATCATTGCACCGGCCCAGAATACCATTAAACCAGCATGTGCTACGTGAGCACCTAATAACTTACCTGAAACATTAATTAAACGAGCATTTCCACTCCACCAAGCAAATCCTGTAGATTCGATGTCGCGACCTGCTATACTACTATTAAAGGGCGTTTCCACGTGGTAATACCTCCTCAGGGAATACAAAGTTTTCATGTGGCTGATCTTGAGCAGACATCCAAGCACGAATACCTTCGTTTAATAAAATATTTTTTGTATAGAATGTTTCAAATTCTGGATCTTCTGCAGCACGTAATTCTTGTGAAACAAAATCATACGCACGTAGATTTAATGCTAAACCAACAACACCAATAGCACTTGTCCATAAACCTGCAACTGGTACAAATAACATAAAGAAGTGTAACCAACGCTTATTTGAGAATGCTACACCAAAAATTTGTGACCAAAAACGGTTTGCTGTAACCATTGAATATGTTTCTTCCGATTGAGTTGGTGTAAATGCACGGAAGGTATTGGCTGCATCACCATCTTCAAATAACGTATTTTCAACTGTTGCACCATGAATTGCACAAAGTAAAGCACCACCTAAAATACCAGCAACACCCATCATATGGAATGGGTTTAATGTCCAGTTATGGAAACCTTGTAAGAATAATAAGAAACGGAAAATTGCTGCTACCCCGAAACTAGGTGCAAAGAACCAACTTGCTTGACCTAATGGGTACATTAAAAATACTGAAACAAAGATAGAAATTGGTCCTGAAAATGCAATAGCATTATAAGGGCGAATACCAACTAAGCGTGCAATTTCAAATTGACGTAAACAGAACCCAATTAAACCAAATGAACCATGTAATGCAATAAATGTCCAAAGGCCACCAATCTGACACCAACGTGTAAAATCACCTTGTGCTTCAGGACCCCATAAAAGTAATAATGAGTGACCCATACTGTTTGCAGGAGTAGAAACAGCCACTGTTAAGAAGTTACAACCTTCAAGGTATGAACTTGCTAAACCATGAGTATACCATGATGTTACAAATGTTGTACCTGTCATCCAACCACCTGCTGCTAAGTAAGCAGTTGGGAATAATAATAAACCTGACCAACCAACGAAAACAAATCGATCTTTCTTTAACCAATCATCAACTAGATCGAATAAGCCACGTTCTTGGTTTTGCCCAATAGCAATGGTCATATTTTAATAATCCTTTAATTTAATTATTGATAGAATAAACAATCTTTTTAATTTTTTACTCTACTCTTAACTACCTATAGTTAGTATTATACATCAATAAGTAAAAAAATATCAATGATTTAAAGTAATCATTTTAATTAACTATAAGCATAACATAAAAAAAATTATTTGAAATTACTACAGTTCTATAATTTGAATCATTAATTTACAATTTAAAACTAGTTTTTTTATAAATTGATCTGGAAAAAACTAATCAATAAGATGACTATATTGTTAAAAATAAAAATTAAGAAAATTAGATGAATAAAGAAAACATTATTTCTAAGTCTTTGACTTGTGTAAATTTTAAAAGTACAGTAAACTAAGTAAATCAAAGAAAATATAATATATTTTCTAAAATCTTTATATTAATTACTAAAATAAAATACCTTATGGCAAAAAAAAGTATGATCCAGCGTGAAAAAAAGCGGATTCGATTAGAAAAAAAATATGCTTTAAAAAGAGCAGATTTAATCACAAAATATCATAATGAAGAAAGTTTTAGTGGAAAACTTGAAATTCATTCAAAATTGCAAAAATTACCTCGAAATAGTGCTAGAACAAGAATTCGTAATAGATGTTGGAAAACAGGTCGGCCACGTGGAGTTTTCAGAGATTTTGGGATTTCACGTCATGTTTTACGAGAAATGGCTCATCAATGCTTATTACCGGGTGTAACAAAATCAAGTTGGTAATATTCTATTTAAATTAAATTTAATCATTTTATTAATTTAATTTACAATTATATCTAAACAGATTTTAAATAAATGTTTTTGTTATAATTTAGCATAATATATTTTTTAGAATTAAAATAATTTAAATTTAAAATTTAGGAGTTTATTATGATTTATGATTCACAAGTTTATACAGCACTATGTATTGCTTTATTAGCAGCAGTATTCGCTATTCAGCTAGGTACAACACTTTACGAATAATAAACTTAATCTTAATTAAAAAAGATTAGACGATAGATACGAAAACTCTATATTTACAATTAACTTAACATTATGGTAACAGAAAATTTAAAAAAATTTAACACTCCAGTTTTCCCATTTACAGCAATTGTTGGTCAAGAGGAAATGAAACTTGCCTTACAATTAAATGTTATTGACCCTAAAATTGGTGGAGTTATGATTATGGGTGATCGTGGGACCGGAAAATCTACTACAATAAGAGCAATTGCTGATTTACTTCCAGAAATTGAAGTAGTTAAAGATGATCCCTTTAACTCACATAAATCTGATTTAGAATTGATGGGAAATGAAGTAAAATTAGCTGTTCAAAATAATGAAACGCTTGAAACAGAATTAATTAAAATTCCAATGGTAGATTTACCACTAGGGGCGACAGAAGACCGGGTTTGTGGAACAATTGATATTGAAAAGGCATTAACGGAAGGGGTAAAAGCTTTTGAACCAGGTTTATTAGCAAAAGCAAATCGTGGAATTCTTTATGTAGATGAAGTAAATCTATTAGATGATCATTTAGTGGATATTTTACTAGATTCAGCTGCATCAGGTTGGAATACTGTTGAACGAGAAGGTATTTCAATCCGCCATCCAGCTAGATTTGTATTAGTTGGATCTGGTAATCCAGAAGAAGGTGAACTACGTCCCCAATTATTAGATCGTTTTGGTATGCATGCTGAAATTCGTACTGTAAAAGATCCAATTTTACGTGTTAAAGTAGTAGAGGAAAGAACATCATTTGACCAAACTCCATTAGTTTGGATTGAGAATTATGAATCGCAACAACAAGAATTACGTGATAAAATTGTGGCAGCTCAACAATTATTACCACGTGTTGAAATTGATTATGATTTACGAGTTAAAATTTCAGAAGTTTGTAGTCAATTAGATGTAGATGGATTAAGAGGTGATATAGTAACGAATCGTGCTGCTAAAGCGCATGCTGCTTATAATCAACGTGATAAAGTAATGGTAGATGATATTCAAAAAATTATAACCTTATGTTTACGTCATCGATTACGAAAAGATCCGTTAGAGGTAATCGATTCAGGGGATAAAGTAAGTAAAGTATTTAATGATGTATTTGAAATAAATTAAAGATATGTTAAAATTAATGGGAGCTTTAATAAGTCTTTTTTTAATTATTATTATTTTTTTGCGAATTCCCCAGGAAAATGTGGGACTTGCAAGTTTTGCGACAAAAAGTAATATATTAGGTTCACCAAGTTCGGCTACTCGTTTTTTAAATATTTTAACGGGAATTGGTATTTTAGCTTATTTTACGATTGCTATCCAAATTAATTTATTAAATTAAGTATTTAAATAAAATCAAAGTAAAATATTAATTCTTATTTTACTTTGATTGACAGAATTATCTTAACTATGCTATAATTATAATCTAGACGATTCTTTATAGATAAAAATATCCTTAAATATATTTAAAGACTAGATAGATTTATCTCTCGCGGAGTAGAGCAGCCTGGTAGCTCGTTGGGCTCATAACCCGAAGGTCAATGGTTCAAATCCATTCTCCGCTAGAAATTTTGAGAATTTTAATAAAAAAATCTTTTTTTTATTAAAATTATATATTGAACATTAAATATTTATAAAGTTTTACACATGACATTAAATTTACAAACACCTTTTCCTACATTTGGTGGAAGTACAGGAGGCTGGTTACGTGCAGCTGAAGTTGAAGAAAAATATGCTATTACTTGGACAAGTCTTAAAGAACAAATATTTGAAATGCCAACGGGTGGTGCAGCAATTATGCGAAATGGAGAAAATTTGTTGTATTTAGCACGTAAAGAACAATGCTTAGCATTAGGCACTCAATTACGCACGTTTAAAATTAACAACTATAAAATTTATCGAATTTTCCCGAGTGGTGAAGTTCAATATTTACATCCAAAAGATGGGGTTTTCCCAGAAAAAGTTAATCCAGGGAGAGTTTCTGTTAATAGCCGTGATTTCTCAATTGGAAAAAATCCTAACCCAGCTTCAATTAAATTTAGTGGAAAAACTACATATGATAGTTAATTATTTTTAAGATTAGTTTTATCACTAATCTTTTTGGCGAGATGGCAGAGTTGGTCGATTGCGTCTGATTTGAAATCAGATGAATCTTTGCGGGTTCCGTGGGTTCGAATCCCACTCTCGCCTTTAATTATTTAATTTATGTTCGCTTAGCCGTGCTAAATAGTGTAAAAATTATTTTATGAGTAAAGTTTACGATTGGTTCGAGGAACGACTAGAAGTTCAAGCGATTGCTGATGATATTTCTAGCAAATATGTTCCACCTCATGTGAACATCTTTTATTGTTTTGGGGGTCTAGTATTAACTTGTTTTTTAATCCAGGTTGCTACAGGATTTGCAATGACTTTCTACTATAGACCAAGTGTAGTTGATGCATTTGCTTCTGTTGAATATATTATGACAAGTGTTAATTTTGGTTGGTTAATAAGATCTATTCATAGATGGTCAGCGAGTATGATGGTTTTAATGCTAGTTTTACATGTATTCCGTGTTTATTTAACTGGTGGATTTAAAAAGCCACGTGAATTAACTTGGGTAACTGGTGTAATCTTATCTGTTGTTACTGTTTCATTCGGTGTAACAGGTTATTCATTACCATGGGATCAAGTTGGTTTTTGGGCTTGTAAAATTGTAACAGGTGTACCAGCAGCTGTTCCAGTAGTCGGGCCACCATTAGTTTTAATTCTACGTGGTGGAGAAAGTGTTGGTCAGGCTACCTTAACACGCTTCTATAGTGCACATACGTTTGTTTTACCTTTAGCTGCAGCAGTATTAATGTTAACTCATTTCTTAATGATTCGTAAACAAGGTATTTCAGGACCTTTATAATATAAAAAATAAAATAATCGAAACAAATATTATTATGTCAGTAATTAAAAAACCAGATTTAACTGATCCAAAATTGAGAGCCAAATTAGCTAAAGGAATGGGTCATAATTATTATGGAGAACCTGCATGGCCAAATGATATTTTATATATCTTTCCTTTAACCATGTTAGGTATGTTAGCATGCTGTGTTGGATTATCTGTTTTAGCACCAACACAAATGGGAGAACCAGCAGATCCATTTAATACACCTTTAGAAATTTTACCAGAATGGTATTTCTTCCCAACATTCAATTTGTTACGGGTATTACCAAATAAATTACTAGGTGTATTAGCAATGGCAGCAGTTCCAGCAGGATTAATCACTGTACCATTTATTGAAAATGTAAATAAATTCCAAAACCCATTCCGTAGACCAATTGCAAGTTTATTATTTGTTATTGGATTCTTTTTTGCTGTTTGGTTTGGAATCGGTGCATGTTTACCAATTGACAAAGCCGTTTCATTAGGATTCTGGTAAAAATTTTTGATTATTTATTAAACTTTAAAGCTTAATAAATAATCAAAAAATTTTATTTAGTTTTTTAAATTAGTTTAATAGTTTTTTCTTACCTACTAATTAGGATATAGCTATAATCTATTGAATAGTTAAATCCTTTTTTAATTCTATTAATTTAAATTACCTATTTTTTTCATTTTAATTTTTTGGCCGGTTTCCATGATTTCTTGAAATACAGTTTTTGGATCGGCAGCACATTCAGGGAATTTTTTTATAAAATTACTAAAATCTTGTACTCGTTTTCGAGCTCTAGCGTCACGAATTCCTTCTTTTAACCTAAAAAACTGTGTTAATGACAGTTTATTTTGGGTGCAAAGCAAAGGTACCTGATCAAGAGGAAGTTGTAGCGCATCCGAATCCTCTTTAGCAAGTGATCTGAAATTCTGCATTTTTCACAAGGATCGAGAATATTTTCTATATCTCGACCTAACACTATTGCTATTGGTAATATAAGAACTAGCTAATGGATATTCAAATATTGTTCCTAGAAGAAACCCACCTATGCTAGAAGGGAACGCAATTAAAACAATCCAAAATGGGCAGGGTTTAGTTGTGAAAATGAAAGATAAAAGAATTTTGTTTGGTTAGGTGGGGAATTAAATATGCTCTGAAATTGTCCTAAAATGGTCTAGAATGAAAATAAATGAAATTCAGGTATAACTTAATACCCTCCAAGACTTATGTTTTAGAAGGTATATATTCGTTTTAGAAATTCTCGATCTAATAGAAGTTCTAAGTTATTTAATATTTTTTTGTAGTTATTTTCTTTAAATTCTTTTTTAATCTTATTTAAATCATCTGTTATTTTTAAATATAACCAGACATAATAAGTTAATTTTAGACATTTTTAATAATTATCTTTTGATCTTTTTTTAAGACTAAAAAGATCAAAATGTACTCACTTAAAGAAATTAAATGATTCTTTAGAAGAAATCTTGCTAGTATTTTTAAAATATTTCGTTGTTACATTTGATAATTTCCTCGTTTCATAAAGAAATGAATTATTTTATTAAAATTTTAGTAATTTTATCTCTCTATAACTCTGTTTCATCTTTAAAAACGTATGATTTCTATGTAAGTAAATGCTTCAATTGTTTTATTAGCTGAACCGTTAAAACTCCCTCGTACAAAATTACCAATAAAGAATGGGGGGAGTTTTAGTTTTCCCCAACTCCGACTATACTTTAATCTAAATATTCGAAACAATCGAAAAGATTTTAATCGACTCCTTCAGCATTTTTTGAATCAATTTTCTGATGTTTTGCCAATATAACTGTTTTTGAAACCGTACTATCAAGAACTTTACAAGTTAAATAAAATTTTATCATTCTAGTAAACAAATGACCAGCAACATAACTAGCATTAAAATCATAGGTTAATTTAGTAAATTTATTTTTTATCAATATAACAAAATTTTTAGTCTGATGTTAGGCCTTTACTTATTTAAGTGATACTTTACCTCCAGCATCTTCAATTTGTTTTTTAGCCTCTTCAGCTGCATCTTTAGCAATAGCTTCTTGAATTACTTTTGGTGCTGATTCTACTAGTTCCTTGGCTTCTTTTAGTCCTAAACCCGTAATTCCACGAACAACTTTTAAAATAGCAATTTTCTTATCAGCTGGCACCTCATCAAGACTAATATCAAATTCTGTTTTTTCTTCTACTTCTTCTACTTGAGCTGTTGCTGCCATTACCATCCCGCCACCAGTCGCAGCAGAAGCATCCACTCCAAATGTTTCTTCAATTTCACTTACTAATTGTGATGCTTCTAATAATGTTAATGTTTTTAATTCTTCAACAATTTTACTAATTTTTTCTGACATAATTATATGATTAATTTTTTTTAATAATTTAAATAAAAGCGTTTAAATCTAATTTAATAGATGGGCCCATTGTTGTACAAATAGATAAACTTTTGAAATATTTTCCTTTGACACCTGAAGGACGATTTTTTTCTATTGAATTATATAAAGCCTTTAAATTCTCGACTAATTGAGTATCTGTAAAATTAGCTTTTCCAAAGTTAACATGAACGATACCTGTTTTATCTGCTTTATATTCAAATTTACCTTTTTTAAATTCAGCTAACGTTGTCGATAATGTATTACTCACAGTGCCAGATTTAGGGGAAGGCATCAGACCTTTTGGACCTAAGACGCGACCAAGTTTTGCCAATTTTGGCATCATATTTGGAGTTGCAATTAATAAATCAAAATTAAGATTACTTTTAGTAATTTCTTCGATCAACATATCATTACCAACTATATCTGCTCCAGCATTTTTTGCTTCATTAAAATTTTCATCGTTTGTTAAAACTGCAATCCTTGACTGTTTTCCGACACCATTTGGTAAAGTGACTGTTGTCCGTAATTGTTGATCTGCATACTTGGGATCAATATTTAGGTTTGCATGCAATTCTACGCTTTCAACAAATTTTGCCGTTGATGTCTCTTTTAAAATTTGGATTGCCTCATCTAAATTTGAGTAAATTTTATTCGAAGTTTTCGCGATATTTTCTTTGTGACGTTTGGATAGTTTACCCATAAATTTCTCCACTAAAAATTTATTCTATTCTGTTTTAATTTAATCTACAATGGAGATACCCATATTTCGAGCAGTTCCTTCTACAATCTTCATGGCACTACTGAGTTTTGTAGTATTTAAATCAGGTAATTTTATATTTGCTATTTCTTCTAACTGAACCTTTGTTATTGAACCAACAATTACTTTGTTTGGAGTTGCAGACCCTTTTTTAATTTTTGCAGCATTAACTAATAAAACGGAAGCAGGTGGTGTTTTTAGAAGAAAAGTATAACTTCTATCTTCATAAACCGAGATTTCAACAGGAATAATAAGTCCTGCTTTATCATTTGTTTTTGCATTATATTCTTTACAAAAGGCTGCAATATTTACACCGTGCTGACCCAACGCAGGTCCAACTGGAGGTGCTGGTGTTGCTTTCCCAGCAGGTAAAGCAAGTTTAATTAACGCAGTAATTTTTTTAGCCATAAAAATTTTGTAATGTAGTTTGAAAAAGATCTTTTAAAAAATGAATGTTTTATTTTAAATAACTAGATTTTATGAATTTAAAAATAATAAAATAAAGTCATTGAATAAAATCTTTTAAGTATTAAAATTCTATTAAAAAAGTATAACCTCTTGAAAAAGAGTATCGCGCCCTGAAGGACTTGAACCCTCGACATCTAATTTTGGAGACTAGCGTTCTACCAACTGAACTAAGGACGCGTTTATATTATTATAATCGAAAAACTTAAAATTACAAGATTATAGATATTAATTAATTTAAATATTATAGTAAATGAGTATTTTAAATGAATAAAAAACAAATGTTAATTGAAAAATCATTACCACATAATTTTTTAGCCGAAAAACTGATATTAAGTTGTCTTATTATTAATTCTGAAACCCTTGCCTTTGTAATTAAAACTCTTCCTATTGAAGCTTTTTATTTTAAAAATCATGAACAGATTTATAGAGCAATTATTTTTATGTCTAAATATGAATTATCGATTGATATTTTTTCTTTGACAGCTTTTTTACAAAAAAACGGATTATTAAAAGAAATCGGTGGAATCGGAATATTAATAGAATTTATGAATGAAATTCCTAATTTGGTTAATTTAGAAGAATATATTCAATTAGTTAAAGATAAATTTTTTAGACGTTTATTAATTAAATTTGGTTATAAAACTATTAATATAGGTTATATTACAAATATTCCATTAGAAAAAATTTTAGAGGAACTTGATAATGAATTATTAAATTTAACTAATAAAACCAAAACTAATTTAGTTCCAAACAGTGCAGAATTATTAAATGGAATATTCTTTAAATTAAAAGAGCAATTCTTAAATCCAAGTTTTTCAGGTTTACCTTCAGGATTTTCTAATCTTGACGTACTAACACAAGGCTTTCAAAAATCGGAGTTAATTATACTTGCAGGTCGCCCGTCTATGGGTAAAACAGCGTTAAGTTTAAATATAACGTTAAATTCTTTAAAAATTTCTAAATTACCTGTCTTATTTTTTAGCTTAGAAATGTCTCAGGAACAAATAATGTATCGACTATTAGCTATTGAAACTGGTATTTCTCAAACTCGTCTAAAAAATGGACAATTGTATAAAAATGATTGGATTAAATTCAATAAAGCAATTAAAGTTTTTTCTAAATTACCTTTTTTTATAGATGATAGCCCAAATTTGTCTATTAATGGGATACGTTCAAAAATAAAGCAAATTTTTATAAAACAAAATGAACTAGGTTTAGTAATTATTGATTATTTACAATTAATTCAAAATTTAAATATAAAAAATGAAAATCGAGTCCAACAAATATCTACTATTACTCGCTTATTAAAAAATCTAGCAAGAGAATTTAATATTCCAATAATTGCATTATCTCAATTGAATCGTAATGTTGAGAATCGAGTAGATTCAAAGCCAACTTTATCAGACTTACGTGAAAGTGGATCAATCGAGCAGGATTCTGATTTGGTACTATTACTATATGATGGAAAATATGCTTTATCATCAGACTCTATTATTGAGTTAATTATTGCAAAACAACGAAATGGCCCAATTGGAACAGTAAAATTTAGTTTTAATAAAAAATATATAAAATTTATTGAATGGCTAGAAACCTAAAGTGTACAACTTTTTATTTCATAAGTTTTTTTAAACAAATTTCAGTTAAGTAAAATCTTAGTCTTGTAATATCATATTAAAATTAAAATTTTAATATGATATTAAAGTACGATTGATCTTTAAAAAAAAAATGAAACTAGCCCTCGAGAGTACAATCGTGACAAATATCTGAACTTATTAAAGTACTAAGTAAAATTAGAGGATCATGATCACGTTTATTGGTAACAAAAAAGTGACCCTTCAAATTGAATACGTTCGAAAGCGAAGTTACGGGAATGACTCCTCTCAGTCCAATGAATGAAAATTCATCTCCAGGCTTTACTCCAACGAGTAGTCTTGAAAGTGACGTAATGGGTATAACTCCTATAGATAACTCGCAATTGGATGACCCATAGTTATTATTATTTACTGATATTAGAAGCTAAAAATGACTTACAATCAAAAAAAAAAACATAGAATTGTTGAAACGTTCACAAGATTTAAAAAATCAAAAAAAAAATCTTTTTATAAAAAATCAGGAAGAGGATTTCGAATTATCTGAGTATAACATAGCTGTAGAAGAACACATTTTTTGGCAAGATCGAGATCAAGTTGCCTTATTAATGGAAGACTTTCTAAATAAAAAAATTGATAGTGAATTATTCTCCGATCAAGTCTATGGACTTCATCGTAAATTAATAAATACATGTGAAAAATTCAAGTTAGAACTCACTTCGAGTTCGGAAAAGATTAAAGATTTTCAGCCAGATGGGAGATCAAAAAAGCTTAGTGGTTTTTTAACAGATCTCTATTGTGAATGTGAATATTTTACTGAAGCTGAAGATTACCAAAATAAAAAATTCTATGATTCTATTAAAAATGGGTTCTTAAACTTTCAAAAATATTTGAACGAAGAGTGATATAATTCATCACTCTTCTAAATTACTTTATCTTTCATCTTCACGACCATTTTAAGCCCATTTTTACAAAGAGGGTACTATCTACCCTACTCATACTCAACTTATCAAGAGGACTTCACCGGCCTTCTAGACCCTTTAATACGTTGCTGAGAGCATATTTTAATCTTAGAACCCCTCCATAAAATCTTTCATTCATTTCTACCGATATTAATGTAAAAATAGGGTAAACTTATATTTATTTAAAACTGGGATTACTAAAATGACTAAATACGGTTACACTCGGGTCAGCTCCAAATCTCAAGAAAATAATTCTTCTTTGGAAGGGCAAAAACAACAATTAATTGAAAAGGGTATTTTAGAAAAAAACATCTTAGTGGAGGTTGGATCCGCTGCTAATGAAATTAAAAATCGCCCCATTTTTCAAACTTTAATCAATCAAAAACTTCAAGAAGGTGATGTGTTGGTGGTAACCATAATTGATCGATGCAGTAGAAATACACTTAAGTTTTTGAAATTACAGGACATTCTTTTTAAACGGAAAATTGAATTTATTTCTCTGGATCTACCACATTCGGATGATCCTGGTATCAACCGTTTGATTGCGACAACTCTTTCAAGCATTGCAGAGTTTGAAAATAACAGGCGAAAAAAACGCCAAGCCCAAGGAATCCGTGCTGCCCAAAAACAAGGAAAATATCAGGGACGAAAAACAATTATTAATAAAACTTTGATTCAAAAAGTTCAATACTTGAAAGAACGAAAAAACTTATCTGTTATCGATATTAGTAAGTTAACTGGAGTAAGTACTCCTACTATTTACAAAGTCTTGAAAGAACATTTAGGCTACGTATCAAATCGATTAGTCAAACCGGAGGAAACAAATGAACCAAAATAAAGTAACTTTTGAATCCGAAGGAATAAATGTGGATTACAGATCTTTGAAAATATTGAACTTAACAAATAATTATGAAATAGAGAAAATCCGTGAAGCTTTTCGCAGATATTACGGGTACGAATCTTACATAGTGTATCAAGAGACAGAGCAGAAAATTAAGGAGAAGCACTCCTATTCGACCGAAAACAAAATATTTTTTAAACATTGGAAGAAGCCATCTTGGGAGGGCTGTATCGTTTGTTTCCCAGGATTGACAGGCAAGCACTTCTACAATCAGATAAAAAGAGAAGGAATGCCATAGAAGATCTATTAACAAGAGAGTTCTTGAATTATTTTTGGAAACTATTACCGCTAAAAAATAACTATACTGACTGGCTCTCTCAAAGAATCAGACCAATAGTTAGTAATACTAGAGTTTCAATACAACCTTATATATCAACCGATTATATAAAATCTGATAGCTCTAAATTATCACAAGTATCACTTAAAAATTTTATAATGTTTTTAAAATTTATAAGATTTACAAAGGAGTTAGAGTATGAGATTCAAAAATTTGATAACATACTTTATCGAGTGCTTGTATTTAGAGTTAAAGATTTTAGTGATGTCTGTGACTCGATGTTTAAGTCTGATAATAATTATTATAAGATTGGACAGGTTAAGCAATTTCTTCCATAATTACAGGAAAATATCTTTTTAGAAATTTTCAATAATTCAGATTTTATTCAAATACTTGCTTTAGAGAACCAATCAATAATTGAAATGGATCGGTTGACTGGTATTCCTCGTGTAACCCTTTTTAAACAAACAAGGTCCAACTATTTAGTAGCCAGAATAGTTCTGATTTATTTCACTATAGATATTCTTCCCGAATACCAAATTTGTTTGAACTAGATCTTAACAATCGAAAGTTAACTAAATATGAAAATTTAGTTAAAGTTGAATTTATTAAAATTTTTAGTTACAGAGATGTTGATAAAAACTTTTATATTAGAGAATTTCTTAATACTTATAAAATTTCTAATATAAAAATCAAAGAGATAAAACAAATCTTTATTGATATTATTCATATCTTTCAACAGTATCAACTTATTGAGAAAAAGGGCTTACTTATGCTAAACCGAAGTCCGATAAATATTTATGACTTGAATACTTCTAATATTTCAGATGGAATTATTCTTTATGAAAAAATTACTACTAATTTATCTCTTAACGACAAAGTTTAATACGAAGTTTATTAAGGGCTAATAGCGTAAACTTTTTCTTCTATTGTAGTTTTTATTTTGCAAATGTTGAATCTACAGTCTCTTTAATACTTTGGTACTAAAAAAATAGTTCTAAAAGAATTACATATAATTAATTTGATAAAAATTACAAATTAATATTTTGAAGTATTATTACGATGTATATTGGTTATTTAAACGATCGAAAAGAATTAGGATTTAGCTGCATCAAAGATATTAATGCTATTAAACAATTATCGAATTTAAAAAGCACTTTAAAAAATCCATTAACTTGGATCATAAAAAAAGGTAAACAAACTGTTATCCTTATATTTTCAAAAGAAGTTTTAGTTGCTGTTTTTATTCTTTTAAAATCTAGCTACATAGAACCAAATTTTGACCCTCCGTCATTTACATCATCTGAAGTCTATCAATCTTGTGTCATTAAATCGGACAACTTGAGCTTTTTAAATTATCCTCCGCGGATATCAGATTTCCTTTTAAAATTAAAAGGAGGTTTTGATGAGTTGACTAATGAGGAACAGGAAAGATTAGTAAAAAGTATTTTAGATAAAGCACCGGAAAGTGATTATTCAGAAATTAGTATTAATAAATTTCTAAAGAAAATATTAAAGTTAATTGATCCAGTAATTTCAAACGAAAAATTATGGCGAATCTTCAGTGAATTAGAAAAACCATTGAAACCACAGTTATCTGATGGGAATCCTATTTCATCAATAGATATTCTTGGTACAGCTCAAAATATACAAAATAAACAGCCTAAATCAAAGGGTTTGTCATCTATTTTAGCTGAGGCATTTTCAAACCCTAGCAAACTTTCGCCTATGCAAAAGAAAGTTCAGTTAAAGATGGCTAAAAATAAGTTAGAGTCATCCGGATTAAGTCGAAATCATGAGCAATTATCCGAAAATATTCAATTTATTGAAAAACTAACTAGACTTCGAAGAGCACAACCTTTATACTCGAGTAAAGTTCTGGGTGATTCGTATAAATACGGAGGCAAACAGTTGGAAATAAAAGCTCCAGGTCATCTTGGAGATTTTGGTATTTGTACTGAGTGGAAAACTATAGAAGAAATGGCTATCGAATATAAAGATTTGCTAGAAAATCTATTATCAAAACCAAATTTAGTCATTCGTGAGGACGGTACATTAAATAAACAAGAGCCTACAATCAACATCGGTGACCCCGAATCGTTGTGAATTGTATCGTTTGAAAATAATCCGTTATATGAAGACCATTATTTTATTAGTGGTTATCCCATTTCGGGAGAAGCATTTGACAAGTTTAAAGAAACAGGTAATATTGGTAGTAGTCCAGAAGAAAGAGAGCAAGAAATCAATGAATTACAAAGAACTCAAGCGCAAGTAGAAAGAGAAAGAAAAGCTGCACGCTCGTTTTATAGTAGTCTACCGGAGGAGGCCCGCATTGGGAATCAGCAATTGCGTGAAGTTGAAGCTATTCAAGAGCGGTTAAGGGAAGATCCTAAATCTCCCCTAACTGAAAAGGAAAAAAATATGATTGAACGAGCAGAGAAATATCAACAATACAAAACTCAATATTATCAAAATAATCCTGATATTGATAGAGATGAATTTTAAATTTTAACATTCTGCTATTAAAATAAAAAATTAAAAACAACTATTAATCAATTATGAAAATGAAGTTTGATAAGGATAAATGTTTAAAATTATTGAAGGAAAGAAAAAGCCTTCAAAAGGAAGACAAATTATTACGGGATTATGATAAGGCTAAAAATGATAAACTAATTATCTATCTTAGTTTGGTAGAAGATGAAATTTTTTGGGAAAGTGGAAAAGAATATATCCAAATATTAGATTTGTTTGTTAGTAAAAAGATTACCCTTGACCAACTTTTCAAGCAATTTTGTGGCCTTCGAGGTTCAAATCTGAGGTCAGCCAGAATGTGGAAAGAGAAGTTAGAAGAGGAAGTTTTTGTTGTTTTTTCTAAATCAACTGAAATAAATATTCGGGTCAATCCTAAATCTTGTGGGTTTACAAAGATAATTTCTTATCTCCATTCACTAATAGATGCATGTGATCCTGATGTAACTTTAGAGATGAATTTAAAACAGCCAGAATTACTTTGGTACGGAATAAGCGAAGAGTTTTTAAGATTAAGAATTGAAAAATATTTTCTTCCACAACTTGAAAAATATTGTAAGAAATCTTAGATTTCTTACAATATCCTTTTGCGACCCAAAATTTTTTGTATTCCTGCTCAACCTTTTAAGTACCCTTAAATCAACTATGAGGGCCCTCTCAGAGCACATTGAATAGTCTTCCTAATCAAAATTATTTTATTTTTAATCTTCATCAGAAAATACACCCATTTTAAGCCTATATAATTTGATTGAAGGACTACTACCTGTAGATATAATTGAGTTAAAATAGGTAGGTTTTAGTGGTGAAGATGAAATAAAAAATAATTAAGAAGAGTGATAGAAGTTATAACCTTTCATCCGAATACTTTTGTATTTTGAAAAAAATTTTTTGAATCGAATCGCGAAATGTATCCTCTAGCATTGCGTCCTTTTGATCTTCAAACTCAAATGCATAAAGACACGTTTCATGTATGTTTTCAAATAAAGAACAAAATTCATCCAATTCTAAATCAATCCAAAAAGTAGATAATTCTTCAAAATTATTAAGAATTTTGTGAGACTTTTTCAGATCTTCGTTTACCATCTCTATAAATTGAGCTCGAAATATATTGGGATTAATTGTTTCATTTAAATATTTTTGAATTAAAGCAAAATAGTTATTTTTGTGATTATAGAAAACTTGAGTTTCTATACTTGATTCAAAAGACAGTAACTCTAGAAATATAGGGTCAGCAAAAAAATCCTTATTTTTGTTTGTTAAAGAATCTTTTTTTACTAGTAATTGTCGATACCGTGATAAGTTAAATGTAGTCATTCAAGTTTAAAAAGTTATTAAATTTAATAAATTCTATATTATTTACCCGCATTAGGGAACAAATGAAAATTATTTTTAGCTAAGTTTATTAAACCAGTTCGAGTTTTGATAACAGTCGTTCTCCAGGTATTAGTTCTAGTATTAACAAAATGAACTTGCCCGGTTTCTTTGTTTATATACAAGGTGCCCGGTTCTTTTTGTGCGCTAATAAACCCAGGTACTTTAAGTAGATTTTCAGTACTCAGTGACTTAGCATTTGCAATTTGAAATTCAATAACTTTGTCTCGTGGTACCGTTTTTTTCAAGTACTCGATTCGATCTTTAGGTTTTAAAAATCGTGCCTCTTTAGAATCAAAATTTTTTGGTGTTTCAAGATTATAAACATCTTGATGGTAATACTTTTCGAGTGCTTTGTCATATGTTACCAAAACCTCCGATCCAGTTTTTGTATCAACCCTAAGAATAGGATTGCCATTTTTATCGAGTTTCTAAGCAAACTCACCGTACTTTTTATCTTTTTTAAATTCTTCTTCCAACTCACATTGTTAAGCTGATTACTTTTTCTTCTTTGGAGCATTTGAATGATAATCATACTCAGAAACTTTTAATTCTTGTGATTTTTGGTTTTCTGGAACAGAACACTGATCATCAAATTCAGCAGCTTCACCCCCACCGCCTGCTCCAGCCGGATTGGCGCCTGCACCCAAGCCTTGATCAACGACTTTCGGCGTTGTACGATATTTTGGTACATATACAGGCCGATTAGGTCGACCTCCAGACGACGGTGTAGGAAATTGACTCGGCTGCCCTCTTCCAGGTGAAGTCGGAACTGAAGGTGCACTATCTCCTGTTTTAACCAGAATAACTTTTTGATCATTGTCTTCAAACGAATTAAATTCTTGATCGCTAAATAATCTTTCCTGATAAACTTGATTATTATTTCCAGGAGGTTCCATTGCTTTTGTATTAACAGGAATTAAACCAGCTGCACTTGCTGCAATAAGAACTGCTATTTAAAAAAATATTCGCCATCTACAAAACCTCTTTTTATCCGATTGTTGATAAATTACAAAAAAGATACCACTTAAAATTGAAAGAAAGATTATATATCTCAAAATTTTCATTGGAAATTCCCGTTAACCTAAATTCAAGGTTTTAACTATAAATTCTAAAAAAAAAGTCCCATTTTGAGAAATTAAGGATCTTTTTTTTTACACTCTAATTTCATAATTTCTCTATATTATAAAAGAGTTTAACTCTGTATAACTATATTAATATTTTCAATATTCATTAGGTTTATACAATGTATAGTCTAACCAGTATCTAACCTTTATTAATTTAGATCATTTACCGGTTCTAAAGTGTTTCATAAAAATGAATAATTTGGGTCTTTCCAATTAGAAGAGGAGTTAATCTATTCACTACTTTATATCAAATTCTAATCAAATTTTGATATTCGATAGATCATAGATTAGTATTAATAAAAAACTTTTTATTTTCGGTATAAAATATACATTTCCTTATGATATTTTAGATTGCCCACTAATAATACTATCAGTTAGGGAATTTAAAATTAATTTAATAGATCGTACTGCATCATCATTTCCTGGAATTGGAATATCAATTAAATCTGGATCACAATTTGTATCCAAAATTGAAACAATTGGAATTTTTAATTTTCGACATTCAGCTATAGCTGTCATCTCTCTTTTTTGGTCTATGACAATAGCTACATCTGGTAAATTTTTCATACCTTTAATTCCATTTAAATGCTTCCGTAATTTTTGTAATTCTTTACAGCGTAAAGCCACTTCTTTTTTGGTTAACAATTCAAAAGTTCCATCAGATTCTTGCTTTTCTAAATCTTGTAATCGCACAATTCTTTCTTTCACCGTTGTCCAATTCGTAAGCATTCCTCCTAGCCAACGATGATTAATATAGAATGAATTGCAACGTTTTGATTCTTGTGCAATTATCGTTGCTGCTTGTCGTTTTGTTCCTACAAATAAAAATGTTTTGCCTCGACTAGCTTCTAATTCTAAATAATTTGTGGCTACTTTTAATAACGTAGCAGATTGAATCAGATCTAAAATATGAATATTATTAATTTCACTATAAATGTAAGGGAACATTTTTGGATTCCATCTATAAGCTTTATGACCAAAATGAACACCTGCTTCTAATAGTTGTGATAAAGTAATATCAGACATAAAAATTTTAAGCTACTAAAATTTAATTATTTAACGTTATAATTCTATAGTATAGCAAATTTTAAATCGGTTGTCTAGGTTTTTTATCCAGATTTATTAAGCTTGTTAAATTCGTATTTCGAATTTTTGCTTCAGTAAAAGATTCTTTAAAGCAACTTCGATAATTTTGTGATCCTGTTCCAGCAGGAATTAAATGACCTAAAATAATATTTTCTTTTAAACCCCTTAACCAATCAATTCTACCTTCAATTGCAGCTTTTGTAAGAACTCTAGTTGTTTCTTGGAAACTGGCAGCAGAAATAAAACTGGGACTATTTAAGGAAGCTTTTGTAATCCCTAATAATAAAGGAATATAGCAAGCAGCTTGCTTCATTTCAATCTGTATAATCTCATTAATATATTGAATATGATATAAATCAATAACTTCACGCCTTAATAATGGCGTATGACCTTCATAAGTTATTAAAACTTTTGTTGTCATTTGTTTAATAATAACTTCTAAATGTTTATTATTAATTGTTACACCTTGTGACTGGTAAACTGTTTGAACAGAATTTAAAATAAATAATTGAACTTTTTTGAAACTTTTATAACTACCTTCATAATTATTAATTAAACGATTATATTTAAAATGCTTTGTTTGATTACATAAGAAATACTTTATTAAACCGTAATAATTAAAATAAACTTTTAGTAATTTATGCGGATTAATCTTATCATTTTCTTTTATTGTTGTTGCTAATTTTTTAAATTCAAAATTCGTATCTAAATTTGCTTTTTGAATCAACAAACCTTTTTTTTTACTTGTTGGAATACGTTTCATCATTAGATTTTTTTTACGAGCTTCAAGTATCTCTTCAATTCGTGGTAATCCTTGAACAATATCACCTGTAATTTCTTTTTCTAAATTTAATAAACCAATAGTTTTACCTTCTTCAATAAATTCATTATTTTTACAAAATACGCTGTTAACATCTTGTTCAAAATAATCCTCCGTTATAGAATATAAACTAACAGATTTTGTTGATTTTATAAAAGGCTGATTGGCAAATTTTAATAGTGTTAATTGATAATTTGATTTATTTATATTATTAGATTTAGATATGTTTGTAATAAGTTCTGAACTTCTTATCAACAAAGTTCGGTCTATTTTTTTAAAATTTAATTGTTTAAATTTATCTTTATTTGAGCTTAAAAACGTCTGAACTTTTAATTTTGAATTTTTATTTGCAATACTGAAATTTTTAAAAAATTGAGGTATTAAAGAACTATAAAGTTTTCCTTTGTTTTTTAAAAACAATTTTGAAAATTCAGATTTAATACTAATCTTTGAATTTAAAAATTGTTTTGGTTCAGAGTCTCGTTTTACTGATAACTTGAGAATATTATAATAATTTAACGAAATTTTTCGATTAGTATTAAAGTTAGAATAAATACGATTATATGGAACCAGCTTATATTCTAAATTAGTTTTAGATATTAAATTTTCATTTTTACAATTTGGGAAAAAATAGGGTCGTCCTTGCTGAATAGTACAAAAATTCCCATTAAACATAAGAATTTTACCCGTTTTTGCTAAATTTGATTTAGATATAATAAAATCATTTAATTTTTTATTTTGAATCTCTTGTTTTTTAACAGTTAAACAATCATTATTTGAAATTAAAAAAACTTGTTTAATTATTTGTTTTTTAATTTTAAATTTAACAATCTCTAAAGAATTTAAAGTTATCGCCTCCAAATAACCTAATGTCATATAACTGCTTATAAATTGATTTTTCTGAATTAAGAAGCATGGTTGAATATTTTTATATCTTAAATTTGATGGAAGATAATTTGTTAGCGATAAAGTTTCATTAATAATAAAATTGAGATAATTCTTTTTTAAATTATTTAATATTTCAATATTTATATTGTTTTTTAGAGATTTATTTGTTTTAAAAGTTAAAATAGTAGATACTAAATTTAACGGTCTAATACCTTTAATTAATTGATTTGACGTATAAGAGTATACAGATTTAGATTTTAAGTTAAAGATTTCAGAATTTTTTAATTGTAAATTTAATTGAATATTATTTTTATATGGTAATTCATAAATTTCAACAGGCCTTATTAATAATTTATCAGTTTGTTTTCCTATTATTTTTTCACAAAAAGCTAAATTCTTTAACATAATTTTTTCAAAAAGTACTTCACCTGGATAATAAAGTTTTTTAGATTGATTTTTGAATTTTTTAGCTTCATAAACCAAACCTGATTTAATTGAAATCGTCTTAATTACATTATTTTTTTGAATTAAGGTAACGAATCCTGAGGTCTTAGAAAAAAGACCTGGAATAAGTTCAAATCCTTTGGAAATAAAATCCCCATGCTCAACAAGTAAAATATTTTGTTCACATTTGACTTGATGAATCTCTTCTCCTAACCATATAATAGTTCGATACTTTGATAAAGAGTTATATTTTGTGTAATCATCTGATCGTAAGTAATAATAAATTATGTCATTTTGATTCTTATTTTTAAGTAAATTCGTATAATCGTAATATAACGTTCCACCAGTTAATGTTCGAAATGAGTTTGTTAGGAAAGTTCCAAATTTGCCATTTCGAGTCATTTGTAAATAATATTTTGAATTTTTTTTTTTAATTTTTACTAAATATCTAAAACCTTTTAAGTCTAGTAAATAATCATTTAAATTAACAAATGTGTTTAATTTTTTCAATTTAGATTGTGATAAAGAATATTTATTATTTTCAATTTTTATTAATTGTTGATATAAACTTTTTTTATTATTAATAAATTTAACAAACCCACTATAGTGATTAAGTAATTTTGTTCTAAAAATATAGCTTCTTCTATTTAATTTGTAATCAGGATAAAAATTTAAAAAAGAATTTACTGGACTACTATAAAGTTGGCCAAATAAAATCCAAATTAATTTATTATTATTTAATAAATTAATTTTCTGTTTTAAACGAGGGATAAAGATTTCACCCGATTTATAATTTACAATAGGTTTTATTTCTGTTTTAATTTGTTTATTTTTATTAATTAATTCACCAATAACTGTATCCTTTAAAATATATTGATTATTTTTACAAAATAGAATTGTATTTCGTAAGACTTTAATCGAAAGAAGTTTTAATTTTGGATTATCTGGTATTAAAACTAAAGATCCTGAATTTTTTGTAACTACAACATCTTCTCCACGATTTGTTCGAAGAATTAATGTTTTCAAAATTTTATAAAATTGAATAATCCCATTTATTGGACTAATAATTTGTTCTCGTGCTTCAGAGGTAAAAATACCTCCAGTATGAAAAGTCCGCATTGTTAATTGGGTACCCGGTTCTCCAATAGATTGACCAGCTAAAATACCAATTGCTTCTCCAATATCGACTAAATTCTCAGTTGCTAAATCCCATCCATAACACTTTTGACAAACTGCACGATATAAATTACATGTTAATGGTGAACGAATATAAAAATTTGTTATCTGGTTTTTTTTAAATTTTTTAATTAAGGATGGAGTAATTTGAGTATTTTTTTGAGCAATTAAACAATTTGTTTTTTTCTCAAAGATAGATCTACCTAAAATCCGACCTGAAATTTTGTCATAAACTAAATTATAATTTTTAGTAGAAATCGAAAGTAAAAAGGTATGATAAGTTAAACAATCTTTTTCTCGAACTAATATATCTTGTGCAACATCAATTAAACGACGAGTTAAATAACCAGAATTAGCAGTTTTTAAAGCAGTATCAACAATTCCTTTTCTAGCTCCATAACCTGAAATTAAATAATCAGTTATAGTTAATCCTTCTCTGAAATTTTTCTTAATTGGTAAATTCATAATTTGACCGCTTGGATCTGCCATTAGTCCCCTCATACCAACAAGTTGACGAACCTGAGAAAGATTTCCTCGTGCTCCAGAAAATGCCATTATATAAACAGAATTTAATGGATCATAGTTTTTAAAATAATAGATAATTTGATCTTTTAATGATTCACTTGTTAAACTCCATGTATCAATTATTTTCTGAAACCTTTCCACTTCTGTAATTTTTCCTTTTAGATAGATCTTTTCTGAATTTAAAATTTCTTGATTTGCTTTTTGAAGCATTAAATTTTTTACAAAAGGAACTTTTAAATCTTCAAGACTAATAGAAATACCTGCTAAAGTAGCATATTTAAAGCCTAAGTATTTTAATTCATCTGCTAATGAACAAGCTTGCATTGAATCGTAATTAGTAAAACTCCAAGCTAATAATTGACGTAACTGTTTTTTACCAATTAGATCATTTTGATAGATATAATTTTTCATAATAATGTATTTAGTAGATTACTATCTTAGTTTATAAAAAATTTAAAGTTTTTAAAATTCTATAATTTAAAATAACACGACCCGTAGTTGTTTTTAAATACTGGACAATTACTTTTCCCTCTTCTGTTTTTCGTATTTGCCAATTAGTATAGTATTCAATTATACTTTTGTCTTTTAAAATAATTGTTTTAATTGGATTATTTAATTTTTGGTCCAGATTATTGTATCGAACCCAAATTGAGCTATGAATCTCAATTTTATTTTGGTTATAAGCAAAAATAACTTCGTTTAAATTTGCAAAATAATGGTTCGAACCTAGTAGTCCTTTAATATTATTAACAGTTAAATAGTAACAACCAAGAACCATATCTTGACTTGGCATAATAATCGGCTCTCCATTTGCTGGTGATAAAAAATTATAAGGTGCTAACATTAACATATAGCATTCTGCCTGGGCTTCTAATGATAAAGGAATATGAACAGCCATTTGATCACCATCAAAATCAGCATTAAATGCTGAACAAACTAAGGGATGTAATTTGATTGCACGACCATGAACTAGGATTGGCTCAAATGCTTGAATTCCTAAACGATGTAAAGTCGGTGCCCGATTTAAAAAAATAGGATGATTCACTAATATTTTTTCTAGAACAGGTTCAATAATAAGTTCATTTTGTTGAATTAAATTTTTAGCAATTTTCATATTATTTGCTAAACCTTGATTAATTAGCTCTTTGATTACAAATGGTTGAAATAATTCGATTGCCATTTCATAAGGTAGTCCGCATTGATTTAATTTTAAACTTGGTCCAACTACGATCACGGAACGTCCCGAATAATCCACTCGTTTTCCTAATAAATTTTGACGAAAACGACCATGTTTTCCTTTAATAATATCAGATAAAGATTTTAATGGTCTACTATTAGCACTTAAAGCTATTTTTCCTCTCTTTCCGTTATCAATTAAAGTATCTACTGCTTCTTGTAATAAACGCTTCTCATTTCGAATAATTAATTGTGGAGCATCAATTTCTAGTAAACGCAATAATCTATTATTTCTAGTAATTATGCGACGATATAACTCATTTAAATCTGAAGTTGCAAATCTACCTCCTTCTAATTGAATCATAGGTCGTAGAGCTGGAGGTATTACAGGTAAAAGAGATAAAATCATCCAGGATGGCCGTGAGCCTGTTCCTATTAAATTTTCTAATATTCTAATACGTTTAATCGAATACTGACGAATTTTATAAATTCTTTGCTGTTCCCATTTTCGAAACCATTTAAATTCATTATATAAAAGTTGCTCTTTATTCAAAACCTTTGTACAAACTGAAACAAAACATCGTGTTTTAAAAACTTCTAATTTTAAATTAAGTTTTTCAAGTTCTCGTTTAATTAAAGGAGCACCAATTAAAAAATTTGGTGTAGAACGTAGTAAATATTTTGGGGTATTATATCTTCGATTTTCTGGTTTTGGGTAGGGCTTTAAAGGATAGCCACTGTAACCTAATTCTCTACTTCTTCTATATTGTTGTAAATCCCAATGCAATCCATAAAATGATATTTCATCTTCAGCAATAAAATATGTTAAAGAAGCAAGCTTAATACGTTTAATTCTATCATCCCATAAATTAATTACAGTTGAAGTGGTTAATTTTAAAGCACTACATTTTTTGCACTTCTCTGAATTTAGCGTATAGGTTGTATTCAATTGTTTCTCACATTCTTCAATTTCTAAGAGTAAAGCCATAAAATTTGGTCTACTGTTTATATACCAAACATGAGTAACGGGATAAATTAAGTTAATATATCCCATTCGATGGCGCCGCACTCTTGATTCAATTAATTCAACTCCACATCTTTCACAAATTAATCCTTCATAGCGAACTCGTTTATATTTTCCACAGGCACATTCTAAACTTTTACTAGGCCCAAAAATACGTTCACAAAATAAACCGTCCATTTCTGGTTTAAAAGTTCGATAATTAATAGTCTCAGATTTTTGTACTTCTCCAACAAATTGACCATTTGGTAATTTTCGATTAGACCATTGTAAAATTCGAAAAGGAGATGCTAATTTAACTTTTATATAATTAAATTCTTTGACAAATTGTATCATAAATATTAAAATGAAATATCATTTATATTTGAGGTTGGAGAAAAGGTTTTTGATAATGCATTATACTTTTCAATCAAATTGACCTCAATTTCATATCTTTTAGAAGAACTAAATTTTTCAATCTTATATGTGCTCATATCTAAACCAATAGAGCGTAATTCTTGCAATAAGACTTTGAAGGATTCGGGAATTCCAAATTTTGGAATTGGTTGGCCTTTAACAATTGAATTTAATGTTTCATTGCGACCTTGCATATCATCTGATTTTATTGTTAAAAGCTCTTTTAAAGTAAATGCTGCACCAAATCCTTCTAAAGCCCAAACTTCCATTTCTCCAAATCTTTGACCACCGTGTTGGGCTTTTCCTCTTAATGGCTGTTGAGTAATTAATGAATATGGGCCTGTTGCACGAGCATGCATTTTATCATCTACTAAATGAATAAGTTTTAACATATATGCATTTCCAACAGTAATTGGATTTTCAAATTCTTTACCAGTCCGACCATCCATTAAAACAATTTTTCCAGGAGCATACGGATTAAATAACCAACTTTCATTTTTTTTTATAGAAGCTTTTCGAAGTTTCTTATTAATTAAAATTCGCGACATTTCTAGACCATACATTTCATCAAATGGTAAAATTTTAAATCTTGAATTTAATTTATCACCTGCTAAACCTAATAAACATTCATAAAGCTGACCTACATTCATTCGTGAAGGTACTCCTAAGGGATTTAAAATAATATCAATTGGTGTTCCGTCTGGTAAAAAGGGCATGTCTTGGCGAGCTAAAATTCGAGAAATGATGCCTTTATTACCATGACGACCAGCAATTTTATCCCCAACTTGAATTTTTCGAATTTGAGCAATAAATATATAAATTTTTTCGAATTTATATGTTAATTTTGTTCGACGATTAAATGTTACAGTTTCAATAACACGGCCATATTCACCATCAGGCATTCTATAAGAATTATCTTTAACACCTTTTGCTTTTGCTCCAAAAATAGCGCGTAATAATTTAGATTCCGGTAACTGTTCTGATGTATTGTTTGATATTACTTTACCAACAAGAATATCACCAGGTTTTACAAAGGTTCCAACAGTAACAATTCCATCATCATTTAAATGTTTTACTTCTGATAAACTTAAATTTGGAATCATTTTCATTGTTTGTTCTGAAATTTCAGAATTTTGATCAATTTCAATTTTGTATCGTTCGATATGAATTGAAGTAAAAATATCATCATAAACTAATCGCTCACTTATTAAAATTGCATCTTCAAAATTATATCCTTGCCATGGCATATAAGCAACCAATACATTTTGTCCTAATGCTAATTCACTACTTGTTATAGCTGGTCCATCTGTAAGAATTTGCCCTGATTTTATTTTTTCTCCTTTCCAAACAATCGGACGGTGATTTATACAAGTTTGTTGATTTGATCGTAGATATTTTTGAAGCTTATAAATTATTTTTTTCCCAACTTTATTTTTAATAGTAATTTGGCTAGCAGTAACTGAATTGACAAGGCCTGAAACTTGAGCATTTAATGTCATACCTGAATCAATTGCAATTTGATTTTCTAATCCTGTTCCAACGATTGGTTTTTGTGGAAAAATTAATGGAACTGATTGACGCTGCATATTTGAACCCATTAAAGCTCGATTGGCATCATCATGTTCAAAAAATGGAATTAATGAAGCTGCTACTGAAACAACTTGAATAGTTGAAATCGCAATAAAGTCAATTTCTGAAGTTGGAACATTAACAAAATCTTGTTTATAGCGAACAGAAATAAAATTTTTAATTAAGTAATTTTCTGAATTTGTTGCGATATCAGCTGGTGCAATTTTATAGAAATCTTCGACATCAGCTGTTAAATAAATTGGATTGCCTGTTTTAATGACTTTACCATTTATAACTCTCCAAAATGGGGTTTCTAAAAATCCTAATTGATTAACTCGTGCACATGTTGTTAAAGAAGCAATTAAACCAACATTTTGTCCTTCAGGAGTTTCAATTGGACATATCCTTCCATAATGACTTGGATGAATATCTCGAACAGCAAAACTAATTCTATCTCTATCAAAACCACCGGGCCCTAAACCACTAATTCGGCGTCGATGAGTCAAAGAAGATAATGGATTTGTTTGATCTAAATATTGAGATAATTGACTTGATCCAAAGAATTCTCTTATTGTTGCATTAATAATATTAAAATTTAATAAATATCCTGAATCAAGTTTATTTGTTTGATTTCTTAATTTTCGAATCAATCTTTGAAAACCTATTCTAAATAAATTCTGTAATAACTCTCCAACCGAACGAACACGTCTATTTTTTAAGTGGTCGATATCATCTTCAACTGTTTTTAAAATGGTTAAACTAATTAATTTATCTATTATTGCAAAAATATCCTCATATGTAATTGTTTGAAGTCGTTTGCTAAGTATTAAGTTTAACTGAGTATTAATTTTTAACCTTCCAACTCTGCCTAAACGATAATAATTAGGATCAAAAATTCTTGAAAACTCTGAGATATTTTTAAAATACTCTAAATTTAAATCAAAACGGGAGATCGGTTGTTTTAAATATTTTGAGTTAATCAATAATGGCTCTTTAAAATAGAAAAAGTCTGAATATTGTAAATTTTGATAAATTTCCAAATCTGTTAATCCCATTTCTTTTAACAGGTGAAGAATTGGTTTTTGATTAATTTTATCTAATTGAATAACAATTTCATTTTCTTGGTTTTTAATTGGATATTTATAAAGATTAATTTTGGTATTTTTTTGAAAGCTAAAACGAATCCAGGACCCATATTCAGGAATTAGAGTTGCCGTATATAAATCTTTTTCATTATACTTCTTATGATAAGTTGTTTTAATCTCGTGATCTTTGCGATATAAAAGTAATTGAGTTTTTGTTTTTAGATATTTATGACGTAGGAGTGTATCAAAAAAGTTATCTTTATCTTTTCCAAATTTATACTTTAATTGTTCTTTTAAACTTAGTGAAAAATAAATAGTAGGGCGTAAATTTGAAAATTTAATTAACTTATTAGTATTAGTAACTGTTAATAAGGTTCGATTTAAAATTTGTTTTAAAAATTGGAAACCGCTCATTTCTGCTAGCCAATCATAGGAATATTTAGTAATTAAAACTACTCCATAATTTAAATGAAGTTGAACAGTAGTTTGAGAATTTATTAATATTAGATCATATATTTGAAAAAGTTTTATAATCTGGAAGTTTGATAAATTAAAATCATTTTTTAAAAATAATCTCTGAATTGACTTAGTTAATAAATTATTGTTTTTCAATGTTTGATACTTTATTAATAGTTTTAATAAAAAGTGAAAATATTGTAATAAATAAGTAATTTTATTTTCTTTAAAATTTAAATTAGTATTTTTCAATTTAAACCATTTTAAAAAAAATTGAGCTAGTTTTTCTTTTGAAGATGCTACTAATATTTTTGAAATTAATCTATAAAACTTAAAATATTGTAAAAATGAAAAAACAAAGTTTGTATTGAGTATTTTTAAATGTTTAATAGAATAATGATAAATTGAATTATTATTGCGACTTGCAGAAAAGAAAAGTTCAAACTCTGAAATAAAAGCTTCACCTGCTGGTAAGAATGAGCGTAGTTTATTTATATCTGTTGAGAATTTTCGTTTAAATTGATTTTGAGTTTTTTGAGTTTTATTTTTTTCAAAATAAATTCCTGGACTTCTAATAATTTGACTAACAATGACTCTTTCACAACCATTTATAACAAATGTTGCATAGGTAGTCATTAAAGGTAAAGTAATAATTGGAAATTGATTTTGGTAAAGAGCAGTATTAACTGTTTTATTTCGAAGTTCGAGTGGAATTACCAATTTTGCTCTATAATTTCCACTATATTTTCTTGCAATTAGTAAACTATAAGACGGTTTTATTAAGCTATATTCTTCACCAAACATAATATATTCAGTATTCTGACTAAAATGATGGATTTTAGAAAATAATGCTAATTCTTCAGTTAAACCTTGTTTAATAAACCAGCAAAAACTCACTCTTTGCATTGTTAAAAAGTCAGGAAGAGCATTAATATAATTCATATTTTGTTTCATAATCTTTGTTAATTGTTAATTGATTATGTTTCTATTTTTTATTTAATTTACAATTTATGTCAATCTAAGTAAATAAAATAAATAAATTTTATTTATTTATTTTATTTAAAAATAATAAAGATTTTATGCTGCCTTTAAAGATGCAGCTAATTTTGCCTTTTTTCGTGCAGCCATATTTTTATGAAAAATATTTTTTTTTGTTCCTTTGTCAATAAGACTATAGATAGAACCTAAAATTTCATTTAATTTCTCCTTATCTTTAGAATCTTGAGAAACTTTATAAAGTTCTAGATTGTTAAAAAAAAGTTTAATTAATGTTCGAACAGATGTTTTATAATATTTATTTCTTAATCGATTTCGATTATTAATTTTAATACGTTTTTGTGCAGACTTGTTGTTAGCCATAATAATAGGGGGTTTATTTTTTATAAGTATTTTATAAAAATTAAAAAATTGTTAAGCTTTTCTAACGATGCAATATTCTTAATATCTTAGATTTCAATTAATAATGATTAGATTACTTAAATGTATTCTTATATACTACTAGGTTTTTTTTGAAAAAACAAGTTATATATTTTATTCTTAGATACAATAAGGTAAAGTCTATTCTAATTAATTATTTATATAAATAATTGACAGTATTCGTACTTATAACTTATAACTTATAATTTAAATTAAACTTATATTTATTTAAAAACTGGGATTATTTAAATGACTAAATATGATTACGCTAGGGTCAGCTCCAAATCTCAAGAAGATAATTCTTCTTTGAAAGGACAAAAAGAACAATTAATTGAAAATGGTATTTTAGAAGAAAACATATTAGTGGAAGTTGGCTCGGCTGTTAATGAAATTAAAAATAGACTCGAGTTTCAAAACTCGATTCAAAATATTTTGAAAGAAGGTGATAAACTAGTATTAACCGAAATCGATCAATGCGCTTGAAATACTATTGAATTCTTAAAGTTGCAGGATATTCTGTTTAAAAGAAAAATTCAATTTATTTCACTCGATTTACCCTATTCCGAAGATCTTAACATCAATAAATTAGAAAAAATCGGATTTGGTAATTTCTCCCATTGAATAGCCCTTTTTTTAATAAGCTTATAAAATTGTTTTCCACTAACACCAGGAAATTGAAGGTAAATAATTTTCTTCTGATAAGGGATTTTCATGATAAAATAAACTTCGAACTGATTGTAAATATTATTCTTATCGTTTATCTCTTGTCTAGATTGATTGGAATCTAATTGTCTTTGATAAGAATTAAATCCTAAACTTTGTAAATAATAAGCTAAGCGTATTATTTGTTGAGAAGTAATTCGCTTAATGTTGAAACTAATAAAATCAACAGATAGTAACTCAGTTTCAAATAATCCAAAATCGTGCTAAGTGATCTGATTCATAAAATTTGAATTATTGAATATTTGTTATTTTTGTAATTTTAAAATTTGGACTTGAATCTCTTATTACGAGGTAACAGAGAACTTTGCCTATAACTATTTCTATTAACTGATTCCTATTCAAAAGTAAACTTTTAAATATCTTACAAGTACTGTTTTTAGAGTATTTTACTAATCGATTTTATCTTTTATTGTAGTGTAAATTCGCGAAAATATATTTTATTGTTTATTAGGCCAATATATAGTAGAATGTAACTAAGTAGTTATAGAATAGCGTAATATTTAGTGCTTAGTCTTAATAGTCGAATTATAGAAAAGTTTAAATCATAGATATTAAAAATTTAATATCTATGATTTTAAAATAAGAAGATTACTATCACTTAATTTTAGATTGATCTAAAATTAGTAACGACCACCTTCTGGATTAGCTTGTACACTGTATGATTTAATAGTGTAACGGATGAAACGACCAGCGCCTTCACCACGCTCTAAGTAGAAACCTGGTTCACTAGCTGGACGGTTAACGATGAATGACATAACACAACTTTCTGTACCGTAGCTTGCATCAAATGCATTAATACGAATATAGCCAGCTGCACATGCTTTACGAGCTTCTTTTAATTCAAACATTACAGATGCAGGATCTTTAATATCAAATAAAGGTAAACCCCATAATTCCCAGTAGTTGTTACGTGGATGTGGATCATCTGTCCACTCAACGTTCATTGCTAAACCTTTACCAATTGCATAAGCAATTTGTTTTTCAATTTGTTGATCAGTTAAATCTGGTAAGAACGAGAAACAACCTTGTGTAAGTCTCACTATTCAAATACTCCTTTAATTTTTTTAAAAGTAACTTATTATACGTTTGCTGTAGGTGTTTCAGCGAAATCAGCTGTATCTGTAGATGTGTAGTTAAAGCTGATATCTTTCCATAAGTCTAATGCTGTTTGTAAAGGACCACATGTTTTCGCAGCGTTGCGTAAAATTACAGGACCAACTTCATTGTTGAAGTAATCAGCGCCTTCATTACGAGCTAAAACCATAGATTCTAAAGCAACACGGTTAGCTGTAGCACCAGCTTGGATACCATCAGGATGACCAATTGTACCACCACCGAATTGTAATACTACATCATCACCTAAGTAGTGTACTAATTGATGCATTTGACCACAGTGAATACCACCAGAAGCAACAGGCATACAACGACGTAAACTTGCCCATGACATTTCAAAGAAGATACCGTAAGGTAAGTTAACATCTAATGTTGTTAAACGTAAAGTATCGTAGAAACCTTTAATCATTAAAGGATCACCTTCTAATTTACCTACAACTGTACCAGCGTGAATATGATCTACACCAGACATACGCATCCATTTACAAATTACACGGAAGTTAATACCATGATTTTTTTGACGAGCGTAAGTAGAGTTACCCGCACGGTGTAAGTGTAAAAGCATATCATTTTTACGAGCCCAAAGAGCAATAGATTGGATCGCAGTATAACCCATAACTAAATCGATCATAACGATTACAGAACCTACTTCTTTAGCATACTCAGCACGTTCGTATACATCTTCCATCGTTGCTGCTGTAATGTTTAAGTAAGAACCTTTAACTTCACCTGTAGCAGCAGAAGCACGGTTAATACCTTCCATACAGTTTAAAAAACGTTCTCTCCAACGCATAAATGGTTGAGAGTTAATGTTTTCGTCATCTTTTAAGAAGTCTAAACCACCTTTTAAACCTTCATATACTACACGACCATAGTTTTTACCAGATAAACCTAATTTTGGTTTTACTGTTGCACCTAATAATGGAGCACCGTATTTGTTTAAACGCTCACGTTCTACAATAATACCTGTTGCAGGACCTTGGAATGTTTTTAAGTATGAGTGTGGAATACGCATATCTTCTAAACGTAATGCTGCTACAGCTTTAAAACCAAATACGTTACCAATAATAGAAGCTGTTAAGTTAGATAATGAACCTTCTTCAAATAAATCACATTCGTATGCAATAAAAGCGAAGTATTGATCTGTTGTATTTGGAACTGGATCTACACGGTAAGCTTTCGCACGGTAGCGGTCACAAGCTGTTAATAAATCAGTCCATACAACTGTCCAAGTTGCTGTAGAAGATTCACCAGCTACTGCTGCTGCAGCTTCTACTGGATCTACACCCGGTTGTGGTGTAATACGGAATAAAGCAAGAACATCAGTAGTTTTTACTGCGTATGAAGCATCCCAGTAACCCATTTTAGCGTAAGGGATTACACCAGATTCGTAACGGTCACTTTTGATTCGAGTCCGTTCTGATACAGATTGAGACAT